ACAGAGTTCGCTTGAAGAACAAGGTATAAAACTTGAGTTTAGTGGAAAAGAAAGGGCCTTCCTTGGATTTGAACCGATGACTTTCGGTTTGACAAACTCCTTATCTATTATTCAAAAACGCAGGGAAAAAGGCTATCATAGCATCATTTTGGAGAGTGAGAACTGGGTGGGGTTATTGTCGATGTCTATCGTTGACCTCTCTCTAGAATAGAATCGGTTGGGAAGATCGAAAAATAATGGTTTACCCTGTGGCCGATGTCACTTTGTCGGATTCTTCCAATTTCCGACTAATTCTCATTAGTCCTAAGGGAACCTGTGAAAAAATTCTTTTTTGTTTTTTGGTGCTAAAAAACAACCTCATTGAATGTTTACTGCTGATCAGTTCATGGATGTCATCTTACTAAATGAATAGTAGAGAGAGCCCTTTATCAGATTTGAACTGATGACTTACGTCTTACCATGGCGTTACTCTACCCCTGAGTGAAAAGGGCATAGAAATTGGATTAATCAATTAGTAATTTTCCTTTTTCATTAGAAGGGGTTCGCATAAATCATTTCTAACAGATTTACATAGTAAGAAATATTACTTCTAGAATATCTATTCGATGTGAATAATATATGCCTATAAGGCATAGGAATTCATTCAGAAACAATCTATTTTTTGACACCAAAATAGGGTGGTTAACTCTACCCACATTGATATAGGTTCAATAGATTCTATTGAAATAGGTGATGAAGAATTTCATAATATGTATGAACGGAAACACCGAATCTTTTTGAATGAAATAGAAAAGAGAATTTTCTTATTTTCTTTATAGCTTAGTGTGCAGTATATTTGATCTGAACATCAAACGAAGCAATGAGCTCTGCTTTATTGAAGTTAGAATGAAGGAAAAAGAGATTTGACTCTTCTAGCAGGCTAATTAAATAACTACCTAAATTGAAGAAATGCTTCAACCGATCTTTTTTCGTTAGATTCCTTTTCTTATAATTTACCATAGGATGGTTCATGAAGAAATTATCAAATCAAAAAATTCTAAAACGTCATAAAATGGCGTATAAACGCTCTAAAAGGCATTTTCATGACAAAATGGCACAAAATTTTCACAATTGAAAAAAACGGCGATTTCAGCGTATTGAAGCATGTATTTAACGAAGTGTTAGGTATGTATTATATTGACAGTCAAAAAATGCATAGTATAATTGAAGTACTGACTTCTTACGATATGTGGACGGACAGATTTGCCCTCATCGTCTAGCGGTTAGGACATCTCTCTTTCAAGGAGGCAGCGGGGATTCAAATTCCCCTGGGGGTAAGGTCAAAAGTTGAGAATATTTTCTTAAGAAACCTAATGATGAATTCCCCCAGGTCAAGAAACCTAAGATGAATTCTCCCGTGTTTATCAAGAAGCCTGGGATTCATTCTTCCTTAATCCTAGAATGAATCCTCCTATTCAGGGTCGATGCCCGAGCGGTTAATGGGGACGGACTGTAAATTCGTTGACGATATGTCTACGCTGGTTCAAATCCAGCTCGGCCCAATATTATTCTTTTATGAACAATAATGCCCTTCTATGAATGCGTATATTATATACGATATAATTGATTTTTCCTCTTTTTCTATTTGGTATTTCCTTTTCTTTAAGGACTTCAAAGAGAAGGAAATGCCAAACCATTCATTCCATTCATTCATGAAATGAATGAGAAGAGTGAATGTATTTCTCCATATTCTACATACATTTTCATTGATTTTTCTTTCTAAGAACGTAGATTCATGATCGTTTTTGAAGTTCAGTAATACCTCTCATAAAGTCTCATGAAAAAAAAAAAAGAAAAGAGTTTATTACTCTTAATGAGAAGATCGATGATTTTCCTTCTTTCAAGAAAAAAAGAAAAGATTACAGTAATCTGTTTCACTAATACTATGATATATATCATTTGTCACTTTGGTACAGCTGAATGGAATGGTATTCAAAATAGGAATATTTCTACTTGCTTTGCTGGGATTGTAGTTCAATTGGTCAGAGCACCGCCCTGTCAAGGCGGAAGCTGCGGGTTCGAGCCCCGTCAGTCCCGAACTAGAATCCGAAAAATTGATTGAATTTTCTTTCCTTTCTCATGGAAAAAGGAAAGCAGAAAACAAGCAAGATCTCATTTTTCATAATTATGGGAATGAATATCTCTTTTGTTTTCGTTTTGTATTTTTCAACCATATAAATATTGATGCAGAAATCTCATTTTTTTGACTATTATCTATTGATTGATAAGGTAATCATTTCTCATATACTGATTCTTCGAATACTATCGAAGACTATATTGAGTCTTTTATTTATACCATCCATCAACCCTCCTTTTTTTTTCAACTGTTCTTGAACAACGAAATTATCCCATTTTACTATGATATACAAGTTTGATTCATTTATTTTTTCTAAAAAATCAACTTTGTATAATTACCTTCAAAAACAAAGTAGTTTGAATATTCAACTACACCTCTTTGAATTTTGAGTTCCGATTTTTTGAGAATTTTTTGATATATGCTCTACTATTCTCATTCAACTAATAGACTGAAATTTGGAATGTATGCATTTCATTCCAAATCCGAAAAAGGAGAGACTCACTAAAATAAAAGAGAAGGCCAAGAAATCAGCCTTTTCAGTTAATTTCTTTCTTGGAATATTCGATTTTTTTTCTATTCTTTCTCCCATGGTACTTCGAGTCTTTTTTTGGATATGTGTATAACTGACCTATAAGATTATAGTCATATAAAAACGCTTACTTGTATTTCATTTCGAATTGAAAAAGCAAGGAAAATTTTTGGAAGATAAAGAAGACAGACAGTAAGTTATAGAACACAAAAAGTGGAAAAGGTTTCAAATCCAATCCAAAAATCCCATTCTCAAATTAGTATGGGTAACAAAAAGATCTTCCTATGTTATACTATTGAATTCTCAATGATGAATCGATTTGATAGATCAGATATCCTTTATTCATAATAAAGGATCCAATTCAATATTATCAGGATGCAAGCCATCCTTAATAATTTTCTGTATTAATAGGAGCTCAATATCTCCTCTCTATGGGATTACATCCCGAGTTATTGCGAAAACAAAAAAAGGGAAAAATGAGATTATGGAAGTCAATATTCTCGCATTTATTGCTACTGCACTGTTCATTCTAGTTCCTACTGCTTTTTGACTTATTATCTACGTAAAAACAGTTAGTCAAAATGATGAAATTGAATCAAATTTGACTTATCAATCATTAAAGAAATAAAAGAAAGCTGTTAAAAAAACAGAATCCCAAGTCTTAACTAAAACGAATGCGAATTCTCTACTGCGATAGAATATAGTTCTTTCTTTCGCAGTAGAGAGTATTCTCTATTATAGGTTATTTTCTATTAATGACGTTAGGAATTTTTTGGTTCAAAAATTTCCTATCATGTCTAGATTTTCGTTTTGAAATACAAAAAAACTAGAATCAATCCTTGATTCTTGAATCAAATGATTATTTTTCGCTATTTTTTCTATTTCTATGAAATACCGTATTCTTTCCAGTGGGAGCTTGTGAAAGAGAGACAAGCTCTTATAAAGCTTTGCAAGAAAAAGGATCCATCCATAAAACAATTGATATAATTCGATTACTCAATCGATTTCTCAATAAATTCTCTTAATTAAAGTCCACTCCTTCCCCATACTACAAGTGAAAGTGAAAATGTAAAGACTACCATTAAAGCAGCCCAAGCAAAACTGACTAAATCCATATGAATTGTTCTCCTATTTCTATGAAGTAATTATTCGATTATTGATCAATAATCATAATCAAATTTCTAGTATAGTAAAGAGTCATAAAAGGATTCTGATTTCTATTTATAAAGCTGTTGAGAAACCAACAGAAAAATATATTGTGCTTCGAATATATAGAATTCCTCGTGAAATTAGAAAACCTTAAGGACAGACAATTGTTACATACAAACTTTTTTTATGAAAAAAACCCAAATGGATTATAAAGATACATAACTATCATTAGTGTAGACTTTCCATATTTTTGATTTGACCTAAGCTTACTGTCTCTCTTTCTATGAAAGGAAAGAGAAGCTGTTACTAAAACTCTTCAACCCATTTCTTGATTTTTTGGAATCCCACTGGATAAGTTTTTTGATTTTCTCGAACTAGGAATTAGAGAAATCCAGTATCAACAAATTGGGTTTGAAGAATAGGATATAGAAAACGAAATCCTAAGTATCTTGTTGAAAAGGCGACACCCAGATTTGAACTGGGGATAAAGGATTTGCAGTCCCCTGCCTTACCGCTTGGCCATGTCGCCAAATCGAATCCAAAATCAATAAAAAAGATTCCATTTTTTTTTTCTTGAATCCATTCATTTTTTTGATTTCTTTCCGAAAAAGAAGGGGAGTTCTATTTTTTATTGGATTTATTCAATTTAGATCGTTCTCTTCGATCAATTCTATTTCAAAACGCATACTTTTTCAATTCAATGAAGAACTTCTTCTCTTTATCTATTAAAGAATTCTGGAAAAGATCAAAAAGGATTTCCGGTGATAGATTCCAAAATTGAGGTCAAATTAGAACCATTAACTAGAATTTGATTTTGAATAATAATCATTATTCATTTTATTTTGGATTTTTTGATTTGTTATCTTAAAGTAACGAAGGATTCTGAAATTGATATTATATCTTCAATTGTGTTTCGTATCTTTAATACGATAAACAAAATCAAAATCTATTTACGATTGATCAGTATCAATTACTTGAAAAAATCAAGCCTTTTTCTCCTTTTCAATTAGAAATTTTGAAAATATAGGAATTCAAATTCAATATTCATGTATATGGAATGTAAACCCCAGAACAGGAATAATGACATAAATTCTAAGTAAGAATCTCTCTTATGCATATAATATCCCAAGCTAGAGAGAATTTTTTGCACCGTATCGAATGTATTGAATACAATAACTATATGATATAGTTATAGTTATATCGATCTCTGTTGTTCCAAATGCAATTACAAAAAAAGTGTAATATGCAGGTAAATAGATAAATATACCGGCATGCCCTTACAAAATACTATTTGATTAGTATAATCATTTTTTTATGCAATTCAATACTATTTTCTCAATTCTAGGAATTGAATATGTTATTCTTAGTAATAATAGACTATTACGATAAATAAATAAGATTCCTATTACGAAATAAAAAAGAAGATTTTCCTAATTTTTTGGAACATCAAGTTTCCTAAATCACTAAATCAAATTCTCCAGTTTGCCTGACTATTCTGTCTTTCCTAGGAAAGAGCAAATAGAAACTACAAAGAATCCAGAAGGGGTACAAATCAGATCTATTTTGCCATTGGATATCTATCTATATTTTCTATAGAAAAGATCCTAGAATTGGAAGGAAGTCGCAGAATTTTGCTCTGGGAATATCTTATCAATCCATTCCCATCCCATTTATTTATACTTCTTGCAAATCCTCACGTTTTTTCGGAACGAAACCGGTTTTTCTGCCTCTTTCCATTTCATCTCAATCTAGAAATAGATTATGGCGAAAATCCATATATGGAGTTCATTAAAGTTTCATGTGATTTAGTAAACAGAATAGAAATTTGATCATTACTAGATCGATCTTAAGGGTCGATGAATAATGAGGTATTTTTTTCGTGAAAAAGGAAGCTTCAGATTAAGATAATATGATTCGGAATGAAAACGGAGGGATGTCCACAATACCTGGGTTGAATCAGATACAATTTGAGGGCTTTTGCAGATTCATTACTAAAGGCTTGACGGAAGAACTTGATCAGTTTCCAAAAGAAAAAATGGAAGATATAAATCAAAATATGGAATTTCAATTATTTGTGGAAAGATAGAAATTGGTAGAACCCTTGATAAAAGAAAGAGATGCTATCTATGAATCACTTACATATTCTTCAAGATTATATGTACCCGCAGGATTAATTCGAAAAACCAGTAGAAATATGCAAGAACAAACCGTTTTGATAGGAAACATTCCTATAATGACTTCCCTAGGAACTTTTCTAATAAATGGAATATATAGAACTGTGATCAATCAAATATTGCAAAGTCCTGGTATTTACTACCGTTCAGAATTGGATCATAAGGGAATTCCTGTCTATACCGCGACTATAATATCAGATTGTGGAGGAAGGTTCAAATTAGAAATGGATAGAAACGCAAGGATATGGGCGCGTGTTAGTAGGAAACAAAAGATATCTATTCTAGTTCGATTATCGGCTATGGGTTTGAATCTGAAAGAAATTCTAGAGAATGTTTGTTACCCTGAGATTTTTTGGTCTTTCCTGAATGATAAGAAAAAAATACAAATTAGTTCAAAAGAAAATGCAATTTGAGAGTTTTAGAAAAAGTTTTCTTCTATAGAAGAGGAAGATAGCCATGGAAGGGAAGATAGGAAAAGGAAGGACACCGAACGAATAAGTGCGCTTTCTTTATCCGATCCAGCAAGCAAACCTTCTAAAGCAGGGACTGCGATTGTTCCATATCTGGCACGTCTTGTACTGCGCCGGGTTTACTCTATGAAGCCACATATCGAGGGCGGGGGTACTCAACCACCGGACCATAAGATAGGGATTGAGTGACTTACCAACCAACCGTACGGCGGCCATATACCCTAGAAGCCCCGAGTCGTTCATTTCAATATAGCATTGACCAGGTAAGAAGACCGGCCTAAGTCTCAGCATGTTCTCGCTGCTTGAGAAAATCGGAAGATCCCGATCAAGTATGGATAGGTCGAATTGACTGACTCCACCAGACACTGAAAGAAGTACTCTGCCCAGACCTTCCCGAATCATTCGATATTTAGATGAATCATAACCCTGAAAAAGAAGCATATAAAGAGTGATCAGATAGTTTCAGAAGAGTCATGTTCACTTTCCTTATCATTGACGTGTGTCGTGTCAAACAATCAATCTTTCATACCCAACGCTATTTGATCAATAGTACCTCCTTCCAGGCAGAATGCGATCTCAGGAATCAGCAAAGACAGACAAAGAAGTTCTTGCCCAATCCAAAGCAAGGGAAAGAAAGAAGCAATGGAATAGTTGCGAATAGATCAGTCAAACCTCATCAAGTCCAGGTTTTGTAGGCGAGCAAGGTATCTGGAGAGGTTTATGGTTGGAATAGATAGACATGCACGGATAGCCAAGTATGGTTAGGTATTCAAAGGTTTCAAGGTTGAGGAATAGTAGTTGAAAAAGCAAGGGCTGGCTAGTGTTCTTTCTTTTGAGTAGGTGTGATGTCATTGACTTTTCGGGGGTTCTCTGCTTCTGATCAGATCCCGGTCGATGAGTTGAAAGAAAAGATAGGATGCCCATTTTCAGCTATGACTCTACGAAATTGACCATGGTATTATTGAAGTCTTAATCCGCCCTGCGAATAACGCTCATGAAATCTCCAAAGAATGTGATCCGGCCACAGTGTTATTAGAACGTTTATGAAATCTGTAGCAAAGAGTAAGAGCCATCCAAAAGCGGTTACCGATCGCAAAGGTTGTAGCAAGCTTTATTGAGGAGCTCTGACTTTTCCATGAAGTTTGGTCCCCCAATCAAATACCCAGTACTAGCTGAGGGAGTAAGGTCAGTCAAGTAGTTCCCTTACTCAGCATCTTCAAGTGTTGCGAAAGATTGCCCACTAATAATGAACTTATATACAGAGCGGATGCCAAAACCTAGTACCAAGGGAGCCGAATCCACTACCTTCTTGTCCACTTTATTTGGTTGACACACTTTCTTTGCCATTTGAAACTCGGGATGATCAATAGTTACGATATTCCACGAGCAAGACAGAGAAGAAAGTTCAGATAGACAAAATCTGGAGGAGCTTTACCTTTCTTTTGAAGAAGTGCTGTTTTCACGTGAAGAAGAAAGAAGGGAAGATACCTGGCACTCTAAAGGTGGGAAGCTTGGTCAGCTCTATCGAACGAGGCTCGGAAGGAAGCATTAGAGCCGAAGAAGTCTTGGAATACGGCATATAAGAAAAGGTGTAACTAGCCTACTCCCGTAGCTCGACTTTAGATAATATAGTGGGGGGGTGTACCACATTGATCAGAGAAAATGCCAGTGCGGCTGATTGTTGATGTGGCCATTCTCTTTCGACTTCGAGTAAAGTAGCGAAGGTTTTGAAGACATGGCATAGCCCCAAGTACCAAAGGCAGGTGTAAGGTTATTTCGGCAGAAAGAAAGTCAAGTCCTCAGGAGAGCGGGTGATCGCCCTAACGAATAGGCAGAGGTTTCTACTGGTTAACCAATCAATATCTCTGAATTTCAGGCGCAGGCTAGGGAACATTCCTATTAGAAAGGACAGGAAAAAATCAAGAAAATATCTCTCATGACCGGACGGTCTTTCAAGAAAACCCGTGACAGAAGTACGGAGTTCAAGAAGTAGCTTTCTCGGCTAAGTCTGAAAGAAGTTCGTACGGCATCCAACCGTCGGGTAATAAGTCGAGGTACATATAAATATATGTTTGGAACTTTCAACTAAGCTAAAAGGAGAATTCCCCGTAGTTGAGAGGTTCGCAGAGTCAGAAGAGGTTCTGGGGTAGCACTCGTTACGAAGCATTGAGAACAACCGCCGGTACACCAATAGAATAGAGAAGGAGAAAAACTGATCGACAAAGAAGTATGGAAGGGAACCCAAGCAGATCGACCAACTAAGAAAAGAAGGCGCGCAGCGGCTTTGGAGACTCTGTTCTTGTACGACATTTGTAGGAAACCCCGTGAAAATTGTCCATTGTCGGGACCCGGGGAGAAAAATACGTGGTTTTCGTGATCTTCCTCACTTCAGATATTCGACTTTCGTTGGGGAAACTCCTGCTTCCCCACTTGCATGACCAGAAGAAGAAGATTTCTTTGAAAAGATCTGGTCAAATTCAATGTCATAATATCATATGATAAGGTCGACGTCATATTCTGGTGAGTGGAAAAGGGCAACTTTCTTTGATGTGTGAGCAATAAGAACTAGTTTTGAGGGCAAAGAGGGGATTTTGGTTTCCACCACTGAAAGAACTGAAAGAGAAAGAGATAGACTGAGATCCCCTCTCTGGATTCAGAGTTTGAAAGTGAGGATTTCATTCGTAACGTTTCTTCTGCAATGCCCTGCTCAGACATATGCAAGCCGAGGTACAGATAAACTCCCACACTCCCCAAGAGAAGCCCAATTGTATACGTACGACACCTATGTCGATTTTCACGACTACCTCCATCTCTGGTCAATGATGAGACAGAACTCTCCACCACAGGTCGACAGAAGTAGTGCAATAAAAACCCTGTGGGGTATAGAAGGAGAAAGAGTAGAGAAAAGCCACGCAAGGGCAAGCTGGTACCCAACTGTCACAGCACACTGGTGAGCCTGTCTCTGATCTTCTCTACTGTTTTGGCGGCTTTCTTAAGGTCGGTCAGATTTCCGACCGAATAGAACTTTTTCTCAACGAAGAAAGCACGAAACACAACCTCAGAAAATCAACTCTCTATGAGAATATGCGTAAATGAAAGTGTCAAGTACGGAAAGCCAGACCTTCCCCCCCAACCACCACATCAAGAAGTATTTCAAGCAATGAGATGTACTTCTCCATCCGGTTGACTAACATTCTATGGAATGATTTACTTCAAAATACCAAAAAGTATAAGATCGTTCCTTATGAATTCTACCAGAAAAAAGAGAAAGGTGCCTTCTTGTGGAAACCGAACTAGCTTCCTATTTCAATAGTGCCCCTGGCCTTCGTGTTGAATACAAGAGCAGCACTTTTTGCTTCGATATGATCGTTGGAAGACCTAGGCTACGGCTTGGACGGACGGATAGGTAGGTACTCCATTGAGCTAAAAACCTGCATTCTTTCGGTACCAGAGACTGCAAATGGGCATCTCTAATCAGCACCTATGAAGCTTCAGCTGCAATTGCCATTTGTTGCCGCGCTCCCTGAGCTAGCATGCGCTATATCTGGTAAGTGAAATCATTTGTTGCGGCGGGTGAAATCGTTTCTTTGTTATCAATCATATTCAAAGAGGTAGTCTGACTCGATGCATTTTCTTTATGAAAATCTTTCTTTCGTAGAGAAAGCTTGGGAGGAGCAAGCCCAGATGGTGGGGAAAGGAAATCCTAATCCAATCGCTGGGTGAATAACGAGTGGGACCGGTTGGATCAAACTGCGACCTGGTAAATGCCCAGCTTACGTTTCATATACAATTCTTATATCCATCACTCCAGCACACCACTTGCCTATTTCGCGACTAAGCAGCCCGGTGTGCATAAGAAAAACCAGAACGCCTAAAAGCATTCTAGTTGGAAGAGAGGAGGTAGGGGTTGTTGTCCTTACAAATGAAATGAGAAGGGGGAACCTTTTCTATTCTAAGACATTCTTGATTCCATTACCTATTCTCTATGTCCGGTAAGGCGCATTCAAAGCTTACATTTAATAGGCTTTTCGGCTACTAGAAAGATAATTAGTTCTTGAGAAGTCGCAAGGAACCCACACATTTGGAAATGTACGAGATCAACCTGAATTTGAAGCTGAGTCAGATATAAATGCTATAGGTCAACTAGGTCAAAATAGAACTTGCATGTCTACCCAAACTTTGATTTACGTGAATGGGGTATTGCTGTCAACTGGGACCCACGTAACCCATTTCCTGGGGTATTGCCCCACCAAGCATCCTAGGTATGTCTCCAGACACTGATTCACTCTCTCAGTTTGTCCATCTGTTTGTGGATGATATGCTGTGCTATAGTGCAATTTGACCCCTATTTTAGTTGGCACAGGAGAAGAAATCGATAACGCAAATTCTGCATTAGTTTACTGTGGCTTTACTTCCCACGAGTGATATAGTGTTGTGGCTTGCGCAAGGAAGTGTGCGACACTTCTAGAAGAAAAGGATCAAGTCGATCTGGGCGGGCATCCAAGTCCTTGCTTTGTGTTCCGTTGATTGATCTCTATTCCTGTAGTTTAGCTGTCGTTTAGAAATATGTTCGGTAGTGACATTTCTGTATTAGGGAAAGGCCTTGCCAAGTGGTGGTATAAGCTTAATTGCGGATGAAAATCAGTCCAGGAGCTACAAAAGGTGCTCAAGACATCCTCAAGCAAGCTCTTTGTTTATTTGATCTTCCCCTAGTTGTAAGACGGGACGTGAAGTAAACCAAGTACATGTGTGTTCATAGTGTCCCCGACACCTTCCTCCTAGCTGAGTGTGTACGCTGAATAAGGCTGGAGTGTGGGGCGAGTGCGTGGTAGATTGCAAAAAGATTTCTCGCATTTCTTCTTGCACTTCCAAATGAGTAAGAAGCATCTCTCTTTGCATCTTTAATAAAGTGCCAGATTTGGTTAATATGATGATAAAGGATGGTGAGCAATCGGCAAAGGAGTTTATTCTATGTTGTGGTGATATACCACCTTCAGCACGCGTGATAGTGAATAGCTTGGATACCGATTGCTTGGAAAGTCTTAGTATACATGTGTTTGCACTGCTTCAAAATTCAATACGGGAGTCAACGGTTGTTCGAGCATCTACCTTGATTGAGTTTCTAAGTCACTTTAGAAAATGGAATTACGAAGTCTATGACCGGGTTATAGAAAAAGTGGTACATGCTAGCAAGCGAACAAACGAAGAGAATGTTGGTACAGAAGAAAGCAAAAGGACTCGGAAAAGAAAGTACCCCTAAATCCGCACCTACTTGATTGATTTTCTCTTTTTTACCTTTTTGACCTATTTACTCGGCAGAGGACAAATATGTATCAATACGATAACTATCGGGATGACTACGAAGAGGGTGGGCTTTCCACAAGGGACTTCCCTCTCACCGCTTCTAATGAACTGCTTTCTGCATCAACTGGACACGAAGTTTCAAGAAGGGATGTACACCGCAGGTCAAAATCAAAGAGGATTCTACCATTACGGTATGCTGACGACAGTAATAAAGTCTGTCTTCCCAAAAGTCCAGTTCCTTTGTTTTAATAATGCTGCGAACGTTGACATAGATGATGGCCGGGCAGGTAACTCTTTCTTCTCGTTCCTCGCCGGGCTGTAAGATAGGGGGAGGGAATGACCTCTCAATCTCCTTTGATCCCAGACCTCAACTCTTTGGTAGGCTACTCTTCTACCATTTTCTTCTAGTTGCACAATTATCGCATAAACAGGTAACAAAATAAGCTAGTAGATAAGTTAATCAAACTCCACTCTTAATTCGATTAGAAAAATATGACATACATGCATTGCATTTCTTGCTTTGAAACTAAACCCTACTTATCTAAACTAAACTACACACTTCTAACTAAACGCACTATTTGATTTTTTCATAGCTGGAAATAGGCTTTTTCGCTAGCAACTGTCTAACTAGTTGATTCTGTCTTGGCTATCAAGCTTGCTTCGGCCACTTTACTTTAGTAACGTCAAAGGACATAATGATTTTGATGCTTCTTTCAATGAAACGTATGCAGCGCTCAGAAGTCAGGTATTTAGAGTCAACGTTTAGGCAAAGAAGAACTGGATTGAGCGGATATGCAGTTATTTATTCTTTTCTTTGAATCTGCACTTCAGTGAAATAATTCTTAGGAGAGGTAGGGCCTGTTTGAACCTTTTGGTGCATAGTGCAGACTTGCAATATCTTCACGTGGATGGGCCTTGAATTGCTTTGTTAGTTTAGTTTATTTGATAGGAACGAATAATGTGCAGTTATCACTGACACTGCTATACGAACTATTAGTTTCTTCTGCTTTCCTATGCTTTCCGCACCGGATGCAATCAAACATCTATCTGGAATCCAGCCCTTTTTTCTTAAAGCAAGTATCCAAGTTAAGTAGTTGAATAAGGGCCTTCTTTCCCTTGCTTGTTTGGGCTCACTCGGACGAGTTCAAAGTAGAACGAAAATGAAAAAGCACACTACTTCTTAACTCTACCTTGATTGCCTACAAAAAGAATTCATCTTACTAGAAAAGCTCCATAAAGGAGAAGAAGCACTGCCCAAGCAGATATTCAAAAGAGGCATTTATGCGATAGGAAAGCGGATCATTAATAATGCCTGCCCACCAGCCATATATGAGAAATTCTGTTTGTAGTTCAATTCCTCCATCTCTTGCTCTACATTGCTCAAGACCAATTGCGTGGACGGGAAATAGGATAAAGATACGATCTAGTACGGAGCAGGCCTCATCCCTGTTTCTCGAGGTGGGCTTCCCGATTCACTTCATTCTTTCAAATCAAAATAGAATAGTTTCAGAACTAAAAAGCTGTAGTTCTTCTGTAAGCAATTTGAGATCAAGAACAGATGCTATGGTTCCAAAAATCTCGTGCTCTTTTCGCTCGCAACATTAGTAGTTACTCGCTGGGTGACAGAAATACTTCTTTCTTTCATACTAGTACGATTTTCCGTAGAAATAGAAATGCAAAGGGGTGCAGCGATGAGAGTAGTGTTTTTGATCTGAAAAAAAGCTTATGAAATTCTGTACATTTGGATGTCTATATATCTTATGGATTTTTTGGTGCAACTAAGGAAGGTATGGCTCACTCAAGCTCACAGGATTCCCCAAAGAGCATTATTGTTTTAGCAGTATCGAGGTGTGAGTGAGTCGTTTTGGCAGACAACATGGATGTAATATGGAGAGAAGCGTTTTTTGGGAGCGTTGAATGTGATGATGGATTGCCATGACATAGATCTTATTCTACCAAGAGTAGACTTTCATAATGAAGAAGATTCAATAGTGCCAGTGTACATTGACAAGGAGTACACTAGCCTCTTGGATGCCTACAAAGTTCTTCATTTGACGATCACATAAGAAAATATGAGGAAATTCTGACAGCTCTAATTTCTAGTGGAAAGCTTATTTTGTCGTGTGTGCTGGAAAAAGGAGTTGTTTCAGTTTTGTTAATCTAAGAAATTGTGTATTGCGAGAATGTTCAATATTGATTTATACCTGTTCAATCTTGCTTTGAGATTTTCCTTTCGTAGACTTTAGTGTTCCACTGAGTCTAGCACATATTCTTCTCTGGATCTGAGTTTGAGAATAAGTGAAACTGGTACAAATTACTCGGAATAGAGCTTTGGATCATCAATTCCAGCTGAAGTAGAATAGACTTTTTTTTGCAAAGAGGACTCGGAAAAGCTTGTGAAGAATAAGTATTCGCTGGAAAAGTGGGATAGTAAAGATAAGCACCAACGAGATAAACTAGTAAAGCTGGATAAGCTGGTTTCGGAGGAACGAACATATTCTGTTGGCAAGTAAGCACGGACTAGTGGATAAGTAGCAGAGTAGGCTTTTGCAGCAAGAAATAGCGGAGAAGCTTGTTCTTGTAGTTAAGAAATCAAACTAGTTTAATAAATACTAAGGATGAAGAACAGAAATGACATCGCCCACTTCAGTTTAGAAATGTTAAGAAGCTAGAGTAATAGGTAAGTCAATTACAGCGTTGCGAGCAAATAAATAGGCTCTTGTGGAATAGGTTGCGGCCCTTTACTTATAGGTCACAAGGATAAACTACTACTGGGGCAAGGCGCGCAGCGGAATAGGCAGTCACACAAGATGGGGTTGCAGGAAAGACTTTGGAAAAAGAAGCTTTTACAGGTAGAGCGAGTGAACAGGCTGAAACAGAAGCAGAAACGAAATAGGCTGGTCTAACAGGGTATTGGCATTCAACGGTAATAGTGAAGATTAGGTTGAAAAAGCATATGCACGGCTACTTGAAGAAGCTGGTATTCCCCCAACAAGATTTAGTTGGAGTGGTTTCAATAGGGAAAGTTGGAGTAGCTGCTTCAAAGGCTAGAAGTCAAGTAGTTGGCACCGGATATGCGCGAGTGAGTAGGCACAGGGCAGGTATTGAACGCGCGGTATAAATAGTAGAGCTGGCCAAGCATGGCATTGAGGGTTTCAGGGCTTTTTATTGTCTGGAGTCGTAATAGTGAGCTGGTTCTTGGTCGCCCCCGTGTACTGCTGCGTTTTGAGCAGGGGCCTGCTGGTTCGGCATGGGCCCTTTATGAGCAATCGGGCCATCAGCGAACTTCTAAGCATTGGGCATAGGGCCTTGCGCTGATGAGTTAAAAGGGAATGTCAAGCCGGCAGCATTCGGGAAGCTCGAATGATCACGAAGAATTGTATCCACTTGAGTATCTAAAGACACTGAAATTACCACATATTCCAAACCATGAGCTTCATTTCGAAGTCAGTTCACCAATCCTTCTCTAAACGGTACGATACATCGGTCTAAACGATTACTCTCAAAACGACTGACTACAGCTTTGACGAAAAACCATTTTCTAATGAACGGAACCTGGCCAACCAACCATTTCAAGTTGAGGAACAAGGGGATGGGACGAAAGAAGGAAATAGCCTGCGCCTCCTCCTCATATCACTACTACTCAGAGATAGAGAACTAGGCGTTGAAAGCAGTCTATAGTTCAGTTTTCATTCATAAGTAACCTACTTCTCTGCCCTTGCGGTGAAGTCTCCGTACTAAAGACTAAGCTATTAATACGATTTAGGAAGAAAGAGTTTTGTTTTCGCGTCTAACCGGGCGAGAGGCAATCCTTGGGTCGACACGAGAGTACATTTTCCGATCTAGGGAAGTTGGCTTAAAGCCGGCGTGAATGGAAGAGCTCTATATCGACTCTTTCCCCCACTTCCAAACCCCTCTTTATAGTGGTTCGACGGGATTGTTTATCATGATTGAACGATCGACTAGGGCAAAAGAGAGAGTGGAACGAAACATAAACGTTTTGCTTCCAGGTAAAAAGGAGTAAACCACGATTCCCCTAATACATACATAAGAGAGAAAATGCTTTTTTTTCTTATGCACGTATTTGGATAATTAATCCCGATCCCTCTACTCTACTCTCTTGGGTTATTCCATCTGTCTATTAGTTGAACCATATAGTCTAATGAAGTAGTATAGGCGGCTGATGCGGTAGTATAGGCTGATCCAAGAGATGCAGGTAAATCAAACGAGTAGAAGTTTTTGCACCGCTTTGGCTAGTATAGAGGTAGCTTGGCACGCGCCACGGTAAAGAAAATAGGCACCGATAAGCGTGGGATTTAGTCGTAAAAGTCAGTAAGAAGCAACTGGCGAATAGATCCCAGCTTATTAAAAAGGTTTTGAGAACAAAAAAGTAGTTGGGAATGGCTAGGCAGGATAAGCAGGAGAAGCCTTCATTGTATAAGCTCACTCTTCGGAATCGGAATCTGGATATGCAAAAGGAGTAGTTGGCTAGGTCAGTCACAAAAAGGTGTATCGATAGGCATTCAATTGAGAGCTCCCCTCTTCCTGCGGGTATTCCTTCCTTAAAAGCTTGAGGAAATAGAAAAGGAGTGACTGATAGCTTTCCACACTGGATGATTGTATGAGGCGACAAATGAAGCAGAAAGGGTAGAGGCACTATAGATAAGGTGGTACTAAGAACAGACCACAAGAGTTTGCCTACGCGATCAAAAGTTTACACACCACTTGCATGCAGAAAAAAGTGCTAACAAAGCTGTTGGGGCTTTCAACCTTGATCCAGCCAGTCAAAAATCAAATTCCGATAGGTAGTGGCAGATGCATTGTCAAGGAGAAAGGAGGCGGGTTTTCTGGCGTGGTGTGGTAGAAAGAAGAATTAAAGCTGAGCTATTAGGAAGAACGTCAATCTTACACCATTTTGCTTTTTTTCATATTTTCATTTCCTTCTTTCTTGCGCACACACAGGTTCAAAGACGTACTTTGACTTGAGAGCACACACGAAAGAGTGAAACTACGTAAGTATAGATGCAGTTTTTGCCCTTGCTTGCCAATCTACTCCACTCAATCCTTCAATCGTGCCATATCTCTGTCTACATTTGACTTGACTCTGCTACTCTAAATGCTACTGTCAGACTTGTTGCTTATGGACCTGACAACCAAACCTCAAAACGCTTTTTGATCTAAATCGGTACGACTTGCTCTTCATCCTTTCATTGAAACTACACACGGTCTTATTCCTTTCTCTCGAGTTATAGCTACTATTTCAGTACGACTAGCTAGCTGGATCTCTATTGTTGCTTTAGTAGGCTGCGTACTATCTACAGCAATGTGGGCTGTTCCACTGACTCTTAGCCCACGATCCCTACTTCCTCTCCTTCAGATTAACGCTGAAGACACAAACACGAATTTCTCATGAAAGTGCATACTCTCTTGACTCTAACGTGAATTGGACGTTGAACATTACAGATACTGCCGAGTTTATCAAACATGTGTCTATCTATTCAATTCTAAGCCCTAATTGCTTATTGCAATTATGGCAGATATTCATGTTCTACCACTACGACCTAGTCACCTACTCGAGAGGATGAGCAATGATTCTGCTATCTATAGTGGTCGACCTTATTAAGAAGGAGTGTTCCCATATTTCTTATCCTTCTGTTTTGTCTGAGAAATTGGCACTGTTGGTCCTAAAGTGGCATTCCTTACTAAAGCATCCATTTCAACCACAAGAATGAAAGTCTCATATGGCGTGAGTTTTGAGTCGTCTAAAGAAAAGGTTACTAAATAGACCGAGGTGCGAAGCAATTTCTATAGCTGATTGATGATGGTGCATAATAGCTAGCCCGATTCTTAGAGGCAGGCCTCCGCACTATGATTAGGTAGGCTATCTAGATAGAACGTAAGAGGGCATACAAAAGATATGTATTGAGATTTTACTAATAAGAAATCCGAGATGCGAGCAAGCTCTTCTCTACGATTGTCTAGAGTTTCGCTTTCTTTCGACCCTACTAACCAGCTAGCAAGAATCAAAGAAGTGAAAGAATGGGCAGGCAGCGCTCAAGACTAAGATTGCTCCTTGACAAACTCAATCACGCACGCACTCTACGAATCAAGCCGAAGTAAGTGGATACAGCCACGAACGAACAGAGGGTGCAGCTGGCAAGAAGCCAATGAGAGAGAGACAGTTTGACAAGCGCAAGTACGCATGCATTCGAAGAAGGAAGGGGTCGAAGTAAGGTTTGATCTTTTCGAATGAAAGGCTCGGGCTGGCATACTTCACTTGACTCCTCACCACCACTTTTTCCCCATGCACCTCTCATCACGCTAGCGCCCTTCTCTCCTGTTACAGCGGTAATCATCAATGGTGTCATAGCCTTTACCACGGGGGATCCTATTTTTTCAATCAGCTTGGGACTCAAAAAACTATGGGAGCTACCGGTATCAATTAAGACGGTTATTGATATTCCTTTCACCTTGCCGAGCACCTTTAATGTGTTTGGAGCCTGTGTTCAAGCCATGGCATGAATAGAGAGGGTCATTTCTGCAACTGCCCTTTCAATTTCCAGGGCAGTTTTCTCTTCACTAGGTTGATCCACCTCCTTTCACAGTATCCAAGCAATGCGAGAATACTTTCTTGACTTTACCGGCAGAACCCCCCTGGAATGCTCTTTGTCTGCAACTCACTTCAACTGTATGTGAGACTTCAACAAATCCTGCTTGGGCCTTAACCGTATTACATAAATTATGGTTCGCTCAGTGTGTCAATATTGATGCTTTGTTCTTCTCCTGAACCTTTACATTTGTTTCCGCTTTGCTCATTGGCTGAATCTTGATGTTGTCTTTCCCTTTGGCTGCCTTACTTGCTTACCCGGGAAGAAATTGTTAACTATTCTCTAACCTTGAAGCTCCGGCTCCGATGACTTATTAGAAAACCTTCCTTGCTTGGATAAGAGCTCCTGGGTATCTAATCGTAAGTTGTCAACAATCCAGTCAGTATAAAGCAAGAAGAATCTTCGAATACGTCGTCATCTTTGCTGCTACTGCTCGCGAGTCACCCTCTTTTATGCGCTACGAGGGGTAAATACTTTTTCCTATTAGGGATACCGCTCTTTGTTTGCTGCGCCCTTTGTTCTCTCAGTTCAAAACTAGTTGACAAGTAATCGCATCACCCTGCGGCCTCCTTTAATGCAAATAGGCACTCTCATGAACGGGAATCGCACTCTTCTAAATTCATTACAAAGATCTTGAGATTGGTCTCACATCCTTACTTGCTTAATACTTTTCTTTTTCGAGATTGGCTTGGTGTTAAAGTACCTGACTGAGTACAAGATCGAAAAGAACGCTTTTCAGGACCAACGAAACAAAAAGAATAGTGGGATCGGCTCTTTCCTTGTACCCAGAGCCGAGGGAAGGCATTAAAAAGGGGATTCCGCCACTGGTGTGATCTGATATTCGCTTGGCATAGCTAAGTTTGTCAAAAAAGTAACCTACCGGAAAGACAGGGTATCCATAAATAACTCCAACAAACTCTTTCCTAATCTTATCCAGTGGATTTCATGATATGAAAAAGGGATCAGAAAAGGGGATATTTCATATAGAAATCTTTTATGCCTTGGGTAAGGCGAAGTACTGACGAAGGCTGGGCCATGGTATATCTCCTTTCAAATATCTTTCATATCCTTTGACTCTTTTGACACTAGGCCGCCAAGGTGGAATTGATTCATAAAGAATGGACTTATTTATATAGTAAAGTAACGTTTTTCACGTATATAGTTGGCTAGCACACATAAGAACAATAAGTGTGAGTTAGGCACGCCTATTAAGATCAGCGAGAGTGATAGAGGAAAAGCACTATTTATGAAGCAAGCTATCTTTCTCCTGCACGTTCGCTTCTTAAAGAAGAGAATCTATATATATAGTGGCCTTTTTCCCAGCTTATTCTTCCCCGCCACTTGAAGTTAATAAAAGGAGTTCAAAACAAGAAGTTCCAAAAAAATCTCATGTGCCAAGGCCATGCTTCATCTCTTCCACTCTTGGTGATGCTAGGTATTTTTGGAAGGAAAAGGCTTCTTATAAGAAGAAGAGAATGAAAACGCGGATCAAGGAGATGACTGAGTGCGCATATCCCGGAACTGAGCCAAGTCAACCGAGCCTTCTTTCTCTTTGTTACTTCGGCATGTTGTTCCCCGAAGCAGGGGCAAGGAATAAAGCAAGGTTTTTATGGTGTTTCAATTACTTTGAAAAGATACTTTTTTTTTTTCTCGTTGACGTGTGAGTTTGCTGGACGGCTCCCAAGTGAAAAGTACTGCTTTTTCTTGACACATTAGCCTGTAACCAACCTCTTTTTTTTAGTCTATATTATTTATTATAGACGTGACCATTAGTCTGCTTGGGGGGTTAGAGCCAGTTCGGTATCATTTTACTGTTGCCAATAAAGACTTCAAAGTCATGTTATTATTGACAAATAAATAGAGATGGGTTTGGATTTGAGCATAGAAGTGCCGAGTGCAATTTTTGGGTATTTCTACACCTCTGGTCATCCGTCATGCGTTTCAAGCGAAGCTTTCCTTTGATTAAGGAAGGAGCTCCATTCTCTATTGATGCCCCATCTATCTACACAGATCTTCCATTCCTCTGACCTCTACTTTCTTTCACAAATAAGTATCAAACTGCGTTTCATTTTCATTTGCATTGTTATACTTGGCGTGCTCCTACCATAGAGAATTGTTATGATGTGTTTCGGCTAAGCTTGAAGCAAAGACTGTAAAGTACTTCTTTTTAGTACTCCTTAAAGAGATTAAGACTCTTATTTTGTGGCGGAATTCGGGAACTGAAATAGCCAATTATCAACGCTTAGATCGGTAGACTTGTTCGGCCATTTTCGTTTCACAAGTCTTAGGATCAGCCTCGTTATTTGGTTAGTGAAACAGTTCCTTTGGCTCTACTTTGATCATTTCTTGAATAGGCAACCTGGATCCCGAGTCTTATCTTTGCCACTTACTTGTTTGAGAGTAGATTGACTCTTTTCCTTCCGATCGGCTTTTCGAGAGCCAGGCGTGACTTGACTCGTATCCGGCAAGTCTAGGAAAGAGTACTTGCTCTTTCGTTTCTGGGCTTCCAGTAATCGTATCGCTTTTTCTAGGTCATAGTTGAAGAAGAGGGGGTCTTGGTCGGACCAGTCGGCGGAAAGAATGTATGTCAGACTCCTAGGAAAGCTGAACCATGGTACAAGCACGAACTTCAACTTCTACATTTTTTTCTCTAGTAGGCTTGCTTAACCTTTTCTTTATTGGGCTAGGTCTACATACAAGAGGTACCTTGTTACTGGCAATGAGAAAACTGAGACCACGTCTACCATCTCGTCTGAGGACTTGAGACTCCCAAGTAATACCGAAACCTTAACCCCACTGAGGTAACTATCGCAAGAGCAGCGCATCTTTAATGTATGTCTAAAGTAGCTCAAAAATGTGCTAACTGTTGAGGTTCACCACATCTTTCTCTTTGGAACATTTTACGCTTTTCAGGTGTCTTTTTGTCGGGGCCCATCCCAGTCAGTCCTGCATCATCTTTAGCAGCGCCTGACTCTTCCTTCTTTAGGAGAAAGATATACCCAGGCCATCAGTTTGAATTCAAGGGTCTGCCCCTTTAGACCCATGCACCTACAGTTTGGATAGACCTCAGTCACCCAGTACCACCCAAAGAACAAATTGGGAAAAAAGCCTTACCCACCGCCCTATTTCCTTTCCAACTCTCAAAGCTAAACTCTTGAGATATCACAGAAAAAAGTCTTACACTCGTTCTTACTTATTAAAAGTGCCCCGCTATTCTTCAAAGTAGTCTTAATCATCCTGGTGCTATATGCGCCGTGCTAGACCAGAGAATTCTGTACCGTCCCATGCGCGGGACAAAAAGTCATATAGCCATGTAGTTTCTATGATTTGGCAAGTTGTCAAGTTTTCTCAATAAACCGAACCCGAAGCATTTAAGCTCATCCTACCCTGGCTAAAGAAATCGATGTGTTTGCGCATAACCGTACATGTTTCTTAGTTCCTCCACCTCCCCTTCATGGGTTTCAGTAAACTCCCCCTTTCTCTGGTTGGATCTCTTACAAGCTCCACCGATAGTCTGGCATACCTTCTAAATCAAAAGAATCCTCAAGTTAATCTAACAACATGCCCTCAACTGGTTCAATAATCTAAGTAACTGAATTTTCCTCATCATGACTCTATGGAATAGAAGCTCCCTCTATAGTTTGCCATTGGATTCATACAGTTTCCCACTGGATTCTTGCTTGAACTCCTCGAGTCAAGGACTGTGAATGAAAGGACAGAGAAGATAGCTCAGGGCGAGGATAGAAAAGAGATCTAGGGGAACAGTTGGAGCGGGAATTGATGCTCACCACTACAATTCAACTGAAGCGGCGAATAAGAATGGTTTTTTTCGATCGCTTTACTTCAACCTTCGGTCATGGAACAGGCAAGCTATCACTGGCATACAGATATACGAATGCACCCACCAGCCTCCTCCGAATTCCTCAAATAAAGCTTCACAGCCGGAGGGACCAGAGAGATGGAAACCTTCTACCAATCAATCTATTCCCAAGCCTGGCTTACTTGCCCTACTTTCGGGGTGTGCCCCACTTTATCCCCTTCTTTTGTTTGCTTTTGATTGTAACTTGTTCTTTTGTTACATCTTTTGGAACATATTAGGGTTAATCAAGACTGGGTCTCGACATGGATGGAGTCGGTCCCTCTTATTCTTCGATCCCATTTCTGTGTGAAAGAGTATGAACCTAAAATGAATGGAAATAGTGGTAAGAAGAAAGAGCTCATATGCAAATTCTATACTCCTTGCTTGAGCATTTCCCTGCTTTTTCATTGAATGTATTTGTCATTTCGGCATGGAATTTGATTTACCAGACTTGGATTCATTGACTTGCATCGACTTTTTCATTATAGTAAGTCGTCTTTGATTTACGAATGGATAGAACTTGATATTGTTGGCAGGCCGGTTGTAGTTAATCACCAGACAGAGTTCATCGAATTATGTATGCGTTTGACCAGACTTATTGTGTACGACTTATTGCCTTTGACCAATCGAATCGGCGCGCGAGCATTGTTTTTGAATCGGCCCTGGGAGTGCCGTACCTTCCGAATGGCTTATTAGCTTAAACAAGCAAAGCAAGTTCAAAGTCTAACTCAAAACAACGAGAGTCAAGAAAACAGGCACAAGTAGTCAAGCCGGTCCTTCCTCACTCGGCCCGTAATTGAATAGATTTTCGAAACTCATTGTATGAACTCAGCCAGCGCCGCGCCTATTCCTTTGACTGGAGCCCTGGGTGGGCGGGCCTCTTCAAAATATTGATTTTCTTCAAGCAAGGGGGATTGATTTTTCTATTCAAATTCTCCAAAAAGGAGTCCTCCATCCAAGTCCTTGCTGCTACTTAATAACTTCAATTTTGAACTGAACATGAAATGCTTCATTTCAATATACCTGAACCCAGCATACATTTATACCCACCCTCGATGCAAGCAGCCCCAATATGTCAGGGAAAAATGCAAGACTACATACGAAAAAAGGAAAAAAAAAGGAAAACCATGTGTCGGTGACCTGCTCTGCAATCGCAGCCTCTTCCACTGGGTTAACTACCCGAGACTACATCCGAACTCCCCCGAGAACACGGACGCCCTCCCTTTCCAATTCCTATTTTCTTTTTGGTTTCACAAACATACTAGGTATGCCTGATGTAGAAAGTGCGCTCCCTCTCTATCTGCTAAGGGAAGAGATAGATGAATATGAAATGCCAAATGCCAATTGTTAGCCATAGTGAAAGTAGGAGAAAAAAGATATCTCGATCTAGGCGTAGTATGGTGAACGAACTCTGAATAACTAATGATTGGGAGTGATCCAAGCAAAATAGATTGGTTTCCAGACTAGTCAATTCGTTCGAGAGAACCTCGTTATTCGTACCCTGCTTTCTTGTTTGTCCGTTTTCTCGTCGACCGAAGCTACCTACCTTACCTTAAGTGAAACCTTACAACGTGAAATGCCGTAAACTTTGTCTATTCCGATCCATCCCTTTCCGGAGTTCAACCTGGCAAACCTTCTCATTTTTTGGACCGTTTTTCTCGCACTATACTGCTTTCTCGGCCACCTCTGTCAGTCAACAGTTGAAAGCCCTATTTCCTATAGTCCTCCGTTCAAAAACTGCCTTTCCCTTCAAGGAGTCTCTTTCTACTAAAAACGGATGAGGCAAAGCTTTTTCATCAAGTGATTTCGAAATAAGAAACTCGCCTGCCTTAGGCCCCAGCAGACAGATTAGACTCAGTGCATTTCCATCCATACGGATTTCCCTTTGGAATCCCTGACAGAAAGAAGTAGCGCAGGGATTTACCTTCTTTCCTGTCTTCAAAGTCTCACTCTTGCCCTGGGTAATAGAGAGTAAAGAGGAATCCCGTCTGGCTTTCTGCTTTCAAGGCGGTCTTGGAGTCGGCATAACGAGGTCTTTTCTCTTTCCCGATGGGAAAAATAGCTTAACAGTCGAGCCAACTTTCCTTCCCTACTACTAGAGTCAGAACTCCGTCTTCCAATCGATGTGTTGCTAGACCAATGCTAGTTCCTGCCTTTCACACAAAAAACTCAGGCAGCGATGAGGTCGACCAGTCCTTCGTTGTGAGGGCCGAATTTTGCTCCCTAAAAGGACAGGAGTAGCGAATGGTCTATTCTTTCGAAACATTTCACATATTAGAATAGAGTTTGAGGGTTTAGGAATTTCCACTATAGACTGACTGAAAAGTCATTCATAGAATTTCTTACTTATTTGACATTAATTATCTGGGAAATAGTTCAGCTCGGAGGGTTCAGTGAATAGGTAAATTAGGTTAGTCTTATTCCCTAGCTGAGTGAATAGGCCGATCGAAGTCAAAGGAAGACTCTCCTAGTCCATTTCTTTGGTCCTAGAATCTGGGGGTGAATCGAAAGGTGTTTCCGAAGAAAGTAGGCTTTCTCTTGAAGGGACCAGACGAAGCACGCTAACCTGACTAGTCGATCATTGGCTTAATTGCCGGAGTTCAGTCGCGCTCTAGTTAATCAACTCGTTCAGGGCATTCCATTACTTATTTAAGGTTAAGGAAATCCGCAAGAAATTGAAATTGAAGTGAATTTGATCTCTCATAGTAGCAGTAGAATTCGTCTTTTCGTCAAAACGAAAGTACTAGCAAGCCGGTCTAAGGCCACCATGGTCGGTGCCCACCTAGGTCGGTTTTTCTGTCAAAAGTCAAGTATACATGTTTCAAAGATGAGCGAGGAATCGAACTAGAAAGGAAGTTGTATTAGGGCTTCTAGTTAGATTCCATTCCTTCCTTTGTAATTAGTTTCTCTGATACGACTCTTTGCAGCATAGTAATCTAGTTATATCGATCTCTTTTTTGGAAAGTATTGTGATTGCATATTAGTTGTCTTGGATTTGCTTTATTAGTGCTGACACCTTCGTATGCGGATCTTCCAGTGAAGTGGCTGAAGAACCTATTTGAAAGTACTCTAGAACTTACGAAATATACTGGAAAGTCAGGAGGGAGGAAAGAAAAGAATCTTGAATTCCTGGCTTTTTCCAATAAACCCATCAATTGTGCTTTATCGGGAAGAAGATTCAATCGCTACAAGCGAAGGTTCCTAAATAAGAAAGCAGCCATCAATAAAAGAGGTAGATTCCCACAAATCAAATACACTTGCACGTTGCACTAGAAGAGTCATAACGAGCTTATGCCTTGACCAGAAGACGTTGGGATTATGAAGGTCTAGGCTACGCCTTCTTTCAATGTTTTCCCAGTGTTGGTTAGCTCTCAGTGGATGGCATTACTTGACTCAATCGTTACGGGTGATCGAAGGATGATAACCAAGAGACCAAAGAAAGAGAGTAGTAGAATGACTAAAGGCTCAAAAACGTTGTGATTTGTGGGCAAAACCTCATTTGGAAAAGCTGAAATGCCAAAATCGAAAAAAAGATTCTTTTGACACCTATGGAATTACGAACTCTCACTTCTGAACTATGGAAATCAATGGCTTGCTCCTCCCACGCAACAAACTACTTTTTTGAAAACCTTTTATCTCTCTGGTTGATCGAACATTATCATTGAGAGAGAAAGATTCTATTGTCATGGGTTTCTCCTTTTGCTGAAACGTTCGTCTTTCTAGTTTCTCGATCACAGATTTCGATTCGCTAGCACCCACGACCATTCCAATACGAAATTCCAAGTGAGATGGAGAAAATGGACTTTAGGGTTATGCCCCCCTCGTCTTGGTTCTCAGGATGTGACCGAGGATCCGTTCCTCCACCTAGTTACTTTACACGGTACTAGATGGTGATAGGTAGGGGTCATCAATCTATGAATGAAGGTATAGGTCTGACTACTTGACTGCCTTGATCTCCGAGGGAAGCATTGTTGCCCAATTGACTTGACTGCCCCTACCCTGTATGTCTGAGACACTCTATCGATGACCTGCAAACACGGACAGGAAAAAAATCTCCTTATTCTGGAACGAGTGGTATGATAACGAAATAAAAGAGCGGAATCCCATCTACATAAAAAAGAGTGAAGTTAGAACAGAAAAGTTTGTTTTTCTTATGGCAACTAGGTGCGTAGTAGCTCCGGCTTTCGGATTTGCCAACTACTCGCCAGTTCTTTGTTTCGGAAGAAGGAGTGGATTTCTTTTTGATTTTCTAACACAAAAAGAAAGAAGGAACAAAGGAGAGAGAATGTTATTTGAAAGATTGGTAGAATTGGTTCTTATTATGTGGGAGTCTGCTAAAAAAAAGTACCCTTTTCTTTAGAAAGAGGAGGTTCTAGCTATACAAGAGGCACTTCATAATGGCTCCTTTCGCTTTTCCCCGATGTACCGAACCTTCATACCGAAGCCTAATAATAGGGCCAGTTTCTCCAATTGTCAGTAGGTATCATTCGTTGTAGAAAAAAGAGAAAATCCAATTCTTTTTTTCTGATAATATAACATAGAAGCTACGCCCAGCGAGTAACTACTAACGTTACGAGCAAAAGAAAGCTCGTTTACCAGCCAGTGCTTCTTTGAAATAAGCATAAACCCTTCAACCGGATTTAGCCCAGATATGGAGAATTCGGTATTAAGTCAGAGATGTGCCGACTTACATTAACTCCTCCAAGGTGGTGGTGGAATTCATCGTACGCCTATCTAGCTCTATTAAATACGGATATCCCGGTGTATACCTAGCCTAGCGTTCTCGTTCAAAGGTCTGTCCCATACTTCTTTCTAGACTTTTTCGCCTCAACGTTACGCATCCGTCCTATCCCGTGTCACTAACCCTAGCCCTATCCAACCAAGCCTTGTGACTATTCCTCTTCCGGGACTTCCTCACTACGCCCATACTAGACAAGGAGGGGAACGATTATTCGAACTGCGGGGTCGGTATTCCGCAAGGATCGCCCATCTCGCCCGTTCTAATGAACTCATTTTTGCATCAACTCGATGTTGAATTTTATGCAATGATCAAAGAGAAGAAAGGGAGGGAAATCGTACAGGCTCGTCTATTTTTCTAGATATGCGGATGGTATCATCTTGGGTATACCAATTAGAGGGGTTGGGGTCATGTCTTTGAAGCTTTCGTAGGCTATAGGATGCTCTATACCGTATGTCCAATAAGCTCAATTTGGGGTTGACACATACTGTTTGAAAGCGCTGGAGAGCGCCTGTAGAACTGGTTGGGCCCTGGAATACCCTTCCTTGTGCTGGGTTTGCTTGTAAGATTTCAGTATGAAGACGAGGCCTTTTTAGTCAAAATACGGAAAGAGAAAAGGCGCAATAAGTTTCCTGTGGATCTCATACTCAACGAGATGAAGAGGGAAGAACGCGATATCGACCTTGCTACCTTCTGAGTCCTCCTCTTAGAAAGATGCCGGATCTACTTGCTCTACGCTGCTCAATTCACTTTCGTTCCCATAGGCGGCCAATTAGAATTCGTGAAGAAGAAGCTTCTTGGGAGGTCAGATTATTACTAAATTCTGAATAATTTCCCGATTTCATGAAGAGAGCTTAACCTTTAGGTCAAGGTTAGTCTGAAGGGGGTAGGTATGGTGGGATTTCTGCCTATTTTTCTTGTTGAAAGGCGATGTGCGATAATTGCGTATGATGCATCGGGAAGGAACGTTGAGAAAAGTCATATCATATCATAGAATATAGAGTTTGACGCTCCGCGCCTATGTCATGCTAAAGATCCACGTGGATATAGTTGTGAGTCTCGTAAATAGAGTTGGCTAGATGACACCTTTTTGATCTAGGAGTTCTAGCTTGCCCCAGGGAGTTCCGCATCAACCACTGCAAGTGACTTCCTTTGAAATAAGAATCTGTACGGAAGCTTAATTTCGAGAAAGAGCTCAGCTGACAGAGGAAGCCGGAAAAGCAAATTCCAGACAACGTAGGTAAAATAGGGCTCGCTCCGCCCGACTCTACCTAAGCCCTATCTGTTCCTGCTGTTAGTGCATAGTATCTAGGCCTGTATGGCAAAGGTACTCATTCACTAGTCGATCTCTCGCTAGACTTGAAATGAGCTTCGCATCCTGGCCAGGGTAGATAGCAGCAGTCTTTCTCTTATGGGGGTCCGATGCTCCGTAACCTCCGTAGTATGACCCAACGAGCTCTTCCGTAGCAAAGAAGAACGCATATTCCCCATCGTCCGATGCAAAGGAAAAAGTAGGAAACCCCGGTCAAAACGTCCTACCCGCGATTTGCCCTCAGTAAGTGCATTTTGCAAATGCACTTTTTATGCCAGCCTATAGCCAAAGTGATAATGGCTATTTTCCCTAATACAGAACTTTTCCATTGAAACTTTTTGATGCCAGCCTATAGCCAAAGTGATACTTGCTTTCGAGACAGATCTCGTCGAAACTGAAAGATATGCTTTTGCTTAACACAAGACATATTGAGAACATACTTACATGCTGAACACACGCAAGTACTCGGGTGTGAAACATGCCAAACCAAAATCCACCTATACGCTGTTCACAGACAAGCCACTAATCTACCTATACGCTTAACATATGAAAGTAGGAACGAGGGAAATGCAATTAGAGTCGAGTTATTCTCCACAGTAACCACTCGCTTTTGAGTTCTCCACGGGAACAACTTGCTTTTGCAAGGCATTTTCTACTGTAACAACACGCATATTAGTCACATTCAAAACTACTTAATTGAACCTATCACTTCTTTCCCTGCAAATTTGACTTTCTACCGCCTGTCTGAAGATATAGCCCAGACAATAGCAATATCTGTCACTACCACCTCAAGTATTTGGACGGTTCATGGCATACAAAAGCATTTTGCCCAGCGATATGGGGGAGACCCTGATGATTACATTGTTACACGCTACTCGGCCTCAACAATTCTAATTCAATTACCACATAAACTCCGACGTGAACAAGTTATACAAGCGAATCCAGAGTGGGCTGCACGAGTTGGACTAGCGATTTATGAATACAGTGATGCCTCCTGGCCGTACGTTTTCCCTGCATATATGATTCTCATCAAGGTATCAAACTTCCCATTGGCTTTATGGGAGACGCATTTCTTCGCTATAGCGGTGTATGAGTTTGTTTGGTGTTTTGGCTGGTGTTCGTGAGGACAACTTAAGAGGAAGTAACAAGGGGACTCTTAGGTTATGGGTGAGGTGTCGAGACCCGTTGGCAATACCCGAATTCATTATCGTTAATTGGTGGAATAGGTGGACTGAGTGTAAGGTGGACGTAGAGGACTGGTCCCCAGATGGCTGGGACCCACCACCAGAGGATGACCCCCAACAACCGCAGCCGGAGCAACCGGAAGGAGGATTAGAAAACCCAAACAGTGGTTCTCACCAATCAAGAGTGTATGAGCAGTTACTCCGATGTCATCGTAGGGGAATTGCATATAGGAGGGGTAATGCAGCGGCTCCAGCAGCCTCTGATATAGAAAGAAAACCGACGTTGTACATAGGGGATGGAGAAATGGCGGTCTGAAGAATGAGGAAGAAAGAAGGAGAATCATCAAGTTAGGGTACGGCATAAGGAAAACCCTCCAGAGTAGATGAAAGCCACATTTTTTTGACAAATTAGAATTCTCTTTCCACAGAAAAAAATGGAGATAACTCTTCTTCCGATAAGACCCGCGAAGTGAGACGAGAGCCCCCCACTTTAATATATATAAGGAAGACAGATTCTTCACAAGCACAAGTAAGCATTGGACATGACCATAAATGAAACAATGAATGGATTGTGTTTGTGTCATCATTTTTTTTTCATAAGTTTTTTCATTCAAAAGTATGAGATGCTCGTCTGTCCTACATGATAAATGTGTCTGGGGAGTGTCGTCCAACGCTAGCCGTAACTGGTAGCTATACAGATGGCATTTCTATATGCATGCTTGTGCGGAGGGGAGTCGTTCATAAAGACTACTGTTGTCCCTCATAATTGGATGAGCGATGATATCACTGGGGCCCTTCCTTGATGAAGTATGGGGGTATCCGTTCAGGGCAGGATTTGCCTATTCATCTAGGCCTGCCTACTAACACTTGTCGATGTCTTGAACTTGGTTTGATTGTGTTTACCGATCTAGCTTTGCTTTCGAGTCATGGTTTTGTGGGTGGCGCATTGTTGACTTTCTTTGTTACGAGCTCGCTATGAGGTTGCTACACTAATGCTTTCAAAGCTATTGCATTGGTTGGATTCCCGGGCTATCAAAGAGGCGAAGCTGGGATCATATCCTTCCCGCAGAACTGAGAAGGTCTGAGGGTCTACGCGTGAGAGAGACGTATAATACTCCGATAGGAGAACTACTAACTTCCGCCATCTGCATTAGTGATTTTAGCGTAGGTAGGCGGTTCTCATGCCAAAGGGTAAGATCTCGCTCAGCCAAGTGCACAACCTGAGTAAGTAAACTTAGATAGGAGTGATAGGGCAGCAGAGAAAGAGGAAAATGCTGACTGAAACGTTTGGTTTCAGTGTTACACGAGGTTGTCCTACAAGTCAAATGGTACCAATGAGACAAACCCGGAGCTATGCTATGTTGAGTCCTATTGTTCAATTTGGCTTTTTTAGTTTCCTTAATTGCCAAAATATCTACTTGTTCTTTCAACCTAACTTCCCTTAATAACCTGATTCTCTTAGGTTTATTAAGCCCTCTGGAATTCCAACACGATACATTCATTTAGGTAGGGATGAGCTGAGCATTTCGTACGGTATGAGCTTAGCCCAAATGGCGGATTTTCACCAGATTAGCCCTATGTCTTTGTCTTGACTAAGCTTGGCAAGCAACTCTTCCAATAGCACCTCAAATTGAAACACTTCTGCTTGTATGAAAGCTAATCCATGTTCTATGCACCAAGAGATATGCCACAATTTTCAAACATCGTATTAACCTCCGCAGCAGTCAATCTACTATAAGGAAAGCCAAAACCCCATTTCTCTATACTTTTTATGAGAGATCTTTCCTGTATTGAGCGAAGTAAGTGCTTTGGAAGACCAGAAAGAGTAACATTTTGCGCCGCCATAGCTATGTTCCGCTATACGACTCAGCTCTCTTTTGAAAGGCTTGCTTTCACCAAATCGGATGTTTTCCCCTGCTGGACCTATTGGTACCAGATAAGCCCCTTAGCAAGATCGGACCTCGAACAGCTTTTTTCGTATATAGCGAAAAGGCCTAGCCAAGAATAAGCTTTTCGGTCGACGGCTTTGCAATCAAACTCAGTCTCCTTTGTACGCATGCGCGTGAGACATCAATCTCATACTTCTGTATCCGCCACCCCACTTTGTCGTGAAACTTGATTTCCTCCTCCCTCGGTATGGGGAGAAGCAAGCTATATAAAATACGAGAGAAACTTTCAAAGAAAAATCTCATCAATGACCGTTGAAAATTAGTGAAATAGAAGTTCTTGAAAAGTTTGTGAGTTTGACCAAAGCCTCAACTAGGCGTAAATGTGTTTTGGTTCTTAAGGGAAAAACGGAGAAAAACTTATTGTACTGGCAAGCACTGCAGGTCTGGTGCATATTTAGTACTACCATAGAGAATTATTTGGTATAAATCGAAGCCTAGAATAGAAACAGAAAATACGCGCGAAAGTCAGGCTGATGGTCCAAACCCGGGACAAATCGAATTTGACTCATTTCCTCATTGTTATGGACCATCAACCCGACCCAGCAAAAACCAAATAAGAAAAAATAGCCAGATAGCTATTACTTATAGCATACCTCTTGAACAAAGCGGTAAAGGAAAACAATACGGGCAGCTTCAAGTTGCCCAGTCAAGCTTGAATCAGATCCCTCAGAATCCTCAGCATCAGGACTATACGACTGGAATTTGTTGTGAAGTCTCTGTATTGAAAAACAGGATTTTGCTGCTGTGCCTTTCTGCTCCACCCATGTTCCTTGAACAAATGTTGAATTCGAAACAACTCTTCGTTGGTTTGACTCAAACATAGTTGACTGTCAGGAGACCTGTAGAAAGAATGAGTACGGCGTCAGTAGCAGTTAATAGTAATCGGCCACTGTCTGTACTAAATGTATGTTCCAAATTACTTGATACATGGTGAGTTGGAAGGGTAGGTTTATATGGACCTCCCCCCTGGTCATCGCAAAGCAGTCTAGTTTGCAAGTTCAGAAAGGCATTGTCCGGGCTAAAGCAATCTCCGCGTGTCAGGTATGCTAAACTCCGCTGTGCTCTTGAGAGCATTAACTTCATTCAAGAAGGGAGTGTCCGCTCTTTGTAAGTAGAAGTTGAACTGGTACAATTCGAGTTTGAGTTTCTGTTTCTGATTTGAGTTATCACAGGTGATGGCCTTCATTTAAGCAAGGTTTTTTGAAATACAGCAAGAAAAGCAAGTAGAACATTAAGAATCAAAGCACTTTCTCTTAATTAAGTAGTAGACTTTCTCGAATATGCATTAGATAAGAAAGCCAGGGTTCCGTAAATAGTGGTTATCTTCTTAGTTAAGTAGGGAGAGAAGTCAATATATAGATTACGGATTACGAGGATCACTTTCACTGCAAGCACGAATGCGCGAGAAGCTTAACAATTCTGTAAATAGAAAGGATCGATCCGGCGCAAGGGAAGATAAAGGACACGACCTCCTGCGGCCTAGACCTATCCCGCTCACGAAATCCGATACAATAGACAAAATGGGATCGAGGGTACTCAATAATCTAGAATTAGAAGCTATTTGATCTAGGGTAAAGACCCCATGGGGCTTTCCCTCCGCACTTATTATACGATGATAAGACCATCACCGGATTCACTTGCCATAAAATCTAGCTAGGGCCCAGCTTGTTCCACTTATGCAACTTGGGCAGCCAAAATCCCCAAAACTATGAAAACAACAACTCCAAAATAATTTGGATCATGACACACTCCCATTAAGCCGCGGACCTCAAGGCTGTGCATGTATAAGAAACTTGTGTTATGCCATGAGCTGCCATCCTTTGGATCCTAGGCATGTTGCAAAAATACCGAGATGAGACCATCTCGCGCTTGATATTTCCGTTCTTTCCGATATATACTTCATTCTTCCTCCTGAACCCTCACTCCAATTCCTTGGAACTCTGGCACTATCTTGTTGTTTATTTAGCTCATGCTCCAGTTTACCTTCTTATGACTTGATTTTCTCGCAGGCGATGTTCTTGTGGTCATTTTAGATGCCTTGGAATTTCATTGACTTGTGCTATTATTCTTTTAAGGATTCCTGTCATTTCATAATGATTCAATAAGCAAATAAGGATAACAGAACCCATCAAACAATATGCTTAGCGCCCAGTGAGTAACTACTAATGTTACGAACAAAAAAGGCGATATGAGTGAGCCATTACCTAAAAACGAAATGAAAACAGTGTTCAGTAGAGCCATTTTTCAACTCCCAATTGCCAAGAACGGAGAATTGGCTTGAAAGCCCCACATTCCAACTTAAGACACTAATCATAAATGCTCACTAATTTCTTGAATATGGCTTATCACATTGATAATGATCAAGTGCTTTTTGGATTGGATCATATCTTTTGATTAGTGTTTCTAGAGAAAATCTCTTGATTTCCATAAGAATCAAGTTGTAACACTTTGGTCTTCGTTAATGCTGTGGGAGAATCGTACTTTTGTTGCTGTCATACTTCAACCGAACAGATAATAAAGCTTTTTCTTTGTGTACACGCCCTCTTTCCTACTAAAAGCCGTTGGCGCTTAAAAGCAAAAGCCAAAGATTGCTTTTTTTTAGAAAGCCTGAATTAAAACGTGGTCTGAGACACCTAGCTTGCTGGCCTGTTTACTGGTGATTCCGGCCTTGACTTTTTTGGAAGGGCGGGTTCTCGCCTTTCTGGTTGGCCGGCCTACCAGTCTTACTTGAGCTTTAGAGAAAAGCTTACCCCTAAAAAAGATACTTTTCAAAAGTATAAAGTCGCAATAGAATTCATCTTTTATAGGAGAAATACGATCAACCTTGCTATCCCTTGAACTGCCAAAGCATAACTATTTGATCAAATCCGATTCTTTCACATCAATTTCACATCACTACCCACCAGCCGAGCACTACTCTCTGTCAGCCAAGTTTTTTTATATGGATTTGGAGTTTAGTTGAGTCTACGAATAATCCAAGAAGTAGTTGACTCTTATTAAGCCTCCTAAACCCATACATAGCCTTGCATACATACCCTTCCTTAATGAATGGTTATTCATAATGAGTCCATTTCCTCTTTTCTTCATTTCTTTTAGCTAGTGATAAGCTAATCTCTTTCGTTTTCTCCGCATTCATAATACCTGCATTCGGCCTCTCCGAAGGAACGTAATAACTCACTTATAGAGGAATACCAGAACGTATGAATCCTATTCTATTCAGAACGTACTCAATGAGCTAAACACTCTAAACGAATCAGACTACTACAACTACGAAAAAGAGCCCTACTTCTACCTCGTTAAAAAGAGGTTGAATTCTCTTATCTCTGGCTTGACTTGCTTTTTCTCTCCCGCTTTCTCGTAGCAGTCATCGGCAACGCTCCGCCCAACATGGTAATAAATAATCGCCAAGCTCACACTCTGAGATAAAGAGGGCCAGTCGCCAATCAGAGATTTTTGATCGGCTTCAAAAGAAAATCGAAGTTGACATTTTGACTTTCCCAGGTTATAGACGGTTAGTAGATTTTGGTAGCTTTACTATAACATTTATATATATACAATGATATGCATCGTCTATCTTGAAAGACTTCCTTGGTCTACTATTTCTTGCATGTATTGCCGCCCCTTTGTTGCTAGCTAATAAGATTTCTTGTCCAATATTTGCATAGCGAGGACAAGGCAAAATCGAATACTCTCACCGGGAATTTGACGCAACAAGGACTATGACGAAATGGGGGTTTTTATACTATGAATTCCTCAGATGTTCCCTTGGAAATGACTACTATTTACCTTAAAAAGAATTTTTCCAGCGTAATAAATTCAAAGTAAAAAAGAGAGTTTCAGTAAGGAGAAGATTGCGCAGACTCCCTATTAGATAGAGAAAGAAAAGCAGCCTCGAACGGAGACGAGAGTAGTGGAGCATCAATCCTTTCATCAAACACTCCATATTTTGGACTTTTACTAACAGATATTCCCAGACTATTGCACATAAGTGGGAGAAATTCTATCCTATGTTGTAATTTTCCCTTCTTTTTGACCTTGGCTAGCGAAGCCTTATCAAATAGTCATCTTGCTGAACATCAGTAGCAGAATTAGTCGCCACTTACTTATTATTATTATACGCAACAAAAAAGAAAAGATGCCTCTAGAAAAAAACTTGTCTATGCTACGCACGAGTTTCTCTTTGCTTCTATTTATCCCACTTCGCATGCAACGCGCACAATCATACTTCCTCCTCCCTCAAAGCAGCTACTGTTATAGAAGCTTGGTGGGCGTAGGCAGATTGGGGAGATCAGACTGCCTTCATCCTATTGGGTGGATCCCTCCACTTGGATTTGGGAGCTTTCCAAAAGTTTGTGTGTGCTTTTGTCAGGTTTCCTTTTTCATCTGTCTTTCGTGGGCTTACTCACGGGAATGGGAAACACCCTCTAAGGACTCAAAAACTTCTCTGTCTGGCTCTAGGGCTGGGCAAAGAATTTGATATACTTACGCGGGTCCCTAGTGGAATTTTCACTTTCATCGTCAAAAGTGCCTTCCAGCTTACTTAATTGACTCGCATGGGCTTTCTCGCTATAAACGAACTAAACGAAGCGCCTGAAGAGAAGATCCTGACGCTAGCTCGAAGCTAAGAAAATAGCCTGAGGCTGGCCTAGCTTTCCCTTTCTCTTTTTCGGATACATCTACTGAATCTATGGTTTTGTCTTCCAGCATCTTGCTTGGAGAAAGAAAATTGACTCACTATGTCGGGCAGGAAGTGAGTAACGAGGAAAAAGCTGGCGTGCCGGACAAACATTCCGAAGTCACTTTTGAGTTCATTACCTGGAGTAGTAGCTCGAGTTTAGAATCAGAAAGCGAGTGCTCGTGGACAACTACCCCCGCCCTTCTTATACGTTATGATCCCGATAAGGAACGAGTTTGAGCTAAAGGAGGAGAAGTGAGTATAAACATGTGCTGGCCCTAGTCGAGCGAATCGAGGGCGAAGCTCCTCTGAAAATAGAATGAAATGGCAGGCAGGCTGACCACTCGGACACGAGAATCGCTTTCCTATTGTGGCTCACTTGCATTTTCAACATGGCTACACCGCGAGTCGAATGGGAAGAAAGGAATTTCTTGAATGCTTGATAAGACAAAAAGAGAGTGGGATAATCTGAGTTACTTGATTGACGACGTCTTTGTCTTTTGCCAGAAGAATTACTACTTATCCAAATTCCTACTTTACAGGTTCTCCAAATTACTATTGTACTAGCTTGGCTGAAACAGTTGAATCGGATTTCTTTCCTTACACTAGCTTACTCAGGAGGTCAATTAGTTTGGTACCGAAGGCTATGTCACATTCAAAACTACTTAATTGAACCTATCACTTCTTCCCCAACGCTTCCCCCACTTATAGGCTCGCTTTTTGTGCTCGTAACATGCCCACGTCCCTCGTTCGTCACTTGCCTACGTTCCTAGCTCTACACGAACTCCTAAACTGGCTCATGACTGTGGGCTCTAGGCATGTCGTAGTTCCTCGCTGTCTTTCTTTTCCCTGTAACCTCTTGCGTAGAAATGTGGCACTTTTGACGAGTTTCTTCTCATTCACCTAGGCCAGCCTGTCTTCCAGGTTACCCAAGCCAGCTAGTAGCCCGTGCACACCGCTCAATCTTTTCCCGCTTTTACCGTGTCAAGCTATTATCTCAAAGCTTATTCTTTTGAAACCGCGCATACTTGCCTTAAACACCTATCCTATTTTCTAGCCTATACCTGAATACCGTGCTTCTGCTTCAACTAAACCAGTTACTGAATCGTTACCAGTGACTGTATCCTCTCTTTTTCAATGTTGAACACAGAAGAAACCTGTTCAGCTACTAAAAGCTTATCTTTCCCTATTAATCCAAACAAACCCTATCTGTTTCAGCCTATTTTGCTTTATTTTATGCATCTATTGCCTATTAGACTTTCCCTGGGAATTAGAAAACTAGCCTAGCTTAGACAACCTGTGACTTGGCTTAAGAAGTCAAAGACCTTTCTTAAGAAAAAAGCCTTTCCAACGTGATTTCTTCTGTTAAATAAGTCAATCTTAGGTTGAACTTGGAATTTCTTTTTCCACTAGGCCCAGCAGCTGTGGCCGTGATACCTGTTGGATGGGAATTCTTCCCTTTTCCTATCAACTTTACTGTAGTAACATGATCCTCATAGAGAACTGCTTCGATTGCATTGACCACAATCTACTACTTGTTTTTTTTAGTCAGAAGTTGGGTTTCGAGAACACTGGTTTCGTTGATCGCCTTTTGGTCAACCCTTGACCAGTTCCAGTTATGGTTGAGGTAGCTCAGCAGCTACTTCTCTTCTTACTTTTTGGTCTTATCTCTCGCTCAGATACTAGATTCTATCTAATGAAAGGCTTTTTCAAATCCATGCTGTTCAAAGCCAGTGAATGTTCCGCTCGCTCCTTCCTTTCCCGGGTATATCGCTGCTGCTATTGATCAAATAACTTGCTTGGTTGGTTGCACTGCTTTTGCAATTGGGGATTGAAGGGCTTGCCTTCCTGGCTGGGTTTCTGTATCGGATCCGACCCTGTCAACTCTGTTCCAAGCCGTTGTTAAGCTCATAGCCGTTGTCCAGCATCATTCTGTTTTGATAGACTTTTGACGCATGGTCGGCTAGCTAAAGGTCAGCCTCGGTATTAGTGGATACAACCCTCTGACAATTATGCCATTCTTTTGAATGTGGATGGAGATCGACGATGGTTGTTAACGAAGAGTCAAAGACACAGGTCATAACCAAAGCCAAGTCAACTTGGTACCCCGTTGCAATATGCTTCTTAACTAAAGTCCAACCTATGGAATTGTTTCAAAGAATCAAAAAAGACATAGTTTCATGGAATGAATGAGAAGGACGATTTTGCTCTACATACGAAACCTCAAATAAGAACGAAGCACAAGGGGGGTATGTATAGTCCGCGTGGGGGCAATCAAATCGAGAAGGATAAGGGGGTGACTCAGCGGATAGATGCATTTGAGAGCAAGAAGTAAGCTAAGCCAATTTTCTGTGTTTTCCTAGTTTTTGAGTTTTCAAGTGCAGTTTTTTAATACATCGATGAGTCAACAAGATCTGCTGTTGACAAGGTTGTTTGGTACTATTCCCTACGCTTCTCAGTCTACTCTTACTAGCTTTTTACCAGCCCATGTCCTGTTAGCTAATCACAAGCAAATGCCTAGCCAGTTCAAAATACCCTTCTTGTCTTTATTGCTATCGTTGTTGGTGAACTAGCCGATCACACTTCACTCAGCTCTCTCTCAGATTGATTGAGGCGCGGGGGGCTTCCATTATTGAGTATCACTTTTTTTTTCACCAACCATTCGTTAAGGAGCAGGAGCATGTCATAAGATAGGCTTTTTCCCCTTTACCTTAGGAGATGCCGTTCTTGATAACTATTTGTTAGACATCCGATGGGTATGAGTATAGTATATGTACTCAGAGGTCACTTCGACTGGGCTACCCGCTGACTGAGTTAAGCGATCTGTCTGAAATAAGAAGATTGGCAGGGTGAAGAATGATTTATTCTCTTAGCCAAAGGTGTAGAGTAGTCAGATCAAGAGCTTAGCGCCAGAGAAGAAGCTAGCCAAGATTGGTCTAGAACAGAAGAAAGATTGCTTTGGGTATAATGCTTTCCTTCCTTCTAGTTCGAGAGTTGCAGAGCAAGAAAGGGGCAACCATTAGCATTAGTAGTTGTAGTTGGCACTCATCCCGCTGCTCTTGCTGCATCGATTTCAGTATATGTTAAGTAAGCTCTTGAAAAATCTAGATCTTAAGGCTTAAGCAAACTTTCCAACAAGCACAGGAGCATGCCCGAAAAAGAATCTATTTGTTCGCTCGGATGGAACAACTGCTCCAACGTTAAGTAGCTTATTTGCAAGCTCGGGTGAAACATCGTTCGTTCCAACTGGCACTGGTACATGAGTTTTCTTTCCAACTACCCTGGCTGCCCAAGACTACTGAGCAGGCCATTCTTCTCCCTTACCTGGAGCTAGGTATATAGGGGGGCTGATGCATCAAGTTTCTATTGGGTTTGGGACATCGATGACTCAGTGACGTGCATCGATGACACACATGATGCATCAGGTAGAATTGGAATTTTGAAGAAAACTCCACTCAAAGTCGAAACAACAGTGAAACTGGGATGTAGCAATAGAAGCTAGAGACCAAATGGTTTACAAACCAAAGCAACCATGGTCGGTACTGTTACATATCAGTTTTGGAATTGGGTCAAACCCAGGACCTGAAATCAGAAATTCTCATTCACTAACACAAGTAAAGACTCCATTAATATTCACATCCCAATACACCTCAAGCCTAAAAGCACCTTCTGGAACTGGTACGAAGGAGTGCCATATCGGGTTTGAAAGGAACAACCCACAAATCCGAAATTCTCAAGATTCCACACAATTCAATCAAAGTATGCACTTAATCGAACTTTCTCAAAGCCGTAATAGATACGGGTTGGTACCTAAAATACCCAATTCCTGTGATATACTTAATATACCAGCAAAATCACAAACAATAGAGGGAAGCTGCGCGCGCCATTAATAGTCAGTTTAGAGGAAAACCAGTAACTTAAGCAAAGAGCCTCATCACAGATCGAGTCTTACATGAGTACAAACCAATATCTCCAAGCAAGGCACACCTTAAGGAAGGGGTTGCCATTAATGACAGCCATAAGGAATCAAGACAACAAGAGAGGGAACGAGAGAATAGGTCAAAAATCAAGCTTCGCAACGGCCCCAGATACATAGCAAGAATCAAGTTCAAGGCATCGCAGACAGCCTATGCTCAATTCGAGAATAAGGAAGGCAGAAAGGCCAAAATACCAATCGAAAGGAAGGAGCGCGCGCTAGGTAGGCGTTCTTGGAAGGAGCCTTGGGAACTGGGTAGAGGATTAGGTTGATAACCCCCTTTGCTTTGGATGAACCGAACCTCCAATAGGAAACCTAGGATAGGAAGCAACCTGCCTTTTCGAATCGACTATGCCCGCTATGCTGCAGACGAAATACTACTAGGCATTCCACGGACCGAAGGAATACACGTAGAGCAGCCCGCAAAATACGAGCTTCAGAGAAAGCTCAAGCATATCTGTAACCATTTCAAGCTGGAGTCGTCCTGGGCCGCCGGATTGGAGGACAGAAAAAGATAGGGAATCTGGAAGTTCTCGGGCTGGTTGTCTCATTGACATAGGAGGGGCGCATTGAGGTCTCCATACCAATGAAAAAGTAGAAGAGAAGACTCACCCGTAAGAAAGTGCGAAAGCAAATGAAAGCCAAAAATGCCCCTCTAACAAAGACCCACTTTTTTCGGGTGCTAAATGAACACGTGGAAGTCTACCTTCGATATGCCTTCCAGTATCCGGGCTATTTGACTGGAAAAGAAAATCAGAATACTGGTGACATGGATCTTCAAGACCAGAGGCAGACATTAGTCTGACTTTATTGCCTGAATCCTCATTACCGGACAAAAAGAAAGTCAGACTTTCATCAAGACGAGCTTTCGAATATTTCAGGTGAACAGGGGGACGACTGAAATCAATCTGATATCTATGACAGTGAACACTGACGCCAACTAAAGAAACTTGGTCATTAAGTACGTACTTCGTGGAAGCAAATTCTTTATTAAGATCTACTATATATGAAAATGAGTGGACAACATGTCATAGTTGATGTGTTGTGAATCCCAATTGAAAATACGAGGCGCGGAGCGTGAAACTAGAATGAAAGAGCGAACAGTCTGTAGCAAGATGACACTCAAACGTACTTCGATATATGATGGATCTTTCGATCAACCAGGAAAACCAACAAATGAATAGTGGGTGCCATTCTAGAAACCATTTCCGGAGTCAGAAACGCATACTAAAAGCGGACGTCAGGGTCAGTTTGAAATGGATCTCTTTTTTGGTGATGTGTTTCACAATTTCAGGAAGTTCGGCAGACTTGAACTACGCATCGTGCAACTCATTTATGCGAGGACATTCAATCATATATTCATATGATCAGTCGGAATCTCTAGGAAAGTTAAGGAATTCCCTCTTTTTCCGGAGAACCCAAGCCTCCTACACTTTGCTCCTCAACTATGTGGATGATATCAAAAAGGCAGCAGTGTTAGCGAGATTCAAAAGCTTATCACTGAACTAAGCACGTTCTTCAGTCTGAATTAGGTGAATGTACGTAAATCGAGGTACACGAGTCTAGATTCCCTGGTATAGCTAGAAAAGGGGTATAGTAGGTCTCGTGGAAAGGGAGATAGTGGGACGAATAGTTCATCGTGCAAGTTACGAATAGATAGGACGAGTCCGTACTTCGAAAAGAAGATGCGAGCGCAGGAAGCGAGTACAAGTACATGTCACGCACTTGCCAAGGAGTTTGACCCGTGAGCAATCCTAAATTGACCCAGTGAGTAACTACTAATGTTACGAACAAAGGAAGTTTCGAAGGTATTCGAAGAAGCTAGGGCTCGCACTTTCGACCGCCTGTCTTTTAGAAAGCCGTGCTTGTCCAACTACGTACTAGCGACCACGTTATGCCTTCTGATCTTTTCATGTCTTGTCAACCACTCGTTTGTACTTAGCGGCCTCCTACTCATTTTTCCTATACCTGCCCTACTGGTCATTTTTCCTATACCCACTGGCTTTGTACAATCAATTTCTTACACATCCCTGGCTAGCAGGTGTTAAAGACGGATCCCTGTGAAATGGCCTAGATTCTCTAAATAAAGCAAAGTGGTATTTGTTTTTTGTGTTTTATTTAGTTGTCTAAGTAGCTCCTTCTCCCGATAAAGGGCAGAGTAGTGCGTGCCCTTAACTTGGCTAAGTGCGTCTAGTTCGTTGATGGAAATACCGGTAGTAAGAGCTAGGCAAGCAAAGCAATAGAAGGTGGAAATACTGCACCAAGGATGAAAAGCTAGCAGTTTACCGAGATACCAAGTAAGTGAGGTACTCTTATATATATGGTGACCCACATACATTTCTTCTTTCTACTCACTCTTTCTTTGCTTTGATTTAGCAACTACCCTATCTGCCGAGAGTTGACCGACCCTATTCTTGAAAAAGTAAGTGAGCCTATTGCCCTACTATCTACGAATGCAGATTTCCTTCTTTCAGTTTACCCCGACTGACTGTATTTCTATAGCTAGCTCTTCGGCAGGCTATTTGATTTGGAAAGTCAGCCTTATCCCCAACAACCTGACTTGTTTTGTCAAATTGAAGTGCACCATTTATTTAATATCAGATATTCTATATGAGTTTCTGAATTCTTTAGAGGTAGTAAAATGAAGTATCTTGTGTAACATGCATTGTATGGAACTGATCACGAAAGCGTTAAGCCAAATCCTGGGAGTATTCTAAGTGCGCTTCCGGTGCTTGTAATGCCGACCAGTTCAGAGAAGTGCATATATTGAAGGTTGGGGCTGAGTGATAGGCAATATCTGACTGCTGTCCCCGTTACGCATTGCACACTTGCATTTTGTAGCTAACTGGGAAAAAAGCTTTTTCTTCTTTTTTCTCCTTGCTAGCTCCTTAGGCAAAGGAAGTTCATTAATACCTTAATTCCTAAGCTCATTCATGAAAAGTAGCTAAACCAGCTCGTACTGATCTGCTCGGATCCATGCGCACTCGTCGTTACAGAACTCATCCCATTCCCATCAATACAAGACTCCAGGTAGGGCATTGTGCAGGTTAGTAGAGACAGGCTGGGGCTAGTCCTTCAACTATGGCTCGTGATGGATGGCAACTAAGCCGCTTTATTTACTGAGCCTCATCAATGTTCATCGCAGTCGTCGACCGATCTAGATTGTTCTTCATCTCAGTCCTCGATCCTGATTGTTCGTTGCTGGTGACCTTGCTTCGCGAGATCATGTCGATCTACTCATGGCTAGGCATCTTTGGGCAGCAAGTACTAGATCAGGAGGCGGGACATCCATAACGACAAGCCAAATCTTCTCGTAGACGGGACGAAAGAAAGTCTTTCTTTCTATACGAAATAGTTTGACTCTTTCTTTATCTATATACGAAATTGATAACGAAAGGATACACAAGCAAATTCCGCTCTTTCTCGAGCTCGGACATCATGTTTGTTGTTTTAGCAAGTTCAGCCCACATAAGAAAAAGACTACTTCAAGCTCCCACGACTCCTGGTCTTTCTCCTTCTGCCTCTCCTCCCGCTCCGGCTTAAGGTTCTCGGCTACGGCTTAGTCTCGAAGGGATCTTTTGCACAAGGTGGATGGCCCCACTAATTAATAGTTCACATAGGAACATCAAGAGCTTCCTACACGGCTACGATGCTTCCAGCTTTGGTGCTTTTTGAGAAAGCTTCTTTCCATTGGTTGGTAAACAAATGAGTCCAAATCCAAGGTTATGAGCCTTACACTCAGATGTAGATCTCCGAACGAGTCAGGTGTAGGATGAAATAGAAGGTCCAGGATGCACTTACTAATAGGGGACGCCGCCCAGGCAATGAATTCAAGCAACTCTTCCTTATTCAATATCTCGGCTGCTCAAGAAGTTGGACTTGCAGCCCATCCGCTCCGCCCCTGACTTCATTCTCGGGGAAGGGCAGACCCTGACCTTTTCCTAGGAAGGTGAAAGCTGGACTGAAGGGCACGATTGGGTGAAGTAAGTATCACCTGGTCGGACGTAACGAGCGGATATTCCGAATCAAGTTTCTCTAGCCCCTTACTAGGCAATGATCCGGAGGAAAGCTAATACACTCCCCAAGGGGCAGAGCCTACATCCTATTGACAAGGTACCTACGACTGGGCAAGTGCACACGTACGGCTAACCGTAATGGGTTCGAACATGCGCTCGAACCGACGGACGGATAGACATGGGGAAGAACCGACGGAGAGACACTCATCCTTCGGATGGAACCGAACAAGAGGTTGGGCATGAACCGAAGGGCAGCCTGTACAGGAAGCTCCATTAGCCAGCGAACGCTCGTTGATGCCGATATTCCAACCTAGTAGGCTACCCCTGGCAAGGTAGTATTCTCATTGAAGAATAATACCCACATAAGACAAAAGAACATTATATATCATGATACTCAAAATACAAAGGAAAAAAAGTGACTAGTTTCCATACTACTTCTCTATCAACTGACTTGTTCTTCCATCAAGAAAAAAAGGATCTTACCAGTAGTGGTTACCTCTTGTCATTTGAACTCTGTTAGGATTATATGTTTTAATAGAAAAGGAAATAAAACTTCGTGTTTGGACTTCACTAGCTTATCTTGTAATATTGGATTTAGTATACTAGCATCATGCAGCTCTACCAAAGTAGAGATCAAGCAGTCTACTCATGTTGGTATTAAAGCTGTAATGTCTGCTGGTAGATTCTTCTCTAGTGCTACACCTACCAGAGAAGGGGTGGACTTTCTCAATACATTTATTGAAAAGATGAGAAATGATCCTTCATGTTTCAGTGAGAGTTCAAGTGATAATGAATGCGGTATCATGGAGGAGTCTAATAAGACGAGTGTTTTCCAGTACTTGAAAAGAAACCTGCCTACTTATATTAAGGGCAGTGCAGCTATAAGGACTGAGATGCAGCGCCATGTGGAAGATCTCTCATTGAGGTATGAGTTGGAGAATATGTACAAAAGCGTGCCTGATGTGTTTAATATGATTATGACAAAGGATGACCCTAGTGCTAGAGATCTAATTCTCCATAAGAGGAAGGTAGGTGAGGATACACAACGAGTTCTGAAACAACTTGATGAGTACACATTAGAGGCTGTTAGTGTGTATGTACTATGTACTCTATTTCATGCGGGTGCTAATTCCACCGAGGGCAGCTACTTTTCTTGATAGTTTTAGCTACTGTATTCAGTATCACTACTCTGTTAGTAGCTCTAGGAGGAAGGCATTTGGTGAGAGTGTAACAAAAGAGGAGCCTATCATTTCTGAGGGAGAACAGCCTATCTTGAGTGAGTTTGGAACTCAGAGTAAGTCGAAAGCTCAAAAGATTGAACCTGCTGCAAAAGAGAGTGTCTACCAACGTATATCCTCACACATGTTAGAGTGCCCCTTCAAGATAGAGGTGTGGTGAAACTAGTGGACGATATCAATGTTAAGGAGAGCGCTGTAATAAAGAAGAAGGGATCTTACTTCAAGGAGAGATCTCTCTTTGTTCAATGTATCTTGAGTCTCAGACTGCTCCCTATCAAGCTTCATTTACCTATGAGAGTTCCACCTCTTTCCTTTCGTCTCCTCGCTCCAGCGCGCGCGCGTCCCTTCAGTTTGACAAAGTCAAACTTAGGTGAAACAACGTTCACCCCCAAATTCCACTCCGCTGAGCGCGTTGATTCTTACAATGAGCCATAAAGGCACAGTTGCAAGGAGTACTGTTGCATATAGTTCAAGATCAGGTGAATGAATGTGGCAAATAAATAAGTAGAAAGGAGATTGGCTAGATTTTCAGAGGCTATGGAAAGATTGAATCTTTTGAAGTATATTGACAAAGGAAGGGAAGAGGCTAACCATGATGTGAACCCTGACAGTACCCCTGGAAATATAGTGAACTCAAATCCGCAAAATAGCAGGAGGATGGGAGCTAAGGAAAAACAACCATTGGTGGATGCAGAAAGACAAAAGAGAGAAGCCAAGGCTGGGGAGCAAGGAAGAAAATAGGACATCTGTCTCCGGAAGGATACCACTTACTTGTAAAATAAGGCAAACCAGGTCAATGAATTTTGAGTAGACTCTTGAATTTGATATGAGTAACGATCCGAGAGATACTTAGTGGAATGAAGCGCTTGGCATCCATCAGTACAGTATGTATGGTGTAAAGTCAACTTATTCAAATTCGCCCAAGCCCAGGCGCGGAGCGGCGACCTGTGATGCTGGAAATCCGGCTGCCATTGAACTAGCTGCTGCCATTGAAATAGAAGAAAGTTCCTTACAACGCTCTGCTTTTGTTGAAGGCATAAGCGCTGTTATTGAATCCTCTTATGGCCGGACTCTTTTCCTTTCTCACTGTTGAACGCAAATCCGCACATTTGAAGGAAAGAGGCGAAAGGCATCGCTGTAAAGAATAAAGCTGAGCTTGGGATGGGAGCCGAAGAACTAGGGCTTTCTTTGATCTATTTGATTAAGTAAGCAAAAGTAATTAAGGGAAAAAGAAAAAGAAGGAAGAGTAGGGAGCGATTAATTTCCTTGTATGTCAGACCTAGCCTTTCTCATTTAGAGAAGCCCAGAACCAGAACCAGAATAAGAGTAGCTCCACGAGAACTTAGGGTAGGCTTTTTCTCAAGCAAGCGTGCTTTAGACCTCTCAATAGAACCATCAGCATGCCCTCGAATTTGAGAAACCCAACGAGAGCCAACCCCATTGTGAGACAGGGGAAAAGGAATAAGAGTACATGTCACGTCTTCCATATGCTAGTGCTGCGGGCATATGTATGCTATGGTTTGCACTGGTCCTAAGTGGTGAGTAGATACTTATCACATCCAGGAAAGAGAATTGGTCATCGCCAGATATTCGTAAGGGCAAGTGGATACGGCCCAACCAAAGGACTAGTTCAGTGATCCACCGGTACATGAAAGAATAGGAGTTGTTTGGAAAATGTGAACGGCTTTTCAACTATCTAATATCTTGAGAAGCTTGATTTCCAATATGGATGTTCAAGTTATACATTTAGTTACTATGACGGAGGTGAATATGTATTGTATGTTCTCCGGATTTGTGGAAAATCTCATGTATTTACTTGCCCGGGCTACTTTTTTTTGACGGCTGTTTCAATGCGTACGTAGTTTTTTCGGAACTTATTATACTTGTTTCGCGTGGACTCAGGGTACGATGGAGTAAATGCTCGCTTTATCTACTATAGTGTCGATTTGTCCTAGAGTTTGGAAATCCCTTGCGGATCTTCTTCTTAATTCCACTGGCTTGGGAGACATACTACTAGTAACAAAGCTTTCTTGCTTGATACCTACTACTAGCTTGTTTGGATCGTTCCATTGCTTCTTTGGGTCGGGTGAAGGAAACCCGGGAGAGGGAAAAGAAAGAGAAGTAGCTTTTTCTTGCATGTAACCAACTGAGCATTCTATTAGTTTCATTACAAGGTTCGCAGGTTGAACTAGTCGTTCTATTCGTTCCCGTAGCACTGGATACCTTCTTGCTTGACTTAGTTTCACGAATTGGAATCGAACCAATTCCATCCCCCTTTTCATGATATCCTTCCTATACTACAAAGGTGCGCAGCAAAGAAGCAAGCCACTAGGCTAAGAGGAAAAACAGTGCCGAACTGATGACAATGGTGGACCATAACGCGGCACTTCGTCAAACAAGAGGCAATCAAGACGCCAAATTCATTAATCTCTATGTTCTGAAAGTACCCCCACACTCTTTGATGAAGTTAGGTCAAAGATGGCCAAGGACGAAGGAGAAGAGTCGAGCTGGAATTTCGACTTTCGAAGGTACCTCATCTCTTCTTTGTTCTACACATTAGTAGTTACTCGCTGGATCAAGTGTTTCAAGAATCAGAAATCTAGTACATAGTAGGTAGGGATTAATGTGTGGCAATTCTTTCTTTAGTTGTCAGTGTCAAATCACACTAATGTGTTACGAGTAACAAGTGTGACTACAGTCCATTGTTGAAAGGTGAAAGTCATGAAATTCGGTATAAGTTACTTATTCCATTAGGGGTTTCAAGGTTCAAGTAATGAAAGGAGGTATAAGTTACCAATTACTTTAGAGGGATTTCTTCTTTCTATATATGAAAATACGATGCATACTAAATAGAATACGATGCATATAGTTCCAAACCGAGGATAGTAAGAAATCCCCTTACCACTTTGCTATATCACGAGGCTATATGGAGAAGTGAATTCCAAGGAAAGTCCTATTTTCGGTTAGGTTCAATATTCCCTTAAGATAGCTAAGAAGAAGCAACAAGAAAACCTCATCTACTTCTACGCAAAAAAGAATAGGGAACTCCCAACTTGATAAGCACGCCGACCAAGCCTGCTGGCACGCTAATCTACTCCTCCTCGGGTGTCTTTCAACGTCATTCAATTCTCATAGATCAAGTACTTAGGGGCGCAATCACCAGACCTGTCTTACTCTGATTCCGAAAAGGATGTTATTGCAAAGGCCTGGTTGATTTACTACTTCAACTACTGGTATAGATACAAAGGAATTGGACTGGGCCAGAAGCAAATGGGACTTCTTCTCCACGACGCTGATCGAAAGAACTCAATGGAATCCCATCTTCAAACTGTTGTAGCTGCTGCGTAGAAGATAAGTTTTGATCTTTCCTGAGTACATGGAAGATACCAGACTCCTTCCTTCTGGTTTGTTTTGAAACTCTTCGTTATATAAAAAAGATCACAATAATCTTTGAAAGAGGTGGATCTCGACACCTAAAGCCAGATCTGGGCATATCCTCCTCAAAAAAGGAAGGCAAAGCTAGTTATTGCCCTTCAATTGCCTCCGCTAAAAACCCTATTTCCGACAGTGGCTAAGAACTCACCTCTGATCCAAGGCCCCGGACTCTGCCTTTATATATCGTGTTCAGCCAACAGCTCCCGTTGCCGCCCTAACTTCCTCACCCACCGCCTCAGTACTCTCATTCACAGGCTGATAGGCGGATGGATCGAAAAAGCGGTACATCTTCGGGAACATAGCAGAAGGATGACTGAACGAATGACAGCCAGGAAACAGCATGAAATCCCCAATCTAAGCAATCCTACCGAAAAAGCACCTATCCTTCTCACCTGAGAAGGCCACCCTCGGTGACTCTTTTTTTCATTCAATAATAGGTCCCCAGTTCAGTATCTGTGTTTCTAATAAGAAAGAATTGGACCGGCTACTGCTGTAGCAGCAGATGTTGATCTCGCACTGAAGCAGTCATTCTACCCGTGAACAGTGTGTGTTTACGCTGGCCAGGCCTAATTAATTTCTCTGGTATTGAGGGAGTAGCAACTGACAAAAGTCGGGTATTCCCTGTCTGCCGACGTTCTTACTGAATGTCTAGCCGAATTGGTTGAGCGTGTGGTGACCCTTTGACGGAGAAAAGGAGTTCTACTTCAAGAGCTTGGTTTTGCACCTCCTAAAGAGCTCCCCTCTTTGGCTTATCAGTGCCTCTTCTTGGACCCAATGAATGAAATTGTGCTGAGCAGCTTAGGTCGCTGTTTGATTCAAGATATGTTCCTCATTTTTCGGGCGGCACTGCCTCTTTGGCCAATCCCTATCGCACTGGCAGGGCCTGAATTTCAGAAGCACTTTGTATCAATTTCTAAAGCTGAGTCTAGTCGTACGTATACGCCCCTTTGAATTCCATTTTTCTACTGATCCGGTTCCGCATCTACATCTTGATAATCCAATGGCTTAAGAACTGAAGGAGTTCTAGGCGGAGCAGGAAAAAGCGAAGAATCAGTCTATGCCAATAGGAGGAGTGGAATATCGTATTATAATGAGTTGTGGTGTTGCATCTTTCCGTTCCTGGTTTGAGAAAACCAGCTACTTTCGTTCCAGTGAGTAACTACTAACGTTACGAGCAGAAGAAAGCAACTCATCAGTTAAATCACCGGAGAGGGAAAACTACTAATAACCCTCCGCGAGTAAGTCAAAGAGCTCTCGGATGAGACAAGCCCATTATTGAGTATAATCAGGCCTGGGAAGGGGCAAAGCTTCTAATGTCAGATCGGCCACCTTACCTTGGAGTGATAGAATGGGGGTTTCAACGGATTGAAGTAAGAAGTAAAGGCACGAATACTGCCTTGCAAGTTCTTTCATCCACCAAAGTCTTTCTTGAAAGTTCTTACTCGCTTCATAAAAGATACTCTACCTACGTGAAACCCCATATCTTGAACTTCTCCATAAAAGCCGGGGCTTGCTATCTGGCAGGAAGCCTACTTGGATGGAAGACTATATAAAGAACGTAGAATTATTTTCTTCCTTAGAAAACTTGTTTACCAAGCTTGCTTACAAGATTCAAGTGGGCTTTTGATGAATCAAAAAACTTCCCAAGCGAAGGTGCTAAGCAAAATACTTCAGCAGGCTTACTTTCGCTATTTTCAATCCAGTGAGTAACTACTAATGTATAGAGTGCGCCAGAGTAGTTACGAACCAAAGAAGCCATTGGAAGATTTCACTCTGAGTGCTCGAGCTAGGGACAGGCAGTGAAGAGAATTTCTCTACATCAGTAAATTCATCAGCAATGAATGACTTGCTTCTTCTATCTCCTACAGTGCCAGCAATGCAAGAAGCTTCGTCCAGTATGCGTTTTTCCTCCCATAAACCTTCCCTTGACCGGTACATCCATCCGTAAAGTCCAGTCTGGTATTTAGGAAGGACGAAAGGGAGAAATCATATGTGTTGGCTATGGGCCTTGGTCCCTGATCCTGAAACCTATTCTCTTGCGCTCGCCTGTAAACCCGCTATAGAAATAAACCTCGTAGGGTTACTCTTACCACTTGAGCCCTTCTGCGATCATCTATCTTCCTAGAAAGCCTCTCTTTGAAAGACTGAAAGCGCTCCTGTTCGAGAGTCGAAGCCTGGCGCTATAGAAGAAGATTTTTGAGGAATTCAAATTATTGCAGATAGAATTTCCAAACCAAAGGAAATAAGTCAGAAAAGCACAAAACCTTACTAGGCATTTTGACCAATGACTAGCTGACTCTTTCTCGACCTTCAAGTAAGCAATCACTCTTTTTCCAAAGTAAGGAGTTCCGTTACCAGTCATCGACTCAAAGAGTCGGGAAGGACGGTGTAACCATCCCCGTTCTTCTAATGCTGGAAATTTCATTGCCGGGAGAATCTATCTTCAAGCGGAAAGCCAGATCGCTTCGCTTAAGCTCGGGCTAAGCAAGAGCGAGCGCTAAACACAGCCAAGAGGGAAGGATTAGAAAAGAAAAGGGAGTGCGACGAAGAAAGCTTATTCAACAGAGGGAAACTGAGTCCAAAAACAGTACTATGAAACGAGAAGGCTGTTTCTATTTAGAAAAATCAGATATGATGAATATAGTTCGTATTACTCATTTAGTTTCTTCTCCTCAGTCTTTGTTTGGTAAAGCTTCTCCTCAATTTTTGACTTCTTATAGTTTGTTTGTCAAACTTATGTCAACTTTCTCTATGCATTCTGAGTGGCGCGAAGTCACAAATCAGGACTTTTCTCCTACATTTCTCAGAGTTTTCATAAGACACGAGTTTGTTGGTTTTATTGATCTAAAGATCAAATTGAAAAAGGAACGACTGAAAGGAGTTGTCTACAGTATATGTGGGAGATCTTTACTTTATATACGAAATAATCACCACCACTCTGGTTGAGGTGGTTATTGGTGATATTGTATCAAGTTCTAGATTAACGATCACTTACACAGTATCCATGGAGGGTGTCAAGAACACCGCAACATTCACTATTGGGAAATCAATTTGATTCACAGATGAAAATGGCATGATACATCCTCAAAATCTTCGAAATCTTATTGTGAAACCATTAGTCTAAGTGGGTTAGAATCCTCCAGAGGGCTTATTTAGCCAATTTATATAAGAATTATGTACTTTGACCATAGGGAGGGAAAAAACCTGTTGAAAATAAGGTAGAAAAAAGAAAGCTCTCTTATATGGAGATGGTTAACCAAATAGAGATTTGACTTGGCTGGAAAACCTCTTACCGTGTGCTTGAAGAGGCTCCCTGGCATAAGGATGATGCAGCAGTCACACCACAAAATAAGAAATCTAAGAAGTCTGGTTTGATACAAAAGCTTTCGAGTAAGTTATTGGATCAGAAGAAAAAGCCTTTCTTTGTTGCTGATATTGAGACCGTTATCAATTCTCAAGGTGAACATGTTCCTTACGCTATTGGACTGCTTTAGTGTATTCCCGAGTCCGCTATAAATCCTCATGATATAGTAACATGGTTCTCGGAGGAGCATATTCATTTAGAGGAATTTCGTGCTCGTAGTAGTAGGATGCTATCCAGCTTTATGAAACATTTAGAAGCTTTGGTGAGAAAGCAAAGGAGGTGCACTTTTGTTTATTTCCCAATTTTTAGTAACTTTGATGGTATTCTATTAACTAAGCATCTTGTGGCCAACCATAGCTACTACAAGCTAAACCCACTAATGAGGAATGGTGTTCTCTATGAGCTCAAAGTGTACTATACTCCAAGGCATAGTATTCTCTTTCGAGACTCTTATAAGCTATTACCAAGCAGCTTAGAGTCTTTAGCTAAGGATCTCTGTCCAGAGCTAGGCTTTTCGTTCGTAACAGACGAGTAACTACTAACGTGTAGAGCCAAAGAGCGATCCTAAAAGAGAACCAAAAGCAAGAAACTCTCCGATGACCCAAGAGCGGGGCGGGGGATTTCGTTTTCGTGACTTTTCGGATTGGCTGTTTTTCTAATAAGTTGTTGACATAGTTGGCATGCTGAATGAATTGCAGACATAATTGTATTGGCTGCTTTAGCTCGATCTTAACCGCTGGATTACGAATTCCTCTTTTTAGGATGAAACCGCTACACAATCAACAATCCCATGAGCTTGGGCTTCTGTTGCTGACATAACAACATAAAGGCATCCCCCTTTCCATGTCTTCGTATACAACCCAGACCTCTTCTTTCTACATAAATCCTTGTTAGGAGTTCGCGCAGTGTCCGGAGTTCTTCCGTTTCCTGGACAAATTATCTTGCTTGTGCCCCATAAACTCATAGGTGATGGTACCCGGAATCTTAATAAAACGATATAATAGAGATAGTTGTTCTCATGATGAGGCGAAGAAAAAGGGGTAGAATTGCAGGACCGTACGGGCATTTTGTTTTCATACGGCTTGACAATGACAATGGACTTTGCCCCGGGTAAACACACCGAGTCTCTTTCCTGACGCAGTGCGCAGCACATAAATAGGAAGAGAAAGATCTGGGCGCTACGATTTGGTAAGTAGACGGCTTATAGCAGTTTTTCTCTTTCCTATGCAGACATGCCACGCATAGTTGACTAATAGGATGCATAACAAGAAGTGAGGGAAGATAGAGCAAGTTGAAGTACATAAGATAAGGGGAGATCCCGGTCCTGTTAGCAAAAATAGGCTGTTTGTGCCTTTTTCCTGTGAAGGAGATTGATTTGAACAGGTTTTGATTTCGAGATGGGAATCATAAGTAAGGCTCGGAAAGGGGAAAGCGACTTCAAAGAAAAAGCCAATAGTCGCCTTCTCTCTGTTATACCTGACTGAGTTCTCGCGAATCAAAGAAGGATATAGAATGGGCTTCGGATTGGATTAGCCTTTTTCATATGGAATAGCTCAGCTAATAAAGATTAGGGCAGATTTTTGGATAAACAGCAGAGACGACTACAGCCGAATCACTCTAAATAATAATCCTCAGGACTTTGGTAATTGAGCTAAATCGATCACTACGGCTAACTTCACCAATACCGTAACGACATCTCAAAGAAAGACCCAGATCTAAAAAAGCTATGCTGCCTTTACAAGAGAAGCAGATACGGTACTGCGCTCCTCCAAAGTAGGTCAATTCCAGGGTTGGATTCTGTGAAAATATTTTATGCTCCAAGGTGCCTATCTATGGAAGCCAGGCAGAGTCCGGTGGTAGATATGAGCAAAGAATCAGCACGCACCAAAAAAGTCAGATAGGTAGGCGAAGCTTTTGAATTGGTGTAATATTCAAGGATAGGGTTCGTAGAAAGCCTGACCTTTCTTTTTGGTATACTAAGTGGGTGAATCACTCGTGGGAGTCTTTGCTAACCTCTTTCTCTGTAACGTACATGGAAGCAAGTGATCCAGATTGAACGTATTGAGAAATTCAGTGGTTAAAAGCCCGTTGCTGCGCTTACGTGTAGCCTTCTTTCACTGTAAGTAAGGTAAGGATTACTTACTTCTTGCCAGTGGTATAAGCAAGCTCAGGTTTTCAGATAAGCTGGCAGACTGAGCTAGGGCCCTTAGGGGATGTCTGTGAAAGAGGGAAGCTTAGCTATCTATACTGATTTTTTTGGAGGGGACGCTGCTTCGAGTCAAGCTATAATACGCTCAGTAGAAAAGGAAGTAAGAAAGTGTTTGATTATGCAAATCGACACAGAAGTTGTGTTACAATCTATGCTATGCAAGTAGGGTGAATGGCTGCTTACGTATATTGATTACAAAGAGGGCGTTCGCTCTTCTTGACTTCCAAAAAGAAGAAACTTGGATGGAAAGAAAAACATCACTCATGCCTTTGCCAACACCTACTCGTTAGAATTTTGCACTTCTTTCTGCCATATTTTCTCTCTCTCATAGAAAATGTCTCAATCTTGCATGAGTTCTCCACCCTTTCAGTATAAGCGTGGGGGGCTGCCTCAGCAGGGAGGGCCGTAGTGTCTTCTCTTAGGACACTCTATGCAGTTCGGTATATTTCTTCTTTCTTTGATCTTGAAGCTCTTTTTGTAGTGAGTTACTCCACACTAGCATGAAAAGTCTTTCTCATGAGGCTGGCTTCTTTTCTTTTTGAAGAATAACATGGAACATAACCCTCATTCAGAGGGCGCATTCTATAGGAATTTCTATGCTAGGGTATTACCTTGAGTGCGGGCCGGATTCATATTTCTCTTTCAAAGAATGGGACTGCCTGCGCGCAATTCACAGATTGGGGTAGGTTGACAATCATAAGCTTTGCACACTAGAGCTTACAACCAGGTAAGGAAATAAGACTGACTCTCTGTCAGCTAAGACTTTCAGCAAGGAAGTAGTAGGTGTAAGTCAGAAAGGAAGTAGTAGGCCGAAAAGAAGTCAATTTCGAATAAAAGAGAACTTGCTTATCAATAAATATACGGCCCCATATTACCAAGTCAAATCCACCTTCCTTCTGAGGGGGTAGAAGGTCTGTCTCATAGTGGGCTGCAGTGGATGGCCGGCGGTGGCTGTACAAGTCGCCTGGAGTGGAGCGAGCCACTATTTCTTTACTCTTTTTCATTCAAGAGTTCCTTTCAAAGCTGGCGAATTATCTTGTTTTCTTCGGTTCTTCAACCTAAAAGCTGGCTTTTCAATACTTATTACCGCTTCCATATCTGTGTACGTACGTACGACTACCTTAGACTTCTTTATAACGAAGGCGCTTATGAAGCGCGTGCATGAAGCGCTTATAACTACGCAGGAGGAGGAGCTTGGCACACAGAGCTAGCAATGCTTACTGTACAAGAGTAGATTGATCTAGGTGCCCCCCCTTTCAAAGAGGCTGCCCAAGTAGAGGACCGACCAGGCAGATTAGTGAGACAGGGAAATCTTAGTTTAGTCTGAGCGAGCCTTTGGCAAGTCAAAATTCTCCCTGAAAAATCAGAAAGTCTGCGTGTGGCTGCTAGGATTCAAGCCCAGGTACGGCTACAAAATGGTCTTATAACAACTAGATAAGGCCACTTTTGTGCTTAATTAGGAGTTAATTGAGTATTGGTGCCAAATGCCTCCATTTTGACGACGCTTCAATTGATCTCTTTTAACACATCCACTTTCATCTTGCGACTTTCATTATTCTTCTCCCCCTATTTCTCATCTGCATCCCAACCTATCTATATGTGAAACTCCGCCCGAATCCTCGTAGTACTAAGTCGTGGCTTACAATCTGGTAGCTTACCAGGATTCTTGTTACTTGCATTCTGATACCGTACTTGAAGCTTCCAGTTTCAAACACTGTAAACGAGAGAGCAGATTGATAACTCGAAGAAAAGCTTGTAGCTGACTGTCAATCTTACATGAGCTGGTAATACAATGGATAGAGCGAAGCGCCAACAGCTCTTGCAATCTCATATCTAAAAGCTTAGAACTTCTATTAAAGTATCGAAGTGAGCAAGCACTACTGAAGTTCTTCTTTCTGTCTTGTAATCTTATAGACGAGTTGTGCAATCTGATTGGTTGGTATTTTGATAGCTAACAGCAAAACTTCTAGCTCGAATTACTACCATGGAAGAAGCGTAAGCGGCAAGCTCGAACAACAGACAGGGATCGGAAGGACTGTTAAGTTAGGGAAAGCGCAATCTCAAGCAAATATCATGAAAAGCGTATATCACTACGTTCACTTCAAGTCAGGAAAGATAGTGCAAATAGCAAAAGTGCGAATTGTTCTTCAAGTGCTGATTCCTCAGGCAAATATCATTCACTGCCAAACAGAAAGATAAGCTACAGACAACTAAAGGCTACAGACAACTAAAGAAAACAAATGAACAAATGAGAAAGCTAGTGCGTCGCAATAAGAAGTGAACTGATTAACGAGAAGGTGCTGCTTATGTAGTGCTCATAGCTTCTTTCAAGCAAGTGCTTCTTGTTTCAAAGCGTATTTCACTACGTTCACTGAATTGCTTATTTGTCTTATTGTTAGTAGTGAACAAATGAACAAGCAAAAGCAGATCATTAAAAGAAAGCAAGTGCGCGTATTTCCCTGAAAAGTCAAAGCTGCTTATTGTGGAAAAGCCTATTTTGCTGATTCTGTTGTTTTGCTTAAAAGCTTTGAACTGAAAGCTAGGAAATCAAAGCTTATTGTGTTTATTGTTCTCAATCTCTAGTGAAAATCTCTAGTTAACTGAATAAAGTGCTATTCGCCCATCAAAAAAGTACTCTTTTGCTGTCTTTGCGTGCAAGCCAGTTGCAGAAAAATCAATCCGTTGAGGGAGTAGGAGTTATTGTTGAAGTATCCTTGTGGTGAGCGTTCCTTCTGAGGTAGAGTTGAAAAGCTTTTCCCACCCCATAGAGGACTAGACTAAGGCTCATCTACTTTCGAGAACTTCTCTCCTATAGGCTCCTTGCGTGATAGTAAGAATTGAGTAAGAATTTCAATCCCTAGCTCCATACTCTTTCTGAAAGAAAGCATACGGATCTCTTTCCGCCAATTCGTACTGAAGACCCTCAATGCAAAAGAAGAAAGAAATCGAAAGTCAAGAAAAGTCAAAGACAACAGTACAAATAGCTTATTTCACTGCTTATTCGAAAATAAAGTTGACAAGGGATATAAGCAATGAACAAATTCTAAATGAGCCAATAGCGCAAGTGCTGCAAAGCGAAAGAACTAGTCTCAAGTGAACTGGAAATCGAAAGTGAACTGTTTAGTGCTGAAAAGCGTATTTAACAAATTCAAATGAAGAACTGAAAAGGAAAAGCAAGTGCTGAAAAGAAAGTAAAGGAAAGAAGTTCACCGATTGCGCCCGAAGTAAGTAGTTCAATCAGCCCTCGTGAATGTTCGAGCTCGTAACGTTAGGAGTGTAGAGCCTAAGACATAGATAGTGGAGATGGGAGCAATTCAGAGTCGGTGGAGTCAAACTGCAATCTGATCAGTGAGAGTCAATTCTTGAAACGGGCACCCTTCGTATTTCTTTCGCTTGCTATTTCAAACCAGGTTGGATTTTGTCTTTCACTGCCTAGATACATTTTTCATCGGTGTCCAGTTCCACCCCACGAAAGAGACGAGGAAGACGTTCTGCCATCCTGCTCGAACCTTTGCTTAGAACCATAACTGACTGCGAGAAGGAAGTTGAAAGAAAAAGCAGAGGTCATAGATGGGATAGAGATTGTCAAAAAGAATTTGTTTGGAAAGGGCGTCAGCCTACGATCTGTGGAATTTCATACTTTACTATCGAAGAGAAGCCTTGAGTAGCTATTCAAAGTGGATAAACAGAGGAGGACGGGAAGCAATAAGCCAAATCCGCTTTCAAGCAGTAGGTTGTTCAGCTTCTTTTTGAAAGAATCACATAGATACTGTTGATTGTCTTTCTTTTGGTTAAGGATGGCTGTACAGATCAGGGAGGGCCAAAGGCATGATCGGAGGAGGCAATGAGAGTCACGAAACTATTGCTTTGACCCTGTCGCCCCACTTTTTGTTTCAACCCCTCGCTTTTTCACACGGAGCATAGTCATTTCCTTCCATCTGGCAAGATAAATGAAAAAGACTTAATTCTATCCACGCGTAGCGCCTTTACTTTATTCTCTTTGAGAACTTTGAAAAGCCAAAGCACACCAAAACTTCGAATTCGAAAAGAATGCTAAAACACCTGTTCAGTAAGAACAGCTAGCTTGAACCCATTCGGACTGTACCACTTTCTAATCCACCACTCTACGCTGATTGACAAAAAGAATCTGTTCGGGAAGCGGAGAACTCATCTCAACACAAAGTCTGGCAAAGGCTAACCTCTCCTGAGTAGCTGTCAACGATCAGTGAATCAAGGCGATCCGCAGTGAGAAAGCTCACAGTAGAATGCTACTGTAGGCCGGTAATGAGCCCGGTTCGCAGAAAGTAGAAGCTGGAAATGGCTTCCCCTCACACTTTCATAGAAATCTTAGCTCTAGCACAACGAAAGAAAACCTACGAAACTACTACTTTGAGTACAGAGCCCTTCCTATTTTCGAACTGCAAGTCCTCGCTGCGATAAGCTTGACCACTGACTGAATCCACCAGCTAGTTTACTTCTGTATGAGAATCAAAAAATACACACACTAGGCTACGTTAAGACAGGAAGCGTAGGGCTGAGTACAGAGAGCAGCGAAGAAGCATATTATCTCATAAATAGGGGATAGATTTCTTTAACGAATTGGCGGAATGCATCCGGCTCTACCATTCCCGTCTACGTATTGAGTTGACTTTCTTGACACATTTCTGGTATTATACTGAGTATTGATGAGCTCTAGGTAGAAAGAAACAACAACTAAAATCAGCATGAAAGAAAGTTCGTTCTTCAGAACCAGGGCAGGCAAGGAAATATGCAGCAAACTACTCCCTGTCTTTCTTTATAGTTTATTCATCTCCAATTACTGTTATAGACAAATGCAAGCAAGTTATTAAAATCATAGAATGGAGGGTACTCTGAGTAATCCACTATACTTTTGAAAAGAGCAGATATTTGTCCAACATCTAGTGCCATTGGAGTTTCTACATATTCTTCAAACAAGAAGGACCTCGCCCGCGTACAAGCGCACCTGAGACTATATGGGCCTGGAGTTTATTCATAAACAAACAAAAATAGAAAAGCAAGAAATTAATAGTTTAGTAAGAATTGTTTTTTCTTTCAAAAAGTACCCACAACATTTGGATACTTTACCCTTGTTGAGTTCAAATCTGTATCGTGCGTTGATGATACCAATTAGCTCTTCTAACTAGCAGTAACCAGCCTGATTGGATCACTACACTAAGGAAGGAAGGGGCAAAATCAAACCGGCAGGAAACAATCAAAGGTTGCCGAGCGAGGGATTCTTTAGAGAGAGTCCTTCCGTAGACCTTTGTTGAGATGTGTTCCCCGGGGCAAGATCCTCCAAGGCAAGGGCCAGGGTATGTGTGCTTCTCATGAAGGTGAAACAACGATAGCATCAAAGCCTAGGTAGGAAAGATATCAGAAGGAATCGTGCCCCATAGGAGAGAAAAATCATGCCGCATAGGAAAGATAGGTTAGTGTCCTAAGCGCATCTGCTCGATGTGATCTTTTTGCGAGAAGTTCGCTACGCCAGGCTAAAGACAAGAAAGAAGTGGGTCGGTCTTTTTCATTGAGGTGAGAGGGCAGTCCTTCCTTCTTCAATAAAGCTACAGGAAGATAAGCAATTGGCCTACCAGATTGCATAAGCCCCCTTGCCCAATTCACTGGCACCCGTTTCGATCAAAAACTCCTTTGAAAAATCCGGAAATGCCAAAACGGGAGCAGCGGTGACTGCCTCTTTTAGTGTTTGAAAGGCCAAATCAGCTTCTTCCACCCATCTCAAACTGTTCTTCTTCAATAGCTCAGTAAGAGGCACGAAGTGATTGCACCGTACCTTTTGAGAAACCTTCTATAGTAACCCGTTAGCCCGATAAACCCCCGAAATTGCTTCAAAGTTGTTGGCTTAGGCCAATTTACCATGCATTGAATCTTCGCTGGATCGGTGGCCACTCCTTCACTAGAAATGATGTGTCCCATATCTTTTTGTGTAGGAGTCTAACTAGAGAAGAATCTACCAGCATTGGATGATAATAGTTGCATTACATATGAAGAGGAGAAGCATGAAGTGCTCAAGTCAGTGTTGTTAGTGAAGGTGAATCTTGTTGGTTTTCTACCCAAGCAATTAATAGGTGGATTCCTGACATCAATATAGCAGACCTGACTCGAACAAATTCTAGAGCGAGGAGCGCCCCATATTCAACATTTCTCATTTGAGTTTGTGTTTTCAGCATGCTCTAATTTTTGTTGAATTGTTTGAGTGTGATGTGTGTAGTAGGAATGGTTATCCCGTAATAGCAGTGTGTGTGCATCTTGCATAAACTGAGTAAGATAGAGTTAAGTATATAGTATGTTGTATGTGTGATTATTTAGATCAAAAGTGTCAAAAAGATCGTTCTATCAGTTTATGTGTTCTATCAGATCCTTGGTTCTAACCTCCTATCAATAAGGTTCGAACCTCGGTTCTGGCAGAGTATGCAAGAGCTTTCCACAGTTGCTGGCAACATGTAGAGCAGTGTTTCATTTCTGTTCTATAGTTTGTGTTGATCAGGCAGAAAGTTGATGGCTTCGCTGTTATGGGACTAACCATAGTTGAAAGGTGTGAGAAAAGTCATGAAGAGAATAAGAGAACGTGGCGCAAGACCAATTAAGTCACTCCTCCAGTCAATCTTAACCCTCCAGAAATGACTGTGCAAGCGTGAAAAAACCAATCTGTCCATCTATCCAAGTGGATGGTGGGCAACGCGAAAAAACCAGTTCTGAGTGCTTCATTCCTCCAGCTCCGTGGAGTAGATTATTTGAAAAGTGAAATGTGTTAATCTTGAAGCAGGCCTCATATTGTATGAAGCCGAGTGAATTCGCTGGGCACGCTCAACTCCCCGTGTCTATTGAACCCAGCTACCCAATAACAAGAAAAAAGTCGCAGGAGATATGAGCTAAACGAGTCAAACGTGCAATAACAATCACTTCCAGCCGTTTCTCGTGAGGATAGAGTCTGGGGATACCAGATACGCTCACGCTTCTTCATACCTAAATAAGTATCATCAGTGGACATAGCAAGTGAGTAAGATGTCTCTGTCTATCGTCATCAACGGGTGAAATTCAGCATCTTGTCTTCATACCGCTGAATGCCATCAGTAGAAAAAGCAAAGGGGAATTTCAAAGAAGGTAATAAATAATAACCAACTCTTTGACAAAACAAATACAGCAAAATTGCTTTGACTTTCGCAGCTATTTCAGCAAAAGATAAGAATATCTTATACAACATAAAAGGATGAACCTGGTCTGTCTATTTGTACGCATTGGCTTATTTCTTTTCAACAAAAGTGTGGGTAAGAGCAGCTGTTGAGGCTCTCTGTTGCAAAGAATTGCCTGACTCGCTTATCGGAAGAACTGTATGAGAACTTCGCCTGTCCATACCGACATGGTGTTTTCTCTAAGAGTTCGGAGCAAGAAAGCCCCATCCAGGATGGCAGATTCCAGAAGTTGATATCCGGTCGGTTGTACCTTAGTCTGTGTTAAAGTTTGAAAACGTATGGGCGGTCCTTGCTTGATCACAGGTTCTTACTGGCGTACTTCTGGAATTCCTCAACTTCTTCGTTCTCTTCTAGTGGAAAGGAACGTTTCCAAGGCAGGCATTCTATTACGAGCGATATGCGGACGATATGATCTTTTGAATACCGAGTGGCAAGGAGGCCACTCCAATCACCAACCTAGTCTTGGATACGCGGAACCATACCTTTTGACGCACGTGGTCTTCGGCGCGTCCCCTCCAAAAATGCACACTTGGTAGTACCCCGATCTTAGGTCCAGCTTGGTTCAGTACCTTGCCTTCCCTTAACTATTGAATGGATCCTCGTAGAAACACGTTGTCAGTTGCGGATGAAATTGATCTTCTTTCCAAGACCTGGCAGCCACGATCATGGTCCCCAAATAAGATAAACCAAAATAACGTTTGGTCGAGCTTCTCTACGGTGTCTATTATTTCTATAGCGTGTTTCGGTCTTAAGGCATCGGTTGGGTTGGCCCCACCCTAGGATGCCCCTGTTCTTGTTGGCTTTACCCGTCTCTTTTTGGGAAGTGGGATTCAATAGTACATTTGGGAACGATGTAACGGCGTACATATCATATGTCTCACGAGGCAGTAAATCAAAAACTAGAAAGAGTCAGACGACAACAATGGAGTCTTAACAGGTCGGTCTAGCAACGAAGATGGGCCGTAGGAGAAGAACGCGGTATGTCCGGCTCTCCTAGCTCAAATTCGTAGGCTAACTGATCCTTGTCCAGCTGTCCATATCTCAGTATCAGTGGAAGTTGGACCCTTTCTCCTTTTGTTAAACTAATAGCTTTTCCACCACTTTATCTTGACTCGAATTGTGCTTTACTAAATGTCAAAGTTAAGACATTAAACAACACAAGTGAAAAGATATGTTTAGCGATTTTCAAGAACGCTCCAAGAAACTTTTTTCCCTCACGTCCGCCTCCGGCGCGACTGTTCCCTCTAAGGACCTTCCTTCTTCTCCGGCGGTTCTAACTGGAGAGGAGTTAGCTAGAGCTAGGTCTCTGATTTTGAGATTAGGTTCGCAAGGTGCGTTCTCCTGTTATGCGGATGCGTTAACTAAGGGAACGCCCAAAAAAACTGGAGAGCAACACTCCGCTCCTCCTCCATCTGATTCTAGTCGTAGACGGATTCTTGATAATCCGACGGTCAACTGGAAAATCAAGATGCGTGGTCGATGCTTTCGTTGTGGATCTAAGGGTCATCGTGCTGAGAATTGTAGAGAACCACCTCTCTGTTTTCATTGCAGATGTACTGGACATCGGATGAAGAGGTGCCCTTCACTACAATCTCCTATAGATTTTTCTAGAAACCATTCTAGTTCTAACCTTTCATTTCCCATCACAAAACCTAGTTCCTCTTTCTTTTCTTCCACCAATCTTGCCCCAAATACTTCCTCTAACACGATTTCGAGTAGTGCTGTAGCCATGGATCCTCCAAGGCAACTTCGTCGTCTCCAAGCGGATGAGAAGATCCTGGAGAAGATGCGTGAACTCGAACGTAGTATCATCTTTCAAGCTGATGCCACGATTTCTCTGCTCGAGGTCATGTGTGAGATGCATAGTCGGCTTCCGGCCGATCAATTTAGGGTGGTGAAGCACGATCTATTCCGTTTTCAGGTGATCGGTCCTTCTGTGGCTTGGAGAGATGAGCAATTTGCTCTGCGACACTTTGAATTCACGGATCAAAATGGTAAGAAACGTTTATTTCCGATTCTTACTGAAGCCAGTTGGATAGATCCTCGGGGAACACCAGAGCGGTATTGGGTGAGGATTGTAGATGTGCCATATGGGTGGCGCTCGTGGCATGGTTTGCAGCAGATTGTGTTCTTTGTCACCCTAGCCAACCCGGATTATCCAACTCATCTGGGTCTTGAAGGAAGATGGCTTAGGGTCCAGATAGATGTAGGAGATAGAAACATGATACCAGATTTTGCTTGGTACAGGATAGACTGGCCTAATGGGGATTCAGAAATGGTTTTGATACATTTTGTAGTAGAGGATGACCATAAGGGGTCAGATTTGGCAAAGCTAATCAGAACTATTCCTCATATGGTTTGGTCCAAGGAGTATGATGCAAAGGTAAGAGCTGTCAAACCAGTGCATCAAAATCAGCCCAAGATTTCTCTCATGGGTACTGGTAATCGTATTGTGCCAGCTTCTCCGGGTGCTGCTGGTAAGAAAAGAAAGCGCAACAAGAAAAAGACTGGTGGCACTGAAGAGACAGAGAAAGCTATTGTTCAGGTTATTAATAATAGCCCTAATGTGCTCACTAGAGGACAAGTGAGGAGAAGTATTGAACACGGTATAGTGATTACTGAGCCTACTGATAGGCAGGAGAAGGCAGAGGTGATCGGCAAAGGTAAGGAGATAGCTGGAAACACTAAGGTAGAAGAAAAGAGACAGATGAAGGAAGCTATGAAACAAAGCTTGGGACAACCTAGTAAGAGTGTTTCTCCAACAGTACTGGATTTTCCTAAACCATCTCATTCTCTTCCATCCAGAAATAATTCTATCTCCTCTCAGAGCAAGCCTACTGATTCCCACTCCTCTCTTCCTAGTTCTAAGACCAACCAGTCAAAGAGCTCCACTAAACCTAGCTCCAACACCTCTTCTCTGAAACCTTCATCCTCTCAAACCATCACTATAAATACCTCAGAACCTTTCCTAATTGAAGCCTCTGAAACCAATTCCAAGCTTTCTCATTCTCATCACTCCTCTAGCCCTACTGTTCCCCCACAGATTATTCCTATTTCAGATGATTCTAAGTCTCATTCTCTTACAAGGAACCAAGATATAGTACTGTCTGAACAAGGTAATGAGGAGCTCCTTTATGCTAAAGCTCTCTTGCTTCAGAAAGAGGAAGAGAATAGAAAGCTTAAGGAGAAGCTGGAGGAGATAGAGTGGTACAACAGAGCACTCAAAGCTCATGCTGATAAGAGGAGAGAGGTGGAGATTATGAAGAGAGATCTGGTAACTGCCAGCAAGGCTCATAAGGAGCAAGGGATTTCTGTAAGAAGCCAATCTCCAGTAGTAAAGGCCTTGTTCCAAGAGGAAGGGCAAGAACAGGAGCAGCTGCTGGTCTCTCAGGGTATAGCTGAAGAAGCTGGAAATACACAGAGGGATTCTCCTCTGGAAGATGGGCAGGTTCAGCTTAACTAAGAGATTCCTATTTCAGGTATTTTTCATCTTAGTAATCTCTCTAATAAACAAGTAGTTTCTCTTTTGGAAGACTATGGAATTTTGGGGATACTGAAGATAAGAGAATTAAGAACGTTCAATCTCTTAGATCTACTGAAACTCATAAAATTTTGCAGATGCTGCAGGGACTTACCAAGTCTTTGCAACACTTAGATTTCAATAAGTACGGGTTTGTTTTTTGTTAGTTTCATGCAGATTCTCTCTTGGAATATAAGAGGTATGAATGGCCCCAATAAGCATGGGCAGTTAATAGATTCTATTAAACAGATTCATCCTGATATCTTGAGCATTCAGGAGACTAAAAAAGAAAAGATGCTCAATAGATATTTAGATTCCTTAGTGTTAGGCTTTTCTTGGAAATATCTCCCTTCAAGTGGAGCCTCTGGAGGCATCTGGTTGGGGTTAAAAGGTCTTCTGGTTCCTCGGCTTCTTCGTCCTTTGTTTCTAAAGAAGTCCCAAAACCGGATGCAAAGAAGAGTACCCCTCCCTATGGTTAGACTACGGTTGAAAGAAAACAGTACAAGGTTGAAAAAGCACCACCTTCAGCTCGCGCGTTAACAGATTTATGTACTAGAACTAAGCAGTTTGAAGCATAAGAAATAGCTTAATACTTAGCTGTTGACCATATATAGATTCAGATTTTTGTACGTACTTTCGGTATTTTTATATTACGTCCGTTCTAGGAAGGAGCATTTTGAGAGTTTACAGCCATAGGCAGGCAGCTTACCTTGTACTTTCTCTATCGCTTAATGCTTTTGTGTGTTCGTTCGTAGTAACATTAATGAGGAGTGTATATCTGAAAAGTGCTTTTTGACTGTTCTTATGCTCATTACTTTTTTCAGGCATAGGTGATTTATGTCAAACTTGGTCATCGTCTGCCCTTGTGGTTTCTCCTCCAGTTAGGTTTGATCGCTCGGTAAATAAATAGCGTAGCTAAATGTTACGGAATCTTCCTCTTTCATGCCGTGTCGTAACAGCTACGGTCTAGAAAGCCGACCACAGAGTATATAGTTTTGGTGACTAATCTATTCTGTCATAACTAGCAAGTACCACGGTATCCTTATAAAGCCTAGATAAGGTTATGTCCTCTTTTGCGGGCACTTGCTTTTTTGACTTCCGACTCCTGTGCTTTGTTGAATTAGGTTGGCGCGTCGTACCGGTAAAGCATAATAGGGGTGAGGGTAGAATTTGTCAAGTGGTAGGGCTCTGTTGCATTTAGAGATAGGGTACTCGGGGGGGGGGGTCCTTCTTTCTTTCGGTTGTAGTCCAGCCACGGACAAAACCCTTAAGTACAATTTGATTAGAAAGGAGGCCGCGGCTTGGGAACTTTTTGAGTCCAGCCGCGGGCAACAGTACTAAAGCGGCCCTACATGACGTGGACGCCTTTTTGCAAAAAGTAGTCCACGCCTATATGCAAAAGGAATAAAGCCTGTTTTCCCTCTGCGGCTGAAACTGCTTTGCAACTTTTTGAGTCCACCCATATGCAAAACCTATCAGAGGCATTTTCAGAAAGAGGCGGCCAACCTTTTGAGAATTTCTGAGTCCAGCCATATGGAAAAACACAACTTTTTTGCTAAATTCGCAGTGACGCTTAGAGGAGAAATACGAAGTATGGCAAAAAACACGGTGTTTCATAAAAAAGGCAGAAACCGCTGACAATCCTAGGAGTGCTAATCCCATTTATGCCATTTTTCCCAGTGTTTACTACGTTTCTTATGTAACTGGGAAGCTCGTATTAGTTCAATCGGTCGGCAGTCTAAAAGACAAGAGGCAAGAAGGTAGAAAAAGTATACCAGTTTCGGTAAGAAGAGGCATTTTGATGCTGTGTCAGGGTAGGTGAAAACAAGATAGGATGCGTACGAGTTCATAAATAGGAAGCAGTGTAAGGTGCCAGGGAATGGTTACTCAATGTAAGTTGAAGGAGGATGTCCGGAACCATGCAATTCAATGCTGGTTACAGAAAGGAAGAAGCGCTTTCCAATTTGCCTATTTAGCCCAGTTAAGGGTAAATGTGATTCGTATTAAAGGCGTGTAAGGTACGGATACCGGACTTCTCTCTTGTTTTCCTAGGAACCCGGTTACTCTGTTAAAGCCGGATCCGGATAAAGTAAAGCCTGGTAAGGTAAAGTCAGCAAACTCAGGTAGGGTAAAGTTAATAAAAGCCTGTGAGTTAGGGTAAACCCTGGCCCGTTTCAAGGATTTAGTATTTTCAGAACGCTTACTGGATTTAGGATTGCTAGAAGGAAGAAGGAGGTAATTGCCCTGTTCAAGAGATGAATAAGATTCAGCGGTACACCCATGTCATCTTGTGAAGTCTGTTACTGGTATTAGAATCGAGCGGCCCAGCCCCATCTTGAGTTCAGAAATGTCAGTTATTACAAGATGTAGGAAAGGAACTACAAGTAGGGATACTGTACTTCTATCTTTAGAACGCGTGCACTCTATCTTCTTTTGTACCTCTGTTTGTGAATGGAGTTTGGTTGAAAGGAATTCAATGTCTGAAACGGCTGGCTGCCCTGTATTCGTATTGGCAAGAAAGGGGCCCGGCACCAATTGTTCCAGTTCAGCTAAAGTAGAGTGCTGCAAGCAAAAGTGCGAGTTGCAGGAGATTGTAGTTACATGTACCAAGACACGCAAGGCCGGTGATGAAATTGCGGGTAAAGAAACTCCAAGTAACCTAGCAAGCAGTTTCGGTCAAAAAGTCAATGTCGGGTGTTAGTCAATGCGCAGTTGCGTGAAAAAGTGAGCTGTTAAAGGAAGGAGTAAGCAGTTGTGCCTAGCTTTTCCAGGTAAAGTGTTTAAGCTCAGGTAAGGTCAAGTATTTGGTTTGCCAATCTAAACTCAGCCAATCCTATCTGCGGAGATAGTTGCCGAATATACAAATGCCTAGTCTAGTAGTTAACAGGGAGTTCGGCGTACACCAGCTATGAGGTGAGGCGCCAGGTATACGATCACCTATTCAACTAGCGCCAGGAAATACAAACCAATTCAAGGAAATTGTCAGGAAGGGCATTTTCAAGAACAGGGAATTCAATGTAAGTGCTCGGAGTTACAGGTATTAAGGAATGACAGGTATCAAATGAAAGGAAGAGCCCTAGAAGTATGTAAATGCTAAAGTACTGCAATCCCTGCCTGAAAAAGGAACTAGTGGTGGTATTTCAATTCGCATATACAGTTAATAGGCGTATGTCAACTTCAAGTTGGGAGAAGTATGTATGTAAACTAAGAAAGTATAGCAAAAACAAGGCGCTAGGTTAAAGTCTGGAATTTCCGGTTCCTGTTAAAGTATTGCATTTAGGGTTCGTTCCTGCTCAAGGTCGAGATATGAGAAGTAGGCAAATATTGTATTAGAATCCCTTTACTCTCTTTATTTATCTAGTTTTCTTTTTCGAAAACCAAACACGCTTTGAGTTGTTCTGACTGCCTGTAATATATCTAGGCCCCAACGGCGGTAGGTATTTCTTTGCACCGATCTACCTGTTGTCGCGCACCGTCTTTTGACGGATATGTTTTTCGTACCGTACCCTGTGTTATTAAAAGAGGAGGAAATTATCTGTATAACTTTGGGTATTGAAGGTAGAGGCTCGGGGCGTTTTTCCATGAAGGAGTCCCTCCCAGCAGTATGCCTTTTACCATTACCGGAAACAACAGGAGGCACAACTGAAATTTCGAAAACTGTTTCATGTTTGTTTACTTCTTGCCACCTTGTATTGTACTTTTTACTCTTATGTAAAGGCGCTCAGAGATACCTATTGATATGTAAATTGCTAAGTTAATGAAAAGCTTTATACTAGGAAAGGTTCCACTCCATACCTCCTAACCGGGTCTACTGATGTTCAGTCGTCCCTCCTTTGAGATCAAGTTTGCGTGTTTTCCTGCAACGAGTAACTACTAATGTTGCGAGTGAAAAGCCTGCCTGCCTCTTTTCCTCCCCTCGCATTGTAAGCTCGGTCGTTAGGCGTATACCTATATTCTAGTTTGACTGTTAAGAAGTATATGAGTGCTATAAAGCAAAATCAAGAAATTATAGACCAGGCAGGCAATATTCAATAAACTATCTCTTGCTCTTCCTGTATTTTAATATACGGGCGCTTTTAAGGGAAAGGATATCTGAGGAAATAGGGTTCCCCGTTTTTCGTACCATCTTTCTATGTTTGACTATCTGTTCATGTCTGTCCGCTTAACCGGTAATCCTTCCTTTGGCAAAAATACCTTGCTTGTTTCGCGTACTGTTTCGCGTACATTGACAGAAGGGTGCATTAAGTTTGAAGCTTTGGACTTCCTCACTTCTCATATCTCCTAAACTACTCTATGTCGCGTTCAGACGTCTCTCCCTGGACAGGTCAAATCTTGATTTCAAGAATTGCAGGAAGGGGAAAAACAACAGGATAAACAACAGTGCCGATATGGAGTTTACTGTTTTATGTTTGTTTCCATCTTCTAAAGTGGTATTAGATGAATTACTGTTCTAGTGTTCCGAAGTCAAGATGACTAGGGCTCTTTCGATCTCATTTCCCTGCAGGCAGTAAGTGCGTATGATATGCTAGACGCTTAAAAGGTACTAATCTCTTTGGGTTGATCTACCTTTTCTCGCGTACAGTGTTTTCAGAGTGTATTCATGTTGAAGGGCCGATCTCGTAGACCCATATCTACTCATGTTGAAGTCCTACCTCCTATAAATATTTAGTGCTGTGTGCCTCACTTCCTTCCAGCGCTTTCGCCCGGACGTTGTTCGGATATATATTTCTCCAAGCGCCAGGAAAGGCAGCTATCTTGCGTGTTGTTCCAAAGTGTCGGGTAAATGCTTTATTGCTGTAATGTGCAGAAGTAGATGATTGGTAACAGACTCGTACATCAAATCTAGAACAAACAATATTTAGGAAATTGTCTTTGCTTAACTTAATTGTTGAATGGAATATACACTTAGGAAATATACACTTAATTGGCTGTCAAAGTGTAAAGCAATATATGCGAACAGGGAAATCTATTGTGCAGAAGTATATGTGCATAAGGAGAAGCATACATAAAAGTAGGGAAAAGCATAAATAAAGCACTTGCATAAATAAAACGCTTTTTGCTTATCATAAGCCATTCTATTAGTTTATTCTACCCTGTTTATGTATTCGGTACTTTGGGATAGGATTGCTCGGCAGCTGCCTTCCACTTCACATCTTCTACAAGTCTATATTCGTGTTCAGTTTGTTCTCACGGAAAGCTACATGACGGAATAACTGTTAAAGGGAACACATGAGCTACTTCCCTTTCCTTGCTTTTAGAACTCTCTGCTCTTTCAAGTTATCGTATTCTACTATACTTTCCTGTGATAGCATAACCGCTTCTAGATAGTGTAAATGTTTAAGGTAGACTAGCTTTCATACCTACATTTTCTTTGCTAGTAGTGGAAATACCTACGCTAAAGTGGCACGTGTACGGTCGAGGAAGATTTAGTCAAATCGGGAAATGCAGGTATAGCAGACCCCCGAACACGCAAACTTCAACAATAGAACCTGGCAACTCTATTTCTGAAAAAGGAAGGTCGGAAACAACCTCTTTAGCTAAGTTACGTGTGTTCGAGGAAGGTAAAGGGGGTAGTACACTCTGTTAATGAAAGGCAGGCGGTGTTGTTTCAACCAGACCTATAGATTTGCAACTAGGGAAAGGTCAAAGGAATGCCCTGACGGACCAAGAAAGTGCCCAACTCCTACAACTGTTGGAATGAACAAAATGCACAAACAACTACTTCCAACCTGCCCTATTTAGCTCAGTTGCGTGTGTTCAAGGGATTGTGAACTGAGAAAGGGGCTAGTGTTAAGGAGTGTATGAATGTCTTATTTGACCTGGAAAAGTCTTGTGAAAGGCAAGGCACAGTGCGCCGGCAAATGTACTGAGGAAGGCAGACTCTATTTCAAAGTGGAGTACGAGATCCTATGTGTCTCATAAAAGGATGTGCAAGCAAGTATGGGATTTCTACTTACAGGCAAGTAAGGTACGTTTCAGTAGTGTAGTAAAGTCAGTCAACAGATAAGTGAATGCGTACACGAGGGTAGTTTCATACTACAATGAGGGTATATTAATTCGTATGGCAGGCACCAGAGGTACTTGAACTCGAGTTAGAAGACTAGAACACTGTGCCGCTCAATTTAGGCTAAAGTCAATACGTCCCAGTTAAAGGAGTGAAGCGATAGGATAATTCCCGTTAAAAGCAAGTGGAAGGAAGACCCGGCTTTAGTAAATTACAGCTACAGGAAGCGGGTATTACAATTCCTACCTAGGTCCTCTCCTCGTGCACGAGGGTAAAGGAAAGTACAATTCAAAATATTGATGAAAAAAGAGATATTTGGCTCAGTTAAGGTACAGAGAGGGAGGTAGATCTAAAAGCGCCGGGCAGGCAAGTAAGATACAGGTACCACCCTATTTTCTGCTCTGAGTCGACCCACTCGAGCGGGTAAAGCGAAGAAGTGAAAGTTACAGTTACAGGAAAGTGTAAGGCAAATAAAGGAAAGGAAGCAATTGTAGTCAAATGCAGGAATTGTATCTCCTAGATAGAAAAGCAGCAGACGGCGTGTAATCTATACTTCTGGTTAGAAAACAAGTACGCCCTCTTGTTGAGATAAAGTCAACTAGCTGCTGCGGTAAAAAATGACATTCCGTATCTGAGAAATGCCCTGTGCCTGCCTGTTTTAGGGAATTTTTGATTCGAAGGAGGGAGTAAACTGTTGTTCGTTCCTAGCAGTGAAGAGACAGGCACATGTTTCAGTTGTACAAGTGTAAGGTTCATGAAAGGGAATAGCGGACAATGCATTTTCTGCAAGCTACTTTCAATTTGTGCTATCTAGCTCAGTTAAGGTTAGAGGGGAAGGTACAGGACCCTACAATCTTGCTCGACCAAGAAAAGCTGGGAAAGGAATTGATGGCAGGTTCCAGTTTGAGTATTGGATTTCTGGTGTAAGGACTTCTTCTCCCTTCTATTCATAACTTCAGCTTGCTAGCGCTTGGCTGACCAGCCTTTACTATCAGAGTTGGATTAGTCTAACTATATATAATATTAGGAAGTTAAGAAGCAACGTAGGCATAGGTAAAGTAAGTAAGAGTTAATGTAGTTCCACGGTCAAATCAAAAATAGGGAATTAGGCTTGTACGATAGCGAAGAGTAGTTCTTGCTGAGGAGGGCTGCTATCAGAAGCAGGTTATAACGTCTTACTTTTTCTATTTGGTATAATAGAGAAACTGGAGCTGACGGCATTGCTATCTGAGTAGGATTGCTGCCGTGGGGAACGTTATCTTTACTTGCTTGAAGTGAACGTAGTGAAATACAAAAACAACAATGAAAAGCAGAAAAAACAAGTAGTGAAAGAAGTTCATGTAACGAATTTCATTGAGTGATTTAGCACCGGGAAAGTCCTGTGTGAATGAATGAAACTCATTGAACATTGGCTCGGACTTAATTACTTGAATTGAGAAAATACATACCTTTGACTGACTTTGCTTTGAGGTTTTTTTCCATTACACTCGCTCGCTAGCGCTGGATTCGATCGGTGGAATTCCATCCTGAAAGAAGGTTGACTTAGTGTTTGACCTGGCTTTGGTCAAAATAATATTACCTAGTCGATCTAGTTGTGCTACTCTTTTATTATCCATTTCCGAATATGTGGTCGGAAGATCTCAGTTCTTTTTCGTGAAGTGAGGGACCCAGACGAGACGAGACTGATTTATTTGAATCAGTTCATTGAAAGACGAATTGTCATTGATTTCCTTTGCTCGGGCAGAGGAGAAAAACAAGACTAACGCATTCCCTCCCCGAGAATCGATTGACTTTCCTGTGATGAAATTGCCCATAACGGTGATAGTTAGTGATAGAATTAGACTTGCTCAACACACTCATTGTCATTTCCTACGTGGATATGACTTGATCAAAGAATTGGCAAAAGCTCTTATGTTTAGTAGAAGAAGATTACTTTCTCATCTCTTGCTCTATCAATCTTTAGGAAGAATTATTATTACGACTCCTATTTCCATCCCAACCCCAAATACCTCCAGTCTACTAAACCCATCTCTCTTTTCTTGCTTTTCCTATACTGGATTCTCAAAATAGACTTTTCACTAACAACAGTATACGCTAACCTTTTGTCAGACCTGAGGGCCCACCTTTCTTTTGGTTTATCCATTCCTAAATTCTTTCTTGTTTTTCATTTCATTAAACTCTACAATAGTGTGTTGTTCAATAGAGATAAAGGCTGGGAATCCCTTTCTGGACTCTGTTCTGAAGCAGTGACTTGTGAGGAGACCCTGACCCCCAAAGGAGCATGGAAACATGAGAAGCAAAGAAAGAATGAACATAACTCAAAAACATCTATCTTGACCAACGAATCGGTCTACGTCGATAGCTCGATTTCTCCAACTGAATGAAAGAGGCGAGCCAGAATAGACACCTGGAATATTTGTTGTTGCTCTTTGGAAACCATCTTCTAATGAGCCTCCAGTTCCGAGAAGGGGACTCTTCTCTTCCCGCGAAGAAAGGAGCTGCGCCCTCATATGGTTGTAAAGGAAAGCAGAGGAGCTATGCTTGCTCGAATCAGGAAAAAGATGAAACCAGTGCATCAAACCATAGCAATCAATGAATAAATGACTCAAAGATGGACGACATTCACCTCATAAAGTAGCTCTACAAAAAAGACTAATAAAGGAAGTCCCAAGAGATGCTATAAGTTCCAAACTAGGAACAAAACCAGAAGGGAAGTCCACTAATAGTACAAGAAAAAATGCCAAACATCCTATATTCATGGTTACTTATGAGGAAGTCCCAAATCTTCTTGGTTATAGATTTGTTAGCTGCGTCTTCTTCATAGCTTTTGATTTCGTGTACTTCGATTTGAGACTGCCACTAATGGATTGATTTCAGAGTCACTTTATTCCATTTCAGAAACTCATCTCTAGTTGAGTTTGTAGTGGAGTTCCTGGTATGTGTTTCTTTTCTATTTTCTATTTTTCGAAAATGTGCCGTCAAAAAGTGAGGCTAAGCATTCGCTTTCCTAGCTTCTCGGTGATGAAATTTTCATTGTAGGGAGTGGGGTGGGGTATCGCTCATTCATGCAGGAGGTTTTCCCTCTTATTTCCTGAGCGAAATCATTAGTCTCCAGATCTGCTTGCCTGGCTAAACCAGAACTAATCATCCATCGGGCTACTATATTAGTGCTCCCAAGGTGAAGAAGATGGTAAGAGCAGCCAACTAATCGCTTGCCTTGATGCCCTTTCTCTTCTATCTTTTGTCCTCCTTTCGACTGCGCGGAAGGTAATATGCCGAGTCTCATAGTCAAAGAGGTCAGCTCTGACAATAGCCGTGGGCGCGTGCGCTTTCAAGCTTCTTGGTAGTTCTATACCGCTAGCTTAGTTCGCCTACAACAAAAGTTCTCAAGCTAGCATACAGAGCCCTACGAGGTACGATATATATGGCCGCCGGTGTAGGTATCCCATTTGTTGGTAAGATGTGGGCCACCTTAGCGAAGGGATATGACAATGGTATGGATTGGCTATTCACAGGAAGGGAGACAACAGACTGATTCCTCATATTCACTACAACTAATAAGGATTTTGAAGAATAAACCACTAGAAAGGAATTTGTAACAAACAACCCTAGTAATTGCTATCAAAGAAAGAACCCTACTTTCACTCCCCTAGTTCTACTTGCCCCTATCTGATCTTCAGGATTTTGACTTACTGGGATGGTGAACTACTCTCCTATTGAATGCAATTCATCAACTCACTGTACTAACCTATGTAGGAATTGAACTCACTCCTCTATGAAAGGTCAAGCTAGACTCTCTTAATGGTATCGGTGTTAATGGAAAGCACAAGCTTAATGCTCAAACACAAGGGATTTGACCTGCTCACCTAGACAATTGAGACTGGGAATCTTCAGGAATACGCAGCTATCCAACAGCTGTAATAGGATCTACCCGACAAAGGGTAACCCAATGTAATAGGAGGAATAGGCCCTGATCAAAATGGTGTGGACTTGGGATTTCAATTCATTTCATTGGATTGGAATTGATTGGAAATGATTTTCAATTGAATTCCCGTGATCAAAACTAAGGCCCTGATTAAATGGAAGAATTGATGGGAATTGAAATCTGATGATCAAAAACCATCAAAATATAAGAAAGGAAATGATTTTCATTCTAAAAACTGACCATTTTGCCCTCATTATTTCAAAAGAATGTTACGGCTAATTTGCTCTAGGTAATGCTCGTTCCAACGGCTAAGTAATAAACAAGTAATTTGAAATGCTCGCTCCAGATAAAGCTCGCTCCAGATTTGACTCGACACTCAAATATTGTTCACAGGCCCGCTTGATCATGGTTCAATTCTGCGGCAAGTTATGTGCGTTATTTGCCATCTTCAAAACAAACTATTATATATGGTTTGACTACTTTGAAACGAAATTAACGGATTCAGCTGAAGGAAACTCGAGTCGAAACAGATTGCTTTCGGCCTTTTTGAAGTAGACATTGGGCCTTATTCATACCTCATTTTGTTTTGTTTTTTTTTTTTGGTATAGTACTATAGTGAATATTGAATTAGCATTAATTTTCACATGATATTGCTGCTCATCCCACATGCCTTTTCTATTTTTGTTCCCTTTTGTTTCTCGTTCTTATATATTAAATAGGCTTGTTTGTGCTATAATACAAATAAAGTGCACAATTGAATTAAACAAATTGAGACAGTTTCTGGATGCCTTACTGATGCCATGCGATTTGTATCAGACTAGGACAATTATACTGACATCTGATGTATTGAGAAATGGTAGAGTGAGAATATTGAAGAATGTCTCTCACTGTCTCACATCATGCGCTTCTCTAAAGTGCACCAGGTCGCTCATTATACTAGCTTTTATACATGGCATGAAGTCCATGAGGCTAAACTTGAGACTAGCCACCAAAAATCAGCTCATGGCATGAAGTCCATGAGCTGATACAAAAGCAACATAAGCAAATCAAAATAACAAAAAGCAACATTTTGATAAAACATCAACAAAAATTCACAAATCAACCAAATAAGCTCCCAAAGTAGGAGATACAAGACAATTTTCAAATATTCTAAAACATTCATATAATGAGGATACAATTATTTATTTGAATTGAAGCATCATAACAAGACAGTTTTCCAACTAAACTAACAATAGCAGCAATTAGTTTCAAAAACACAAAACTGAGGTCACATAAAAGAAACAACAAACAACGTTTCTATTTAGACCATATATTGTCTATGACTCATAGCCAGAACCACAAACCAAGTAATAAGAATTTTTTGATCCAACAAGATCTTATCGCAGTAGTAGGATCACATTTGTGGTACCAATGTTTGTTACTTTCCTGCATCAACACCAACCAAATTAGTTTATTGAAATGTTGTCTACACCAGATAATGTATGCTAATTTTGGTCAGTTGTATGAAAACAAGATCTCACTATCCTACCATTACACTAGAGTCAACATTTTCATTCAGCATCAACACAAGCTAATTGTACATACTTCCAAACACAAAGTTGAACCATTAATGTGTGCTATGACCCTATCCAATTAAATAACAAATGGGTCTTAGCTATCAAATTCTGACAGGCCTCACCTTGCATCTTTTATCTTTTGAATCCCTATTTTCTACAGAAATTACATAAAGGCTATTGCAATCTACAAGTATATGTTCATCTTATTTCAATGGACCCTAACAGCCTACAAGGAGATGTACACATCAAGTCTGCACAGACCCCAATTAATTGTACCATTTCACTACTATATGACTGTGTTTGCATGTCTATTTTAGAATATGTACTGGGTGCTACCTCAAGCTCTTAACAGTTCATTCAAAAGAAAAGGAAGTGAGATACATACCTTCTTCACCATCAGCATCCATTTCGCTGCAACCACCGACCCTTGAGCTCATCAGGACAACCAAAAAAACTGCCAGCCTTTTTGTTATCAGACATGAGGAGATCAACAACACCAAGCATGTTATCACCAGAAAGTCCCAATTTCTGCACTTCAGCATCAATTTCCTCAGGTGTATAGACCCTAGTATTTGACTTGAGGAAATACTCATTTGCAACGGCAAGTTGCCGACCAATCTCAGATAGAGAGTCATGAACAATCTTCAAGCCTTCATCATATTGGCGTTGAATAGTTGCACTCCTCGACTCAACTTCATCAAACTTTCTCTTGACACCCAATTTGGAAGACCTTTTTGTGGTCTTGGAGGAGGATGAAGCTCCATTGGCAACTCCATTTTGAGTGCCACTGGTAAGATTGTCAAAATTATCCAGAACTACAACATTCTCCTCTTGAAGTCGGTCAACATCATTGATTGTCAGTGCCTCCTCTTCCCACTGTTGGAGCCTTTCCTTGCAAGTTTTAGCCGTGCTACCACTTGCTCGGTTTTTCTCAAAAATGTCACATAGAAGTTCGAAATTGCATATCTCTTTGTCTCTGATGCGCCTCATTTTAGGGTTGGCCTAATCAAATGAAGTAGTTACTGTTAGTTTGATCCAACCAGATGCTACTTGTAACATATTAATTAGAATAATGCAAGACCTTGGTATGGCTATGCTCTTTACAAGCAATTCAACATTCTGGTACATCTACAACCATGGCACACAGGTGACACACAAGTTCATTATATAAGTTCAAATCATTCCATTCATCTATAGACTAGACTCCTATGGAACCAAATTTGGGTTCATATCCAGTAACACAGTTTACAAGGGGATCAAATTCTAACAAGTGGCACTTATCCTATCTAGTTCTTAATTATCTTACAATTGCATCAGCAAGGTAAACACACAGTCATGACTATGACAGTCTATGCATTTCCAATATCATCTTTATGCCTTAACAGTATACTATAAGTACATGTAACCAGATACAAATAAATTATACAGTACCTTGACTAAGTCGTCCCATACTTTGGGGGCGGCTTGAACCTTTTTGGTTGAGTCATTCCACGTCAGACCACTCTTCTTGAGGGCGTCTAAAGTCAGATTCATGATGTCTTTCAAAGTCTTCAAGCGGTTTTGGATTTTCTCCTTATTGATCTTCAGGTTGAATTTGGTGTTAATTTCCTCCATTGCTTTCCTGTATGCACTTGCTTGAAAACCACTATCACCCTTCAAACCCTTCAACTGTTGGTCTCGAAGAACTTCAAGAAGAAATGTATCCATCGGCTTCGTCCATGCAAGGTAACAACCATCCATTGCTTTTTCATCATGTTGAACTTCAATGCTTGCATGTTCTCCTAGCATACCATCTAGTTCCATAATTCTCTGTTGACATAACAAATTTCTTACTTGCATATTAAATTATCAGCATAGATACACACAAGCAAGACCACAGGGCATTAATATGCAAAGACATTACTGAAACTATATTGAAGATCATATCCAATCTTACAGTAATACAGAATAGTAGAAGATTCAGATTGTAATACAAAAGAAAATGAAAAATCAAAACAATCACTTGACTATGACTAGCATCTAAGAAGCATTCAGATTGTAATCATGCCACATCTTCAAAGCAATATCATCCCTAATCTCTTCACCTAGCCTATAATTCTCATTCCTAGAACTAGAAATTGACAGTGTGTTACTTTCAATTTCACTATGCATAATTTCCTCATCCACTTGAGCAATTAATTCTTCATCTGGGTCAACTCCCATTAGATAATTGTGGATAATGCAACATGCCAAGAACACATCCGATACTGTTTCCTCGTCATAATATGGTTCGCTGCCACTAGCTATGATTGGGAACTTCTTTTGAAGTACACCGATAGATCGTTCTACTGCATTTCTTAGGGACGAATGGCGGAGATTAAAGAGCTCTTTTTCATTTTCAGGAGGGTGGATTGAGTACTCCTTGAGGTGGTATCTAACACCACGGTACGGGGTGATGAAAGATGGCGTCAACGCGTAACCAGCGTCAGCTAGATAATACCTACCTATACAATTAAGAAAAAATCACAAGAGATACATTTCCGTGTAGTTTTTCAAAGAAAAATCTCCAGTACATTATTTGTGAAAATCTGGGCAGAGGTGTCATTGTGAACTTCATGATAAGAACCAATTTGAGTTATGTCACAAATACTCAAACTATCATATTGTTGATTGGAAACTTCCACCAAAAATCACAAACACTCAGAACTGTATCAATTCAATACCTCGTGGTATCAACAATCTATCGTCTCGACTAAGAGCATCTTGTAGAACTTTTGAATCATGTGCTGATCCTTCCCAACCAGCTAAGACGTACGTCAATTTCAGGTCAAACGTACATGCAACTAAATTGTTATGTGTGGGAAACTGTTTTCGACTTCGGTATCTCTTTACTTCATCTCTTGGAACTTTTACACGGATATGGGTTCCGTCTATGGCACCAACACATTTCTACAAAGAGAAACAATGTGAACAAAATAAGTACAGAAACCAATTTCATTTGACTTTGAAATAGAGAGGATGAAAAATATCAGACCTCAAAATAGGGAGAAAATTTCCCTTGTCTAAGTAGAATCTCATTAGGGATCGGGCCATCATCTTTTGGTTGCACAAGGAACCTATCTTCAAGTGATATCACTGCTCTCAATACCTTACGGAAGTGGTTGCTAACGGTTGCCAGAGATCGTCTAAAATAGAACTTAATAAGGCGGTTCCTCACGTTGTGAGATAGAACATGCCAAAATTTTGCAACTTGTTCTTCAACACAACTATATTTGTTGTCTGTAAGTCGACCGGTTTCTCGAAGAATGAAACAAAACCTTTCAAAGGCAGCTGTCCCCATGCGTATGATATTACGCGACTCCTGATCATCCCTTAGGTGTTTCATCAACTCATCACGCACTCTTTCTCGTTCGATTTTGGCCTTAGACCGTAGTTCTAAGATTTGATTGTCACGCTTCTGAATTTGAATGAAAATAACCAAATACGCGACATATGCAGTTAAGGCAGCAAACACAATTGATCTATACTGTTGTAAAGCATCCATCTTTACCTAAAAGCAAATGAAATCACCAAAAATCATACACATGTTTATTCATGTACCTATCACTAACAAAGTTGCAAACTGAATGAATAACCAGTATCACTATAAAGGTCTAGTATGAAACATATGAACATAAGCTCATTATTTTGTTCAAACCGACTTGGATCAGATTATTACCAAATTCTGCCAGCGAAATAATAATCAGTAGCAATTGGAAATTACAGCCACAATTCTTCATTACTAAACTTAATTGAATTTCAAATGATCAGTTAGTCCAAAATGCTGCCAGTGATATTGGAGAGAGACCAAACTTTAGTATTGAAAAGAAAATTACATAGGTTATCATATATCAGAGATAAGAGCAATTCTCTTGAAGTGCAAAATCAAGAAAAGAACATTCTGCTAAACGAATCATCCAATCAAACTAATATACATACCAATGTTCACTCATTCAAAAGAATCAAGAAATTGCTTCAGCTTTTTAGAAAAAAACGAGAATTCAATCTTAACACAGTACATGAAAAAACCCTAATGAGAATTGATGGTCAGAACCATTATTCTTACAAGTACAGCCTTTCATATATATAAACCAGTATAGATTGTTACCAGTACTTATATACAGTGTACATTTCTTCACATTCTTCTCCATTAAAGATGAATTGAAATTCGAAAGTTAAGGTGATACATGTGAAAACCAGTATCATGCAGCATCATGCAGTGTAGTAACACTTGTACCTAAATCGATTATTACCAGTACTTCTAACTAGATCTAATACAATGTAGTAATGTACAATTTGACACTGAAAAGATCAAATTGATACTGATTATTCAATTATCCGGCTATAATTGATACTGATCTATTTCTTCATACTAGAAATAGCCAAAACAAACACATAACACCATATCTAGAACAATAATCAAGCAACGAGTCTAAAACTTCATCAAATTCCAAATAATAATAGAATTAAGCTTTAAGATTGTGCAACCATCACAAACAACACAGATCCTGGTTCGTAACAATTAATAGGAACAAAATAAGCACCAATTCCTACTTTCTATTTCCAATTTCAATATCAAATTCAGGAAAACCAAGCAAAACATGCAACTAAACGAATTTGACATCCTAAAACGCTATAAGAATTTGGGAGATAAGAAATGAAAAGGATCAAAAACAATTTCAGACCATATCTAGAAGAAAAATTCAGAAATTATTGCACTAACAATAACAACCTAGGATAGAAGAAAAAGCAGAGAGGGGGTTTACCTTGAGCTTGGGAAGCTTGATGGCGGAGAGAAGAAGCAGCTACTTGGAATGGAGAAGAAGGATCGGAGAAGAAGGTGCGCGCGTAGAGGAGAAATGGATCGGAGAAGAAGGATCGAAGAAGAAGGTGCGCGCGTAGAGGAAGATGGATCGGAGAAGAAGGTGCGATGGCGATTGCTTAGGTGCACGCGTAGAGCGGAGAGATGGATCGGAGAAGAAGGTGCGATCTGAGATCTGATCGAAGAAGGGTTTCAATTTTCAGAGGAGAGATCGGAGGGTATTAACGTCTTTTTCCAATCAGCGCATCTGATCTGACTTGTGGGTCCGGAGGCGATCGAAAGGCACCTTCCGAAATCCGACCAAATTTCGACTAAACTCCCACGATTTCAGAGCCAGATAATTTTCCGACAAAATCCGATACAATGAATTGAAATCCAACGTTTTCCTAGATTGTGATCAGGAAATTTTGAAATCACAGGAATTCCGAATCCAATTCCGATGAGAAAAGTGGATTTTGATCAGGGCCATACTGCTTTTCCTTGCCTTTACAATTGGAATACACTGGACAGCCTTGACAATTTTCATACACTGGAAAATAGAGCTCACTTACCTGATAGACTCTCATCTTACTTTACCTGCTGCCCTACTCTTATGGAACTCTCACTGCCCTACTCTTTATTCTTGAATTGCTTCTTGCTTTGTGAGGGCTACTAACAATCCTTTTAGGGCTACTAACAATCGAAGAGGAGGGTTCCATCCAGTTATGCTTTTTCCTTCTCCTTTCTGCTGACTGAGGGTTGGAGCCTTTCCGAATGAGAATACCTATCCACGGAAGGAAGACTAGACCCCTTTCCATCATCGCAATAACCAAGCAAGAACTTGACAATCAGCTAGATTCTGCGAGAGTAAAGTAGCCAAGTGGATGGTTGAAAGCTCTCTTTTCATGCTCATTCTGCGGGAAGGAATCCATCTTTTTCAAACGAATTTCTAGGAATCTGAATCAACAACTGCCTCCCCTAGTCGTGTATTGAGAACTCCCAGAAGGGCACTGGACCCTTAGCAAGTTTGTTTCAAAAAACACTATAAGAGTCTCCTTTACCGAGTTGCTTTGCTCACTTTGGGGAAGATAGCAGCTTCTTTCTTATTTTAGTATTAGATACGAAAAAAAGTGACTTTTCAGAGAATATTTTCTGAAAGAAAGGAAAAGAGCTCAACGAAAAGCACGGATCTCTCAGGCAAGTCCTCATACAAGCGAAAACATTCACGTTGCGCACCAACATAATCGTATTTTCTTCTTTCACTGAGAAAGACGCACAACCATGAACGATCAACGCATACATACTCTTGTCTTCCAATCTTTCTCTCTTTTGTATTTAGGGTTATCGTTTTGAAGCTCCAATAATCGTAATTTGCTCCATAAAAGACGGGTTGCGAAGCTTTCGGGAACCCGAATATACCTCCTTGGGTTACCATGGTGATCTCCTCTGATTCTACTTCTTCAACCCCACTTCGATTGAGCAATCTCACTTCAATTCTCAATCACTCTAGCTCCACCATGCATGACGAAGGCCTTGCAAGGAAAAGATTTCTTTTTCAATCAAAGAATCTTCTTATGTACAAAAGTGCCAGACTTACTATTAGTCCCCTTCTTAACCTCTCGCACGGCCTCCCAAAATACCCAACAAGGTTCGTGACATCGATGAGATGAAAGAAACATATCATTTTGGTCTTGTACCGTTAGACTTCTCCCACCAAAATCTCCAAGCCTTCATGACTGCAATTTCCAGCCGAGAGAGAAGATCATGGCCACTGCTTTTGAGCTGGTACCCCCCCAAACTCATATATAGTGTAGTTTCGTTTTTTGTCATTGGCGCGGGACGACCTTAGCTTTTGCCAATTTTGAAGTGAAAAGCGAAAAGGGCGTACTGAATAGGTAAAGCTCAGAGGCGGAATACCGCTCTATGGCATTAGCACTTGCCGAAACAGTGTGGATAGATAGGCCTCATCTTACCTTTCTAGAAGAAGAGCCGAAAGTGAGTTTCATCAGATTGAAAAAGGAAGGCGCGTTTCGGTGAAGACCCGGCCTGTGTTAAGCATTTAGTGAGATTTCACCTGTCCGCATCTTTTTGGAAAAGCGCAGCTCTTTTTTTCGCGGAGCTAGCTATTTGCCCGTCCGGTCTTATCTATCTATGATATTGATTGGTTGATCAGCCATCTTCTTCATCTACCATGACATGGTCGGCCGGCCTGTCTTCACATTGAAGGCATATGCATGTGACATGCAGCGTTTTACGTTTTTGCGAGGGAATTGGGGGAAAAATGCATTGTACTCCCGACTCCCCATAGAAATATCTGAAGAGATAGGTAGTCGACTGATAATGTCGTGTTTCATCCAATCTGGAAGAATTTGAGAAAGCCAATGCCGAATTGGAGTTTCTGTTTTTCTTCTCAACTCGTAAGATATTGCTTCTTTTTCGTAAAGAGTGTGTGTCTTTTTTTGTTTTCATTTTCTCATAAATAGTGTTTTTTTTTTTCTTTTTTCTTTTTATTTAGTTAAGACCATTCTAATGCTCCTTTTCGCCATGCATAAACTGAACCACCAATTAGGATAAGCACGAAAATCAAAGCTTCGATAAATACAGATACACCTAATACATCGAAGCTCATTGCCCATGGATAAAGAAAGACTGTTTCAACATCAAAAACAACAAAAACAAGAGCAAACATGTAATAACGAATTCGGAATTGTAACCAAGCATCCCCCATAGGTTCTATACCTGATTCATAACTCGAAAGCTTCTCCGGTCCTTCACGAACCGGGGTGAAAACTCCTGAAATCAAAAATGCTAAAATCGGAACAAGGCTTGATATTATCAGAAACGCCCAGAAAATATCATATTCATGAAGCAGAAACATAAATGGGCTCCTTCGTAGAAAATGGAGATATGCTGAATTATTTGATTCGAACTGCGATTGTTAATTCATCCAGAACTTCTTTTCCTAAGTGAGACAAGAATCGATTTTTCTCAAACAAACGAATTGACTTTGTGACATGTCTTGTTTCAAGATTCTATTTCATTCAAGGAATACTAGTTTCTTTTTAGCTTCCATTCTAGTTAGATATAGTGTAAACATAAGATCTTCTTAGACAGAAGAAGATCTCTCCCATCATTTGGTTTTGCCTTCTCTTTTTTTGATAAGAGAACCATAGTTCTATCTCTTATTCCAGAAGATCCAAGAAATCAAAAAGAATACGATGAAATACATCATAGATAATTAAGATTTTCGAAATTAATATTAGATATTCAATTTAATGAAATATTTCATTTATGAAATGAATATATTTCATATTCCTATAAATACATGAAATAAGAAAATGAACCAGAATCTTTTTCTTGCATAGAAAAAGAAATATCTATGGATTTCTAGCATATTCTATTTGAAGTATTTTGGAATAGAAGCATCCTTTCTTCTATTCTATTTCTATGAATGAATAGAAATAACCATATATCACCATATATCAATTCTATGACTATAATAATTCTATTATTATTATACATAGAATTTCGAATACGGATTCAAAGATGATATTTTCTCTTTCTTGTACTAGATTTTCAACTGAATTAATTAGTTGCATTAAAATGATTCAACGTTTTGATTTTCCTGTGCCCCATATGTTTCCATCAATGGGCATCTTGTAATGCTTTCGTTTTTCTAGAAAAACGATGGATTAACCAACCTATCAAAAACAAGTACTTAAGTCAATGAAAAAATAAACGCTCAAAAAAAGTCTTCAAAAATGAAATGAATTAGGGCTATACGGACTCGAACCGTAGACCTTCTCGGTAAAACAGATCAAACTGAATTTCTTATCGAAATGATTCGAACTGTTTCAAAGACCCAACATGCATTTTGTTGCATTGGGCTCTTTCATTAACTGAAAAAAAAATCAGTTAATTCACCATATTTTTTCTTTCCAGGAAAAATGAAGATAAAGACATGGTTCCATGTGCTCAGATTCATTATTAGTATCCTGCATCTAGGAGCAATACCAAAGTTCTTCAAAGAAGGGTTACCTTGACTTAGGTCTGCCTTCGGCCTAGGTTCATCTAGATGATGATAGAATCTCTATCGTTCCGCTGTAAGAGTCGAATATGAGACTTTATACACCTTAAAGTCTCATAGGACGAAAAGAGGTTTCTTGAGGCACTTATACATACTCATTATGCCTAGCATTGAATAGATTGGGTATTGACCTTATCAACTAGCAAATCAAGGACGGGTTTGACTGGATTTTGGATCGAGAATCACATCCAAATCGTGCTGAACCCATTATGTGTCAGGCTATTGTTCTCCCCTTTTTCCAATCTATGGAGTAAGACATTGATTTTGGAATCAGACTGATTCATGTTCATTGCATAATCAGCTTCTTTGAAAAACATTGGCGCACGTGTAAACGAGGCGCTCTACCAACTGAGCTATAGCCCTTGTTCGAAACATCTTAACATAAAAAAGATTTCTTGTCAAGATAGAGATTTCCTAATCCATATCAAGATAGATATTTTCCAATCCATAGGAAAGGTCTCTGACCTATTTATTATGAAGAAATTGGTCCTGGAATAGATTGGTATTGCTTAGAAAGCATATTCTGTCTATAATTTGATAAGTGGTCCATTTTGCTTTTTGGTTTGAAATTACCTACTTCACTCAGTGGTTAGAGTATTGCTTTCATACGGCGGGAGTCATTGGTTCAAATCCAATAGTAGGTAGAACTTATTAGATATCGTTGCATTGACCCTGGTATCTAATAAGTTTTTCTACTTAACCGTCTTTTTTCCTTGTTTGTATCTCATTCAAACTGAATGTCTTCAATTAGAAGAAGACAGTATCAAAAAAACTTTGAAAAAACTGATTTGGATTTGATGTATTGATTACAAAATCAAATGTTTCAGAGATAACATTCACAGCCTCTACTCGTAGCCTAGCTCGTCTAAGAGCTAGATTTGCTTCAATCACTTGTCTCTTACCCTTAGCCTTCCTGAGGTTAGCTTCAGCTATTTCAAGAGCTTGTTGAGCTTCTTGCGGATTAATGTCAGTACTGATCTCCGCATCATTTCCTAAAATGGTGATTTCATTATTTCCAATTCTGGCAAAACCGCCCATTAGAGCCACCCTTAACCATTGGTCGTTGAGTCGTATTCTCAAAAGACCTATATCGACTGCTGTGGCAATAGGAGCGTGATTTGGTAATACACCAATTTGACCACTATTTGTAGAGAAAATGATTTCTTTGACTTCTGAATCCAAAATAATTCGATTAGGAGTCAGTACACAAAGTTTTCAGGTCATTTCTTCGAATTGCTCTCTACTTCACTTCTCAATTTATAGCTTTCGCGGTAGCGTCATCAATGTTACCCACCAAATCAAAAGCTTGCTCGGGCAAAGCGTCTAATTCTCCGGAAAGGATCAGTTGAAACCCTCTAATAGTTTCTGCAAGACTAACATATTTTCCTGGAGAACCAGTAAAGACTTCTGCCACAAAGAAGGGTTGTGATAAGAAACGCTCAATTTTGCGTGCTCTTGCTACAGTGAAACGATCCTCCTCAGATAATTCATCCAATCCAAGAATCGCTATAATGTCCTGAAGTTCTTTGTAACGTTGTGAAGTTTGCTTAACTCTTTTGCTTGTCTTATCTCTAACCTACTTATACCTGTCAATATTATCAATTCCATTGTTGAGACAATTTCAAATAGTGTTTTCTTGTTCCGGAATCTTTTCTATTTTCTTTCTAGAATCTTTGGGTTTATACATTACTTCGGAGACCTTTATTCCTGTCAAAAGGAAAGCAACATACCTTCTTTTTTCTTTCTTTCTTTTCTTTCGAAAGAAAATACGAAGGATTCACTCCCATTCCACCTTATGATCAAAAGAGTTTGACCAGTTTCCAACAACCTTTCTTTCTATTTTTTCCAATTGTTCGAATTGGTTTTTCGCTTTTTGATTTCGATGCTAAGAATATACTTACAAAGTTGGTCTCAATTCATTGAATTTTCTTAATGAATTCTCAATAACCCTAGATCCTTTCCCCTGTTTGATAAACAATCAAGTCTTTTTATCTCGAGCTCCATCATGTACTGTTTACTGACAACCTAATAGAAATTAGGTTTTTGACAGAACAGAACAGATTATGTCGAGCCAAGAGCATCTTCATTACTATAGAAAATGGTGGATATCAAAATCCACAGACAATTATGTCCTTCAAGTCGCACGTTGCTTTTTACCACATCGTTTCAAACGAAGTTTTATCATGACAGTCTTCTAATTTGATTTAGAAACAGTATGGAATTGATTCAATATGGAATCATGAATAGTCATTGGTTTAACTTATAATAGTTCATATCTATCGGACGGGTAAAGAAAAGAATATGGTGAAATTAACCGAGATCTTTTCCAGAAAAATCAACTGAATCCACCTAATCTTGGTTAGGCTTTGTTTCTTTGTTATCTCTTTCCTCTGCTGAATCGCCGCTCATTGAATTTGTGCTTTCTGGGTCCAACAATGATTCAGGAGAAGTGGGATTCTCCATTGCTTTATGATCATCTGTCGTTTGTTCTATCCCATGAGGTTTTGATAATACTCGGGGAAACCGATACAAAATCCTTCCTTTTTTTGAATCAAACTCACTGATTTCGATCTTGACTCTATCCCCCAGTACCACGAGTACATGATTACGACGTATATTGCCAGAGAGATAACCCAGAACGATTTGATTATTATGATCCAAACGCACGTGGAAAAGGATATCTTTGATCGGTTCCACAATGGTTCCTTCATACACAAGTCGTCTTTTCCCGTTGTTATCTTTTCTAGGAGTGCCACTCTTGTTTTTTTTCATAAACAACATGGATTCTATTCATATTAAGAAATTGTTATTTAACCCTAACTAATTCGAATTGCTCGTTTCTCTTTAACGCAAAAGAGAGTTGTTCTCTCTAACTTTTTCCCCGTATTTTGGAATCGTAGAAAAATATCTGTGAAACCAAAAGTTATCAGTTCAAATCCAAGGAAGGCCTTTTTCTATTTTGAAATAGAAAAGGAGTTTTCTTGGAAAGAGCCATAAGGCTATCCCCATCCTAAGGTGCTATACTACTAAATGAAAGGATCTTGTCAACGTCCATAAAGAATCAAAGAATTCCCATTTCGTTATTTTGAGTAATTCAAGATCAAAAATAATTAGCAACAAGGGTCAAATAATAATTGGATCAATATAATGTTGGCCAATAATCAAATTATTATTCAAAATACTCGAATAAGATTCTTATTCAAGAATCTTATAATTCTTTATTGAAATGATTCTTTATAATGATTCTTTATATAGCTAGAATGACCCTCGCAAATTGCAGACACTAATTTGTTAAGAATCCATCGAATTGAAACTTTATCATTGTCATTGGCTGGAATTGGAATATCTACAAGATCTGGATCACAATTTGTATCGATTAAACAAATTGTCGGAATACCCAAAGTAATACATTCTCGAAGAGCTATATATTCTGTTTGCTGATCAATGATGATTACAATATCAGGTAACTCCTTCATATATTTGATTCCGCTGAGGTATCTTTGCAAAATAGCTAATTTTCTCTTCAATATTGCTGCATCTCTTTTGCGAAGATACTTGAATTGGCCCGTATTTTCTAATACTTTGAAGTCCCTTAACTTACGAAGTTTTGCTTGTGTAATGACCCAATTTGTTAACATACCACGAAACCATTTTTTATTAACATAATGACACCGAGCCCTTATTGCAGCCAACCCTACTGAATCCGCAGCTTTTTCGGGTAATTGTTTAGTACCTACGATTCAAATGTTTTTTCCTTGACTTGCTGCATCAAAAAGTCAATCACAAGCTTCTGATAAAAAACGAGCAGTTTTAGCGAGATTTGTAATATGTATACCTTTACGTTTGTGTTTGCCCTTTGCAAGGATATAAGGAGTTATTCTAGGATTCCATCTCTTTTGACTATTACCTAAATGAACTCTTGCTTCAATCATCTCTTCCAAATTAATGTTCCAATATCTTCTTATCATTTTCTCTCTCACTTCCTTTTTGTTTTTTCTTTTTTTTAATAATCAAAAACGATGTACCTTGAAATAAATAATTGTTCCGATGGAACCTTCTACCGGTAATCACCATTGATGCATGACACAAACCCTAACCAACTTTTTGAATTACTTATTTGATTTATTCTGACTCGATTGATTCAAAAATCCAGAATCAGATTGAGTTCCAAAATTCTAGTTAAAGGAAAAAATGAATATGTTTTCGTTTTAATATTGAAGTAAAGAATAGTGAAATCCCATAAAAAAAAAAAGATTTTGATAACGTTTCATCAGAATTTGTCTCATAAAGATTATTTGTCACGTCAGAACATCATAATTCTTTATGATGTAACATAATCTCTATCATTTCCAACTCAAATAGACTTTTTGTTTTTTTTTCTAAAGCAAAACTTTTCTCGTGTCTTGAAGGATGTACACATTTTTTCAATCCAGTACCAATAGGTAAAATCCTTCCCAGAACAACGTTTTCTTTCAGCCCTTTCAACCAATCAATACGACCTTGCAGAGCAGCTTTTGCTAAAACTCGAGCAGTTTCTTGAAAACTTGCTTCGGATATGAAACTTTGAGTATTCAGAGAGGCCCTTGTTACTCCCAATAAGATTGCCTGATAAAAGATTGATTCATCCAGAGCACGTCCTGCTCGTTCTGCTCGTAATAACCCAATTAACTCTCTAGGCAAAAAGACGTTAGACATCCCATCTTCTGAAATCAACACTTTTGATGTTACTTGACGTACAATAATCTCGATATGTCTATTATGGATATGTACCCCTTGGGATCGAGAAACTTTTTGAATCTTATTAACCAAAGAAATACGACTTTGGGCTATGGTTAGTTCAGCTCCAATGAAGAAAACCCAAGGTACTCCAAGAATTCTTGGTATACATTCATTCCAGGTTTCAACCCTCCTTTTGAGGTTTCTCGATATTAAATCAATCGAACGGACTTCCAAAATTTGTTCTACTTTTGGAAGACCTTGCGTTATATCGCTAGATCTCGATTTTTCATATAGAAATGTAACTAATACATCCCCTTTAGAAAAGATTTCCCCATAATGACCATGAACGGTTGCGCCTGAAGTGAGCAAATAGGGCTTAGCTGACCTTATAACTAAAGAATCAAGATTAAGAATTACAATCTGACCAGATTTTTTGACGTATGGTTTGTCTTGAAATAAACATACATTTTCGCAAATAAATTGTCCAAGACTTATTATTGTCGATGTGTCTTCCCAACTATCGTCATGAACGTTGGGGTACCAATTCCAATCGAATGGGTTCAAAAAAAAGCCATCGGGATTCGAAATTCTTCTATTCTCATCTATTAAACAGTATTCAGCTAGTTCAAGTTGAACTATTCTACATCTATTATAGATTTGAATCAATACTTTGACAGTCTGCTCCAAAAGAGAAGGTCTTACAATTCAACATGGATCAAACGCAGAATTTTCTATATCTATCGAAAAGATGTTTAGTAACAGAAAAACCTCTTTCAAATTGTCAAAAAAATCAAACCAATTGTCAAAGTAGGCAGGGAAAAAATATTGATTTAATAAGACCTCATTATGAGTTACTAAATTAGTAACTGAATCAAAATTGGTTATTTTCGGTACAATAGCGCCTAACGGACAAAAAAGAAATAGGGGATTCCTATTTATTGGAATAGTATTCTTTTTGAATCGATCCATTCGAGAACAATTGGACGATGACAAGATTATCAAAGATTGGTAATCCTTATTTCGATTTCACAAAGTACCCATAGTTCTTTGCCGTTGACTAAATGATTCAATCTTTGTCTTAGAGTCAAAAGGATTGATATTGGTACGATCTAATCTATTCTCAGGAATCAATCCTGAACTTGCTCTTTCATATCTTTTTCCAATATATGAAATAGTAGGCTTAAGTAACTCCATTTTGATGAAATTGCGAATTAAATAACTTGTCTTTATCTCAACAAATAAAGCATGAACCTCTTCTTCTATAGAAGAACTCTTTTGTTCTTGGTCCCAATTCAATACTAAACAAGTCCGAACTAATTGAGTACTTTTGAAACAAATTATTCGAATTGAGTTGCTATCTCCATAAAGGAAAAAATTGACAACTCTAAGTTGAAGATTGTCTTTTTCTTGCAAGAGATCCTGAGGGAAAAGCATTGCTAAATCAATCTCATCAGGTATTTCATATGGAGTTATAGGTCGAACTGAAACAAAATACTTTTTCTTGATAAGTGTGATTCCTTTAATATAGATCCAATCTTTCCATTTTTTGGATTTCTTAGAATTTTTTTTTCCGGTTTCGCGTGGTATCAAAATATTGCTGTGCCTAAATATCTTATCTGTTTCCCTCGGAAAATGAATATCTCCAGAAAATATTTTGAGTTGAATATATTTTTTGGTTTTCTCCACTTGGACTAATCCACCGACTCGGCTTCTTATATCGAAAGTAAGCCGTGTATTTACTCCAATGATACTATTGTTCCGGACCTTTATAGAAGCGGATCTTCGTAAGGATAAGGTATGAACTTCTTCGGGAATGAAAAAAAACGAATCTACTTTCCTTTGGTATTCCGGGATCAATTCTTGTGTTCCTTGATCCTCATGGTATTCCTTAATTCGCTTTTCGTATTCCTTTTCGCGTTCCTCATAGTATTCCTTAACTCGCTTTTCGCGTTCCTTTTTGCGTTCCTCATAGTATTCCTCTTCTTGCTCCATTCGCATTTGGTCTTCCAGACTCCATTCTTGTGTTTCTTGATGCTGACGCTCATTAAGTAGCCTTTGGATTTCCATTTCGCATTCCTTTTCGTATTCCGAGACAATTTCTTTCAATGTTTCATCCATTTGCATTTCTTTTTCCATACTCGCTTTTTCCCTTTTGTGATCCTCCATCCACTTTTGATGTTTTTGTTGATATTCAATCAACATTTGGGATAGCCGATCTTCGATTTCTCGACGCTCACTCAACGTATGGTATTCCGGAACTTCCTCTATTCCTTGATCCTCAATCACAAACAAACCCTCTTTTTTGATGATTGACTTCATCTCTATGGTTTCATATTGAATAATTCCTGAACTGTTTATTCTGTATCGTGGATCATCAAAATAAGCAAGAATACTATTTCGATGGAAAATACCGTTTATGGGTATTTCCATTGAAAGAGAAAAATAGGGTATTGGTTCTTTTTCCGATTCTTTATCGTATTTGAATGGGATCAAAAATCGGTTTCTTCGCTTTTTCGCCAAGAAATACAAATTCTCTTGCTGAATAGAAGGATATATGAAATTCGAATGATTAATCGATATGATTTGATCAGTCCGTGACTGTTCCAAAATTTCCCCTTTACTAGAAGTGTCCAACACTTTACATCTTACTTGATTATTAGTCATTGAAAGGTCAGGAATAGAAAGAAATCTTTCTTCAACAGAAAAAGAATCAACATTCATTTGATCTTGATCCTTGTGGACTAACAAAGACACTCTACCGGATCTGCAAGAACTTCCTGCTAATACCCATAAATGACTTGTTTTTGGTAATAGATGCACATTACTATATGGATGTTTAGGTGTATGGTAGACATCGGTACTCCAGTGCAATTCTCCCCCTGATTCCGAATAGATATGTTTTTGTACTCTCTCTTTCAAAGGAAAAGTAGACATTCCAGTACGAATCTCAGCAATAACTTGTTCAGACTCTACATATTGATCATTTTGAACTAAAATCAAACTTTTCGCGGGGATGCTCAAATCATGAATCATATCCCGACTTTCTCTAGTTACATAAAAGTCTGTAGAACACAGAAAGGCAGGATGCCCATGACGGGTACGTGTGGGATGAAGCAAATCCTCGTTGAATTTGATTTTTCCATGAAAAGGAGTTCGTACATGTTGGGCGGTCCCACCTGTAAATACTCCACCAGTATGAAAAGTTCTTAATGTGAGCTGAGTTCCCGGTTCCCCAATCGATTGACCCGCAATAATACCTACAGCTTCTCCCAATTCAACCAAATCACCATGAGTGGGACTCCGACCATAACATAATTGGCAGATCCAAGATGTACTCCTGCAAGTGAAAGGAGTTCTAATATATATTGGTTGTGCTCGAAAGGCTATGAATTGATTGATCAGTCCAATCCCAATATCTTGATTTCGAGTGGCAATGCATCGTAGACCAATATAGATATCATCTGCTAATACACGACCCATTAGTGTTTGGACCAAAAATGTTTCTGTCATCCCGTTTTTAGGGCTCACGGAAATACCTTGGATAGTACCACAGTCTCTTCTACGTACAATAATGTGTTGAACTACTTCCACAAGTCTACGAGTAAGATATCCAGCATCTGCTGTTCGTATAGCAGTATCTACAACTCCTTTGCGAGCTCCATAACAAGAGATTATATATTCGGTCAAAGAGAGTCCCTCACGTAAATTACTTTGAATGGGTAAATCAATCATTTGCCCTTGGGGATCTGACATTAATCCTCTCATACCTACTAATTGGTGTATCTGAGATGCATTTCCCCTAGCTCCTGAAAAGGACATTAAATAGACTGGGTTAGAAGGATCAGTCATCTGAAAGTTAGGATTCATTTCTTGTCTCAAATATTCACTTGTAGCATACCATATTTCAATAGATTGACGTAATTTTTCTACTGCGTGTACATTCCCATAATGATGGTGTTTCTCCAAAAGAGAACTCTGTTGTTCAGCATCTTGAACTAACCATCGTTTCGATGATATTGTTAAAAGATCATCAATTCCTAATGAGATAGATGTAGCAGTGGCTTGATGGAAACCTAAAGTCTTTAGTTGATCGTTGATATGGGATGTATATCCCATTCCAAAATGATCTATTAATCTGCTAATAAGTCGTTTCATAGCAGTTCCATTCATGACTTTATTGTAAAAGGCTTGTTCTGTCATAATTACCTCTATATCCTGCTGAGTGGGATTCGACAATAGACATGAGTCAGTGATTTGAAGATAGAATTTCCTTTCCTTTATCTGAATCTTAATTCATGCAGACATTCATCAATTTTGATACTAGTGAAATTCGAAAAAACCGAATCGAATTTCACCGACCAGAAAGAGCATCAACTAATCGATTTTTGGAGTTTCGATAGTGTACATACCGGGCTCGACTAAAGCCTTGTACGGCTTCTTCTATCTCTCGATAAAAAGAAATATGACCAAGAGTGGTTCGAATGTATATATACCGGATTTCATCTTTTGTGCTTCTTATTATGAGATAGTGCCCATAAATCTCATGAGAAGCACCCAAAGATTCGTATTGAACTTCAATGGGAACCTCACTTGACCCAACAACACGTTGATCTAGTTTCCATCGGAGCCACAAAGGGCTATCTAAACCAATTTTTTTTTGCCGATAAGCTCCAAGTGCATCATATGAGCTAGAAAAATCAGGTTCTTTTTCTGTATCATAGCTATCGTTTTTATTGTCAACTGGTTGATTTTGATAGTTTTTGCAATTCTATGGATTATACTTATTTCGATTATACCTATTTGCACAAATCCCTCGACGATTCCCGATGGTTAATACATAGAGTCCGATAAGCATATCTTGAGTTGGTACACAAATAGGGTCTCCAATAGCAGGAGATAACAAATTGATATGAGAAAACATAAGTAAACGAGCCTCCGCTTGGGCTTCCAAAGATAAAGGTAAATGAACAGCCATTTGATCTCCATCAAAGTCTGCATTAAAACCTTTACAAACCAATGGGTGTAAACAAATAGCACGCCCCCCCACTAAAATGGGTTGGAAGGCCAATATGCCTAATCTATGCAAAGTGGGTGCTCTATTTAATAATACAGGATGCCCCTGCATAACTTCTTGAAGGATTTCCCATACAATAGGTTCTTTTTCGCGCTCCTTAATCTGCCTTTTAGCAGTCGCTGTGTTAGAAGCGAAATGTTTCCTAATTAGATCACGGATTAGAAATGTTTGGAAAAGCTCTATTGCAATTTCTCGAGGTAATCCACATTGATGTAATGAAAGAGAAGGACCCACAACAATAACAGAACGCCCTGAATAATCAACCCGTTTCCCAAGCAAAGTCTCACGAAATCTTCCCTCTTTCCCTCCAATTATATCTGAAAAAGATTTGTCAACTTTATTATAACCATCCCTCTTCGGTTCTCCGCGGACCCCAGTATCAAGAAGTATATCCACAGCTTCTTGTAATAATTTGACCTGAGAAATTACAACGTCTCTGTCCGAAGAGATACTTGGGGCTAATAGATTACTAAGAAGATTATTCCGACTAATAACTCTTCTATAGAGCTCATTAATATCCGAACTTATTAGCTTACCCCCATCTATCTGAATAATGGGCCTCAATTCGGGAGGAAGAACTGGTAAAAAGGACAGAATCATCCATTCGGGTTCTATATTTGTTTGAAGAAAATGTTTAGCTAATCCCATACGTCTAACCAAAAAATTCTTTCTTATTTGAATTTTGATATCTTCTGATTCATTTCCAACGTCTGCTAATTGGTTCCATTCTACTAATGAATTCTCGATAAGAATTCGCAAATCTAAATCAGCTAATTGCTCTCTAATAGCATCAGCTCCTGCCATAATTTCTCGATTTTGAAATGTCTCGAAGCCTTGGGTACTAAAAAAAACTGGAATGCTGTATTTCCGGGATTGGATTTCATATTCGAATGAACCTCGTAATCGTAAGAAAGTCGGTTTTTTAGTTATGGGCCTAGCAAAAGAACAATCGAGATAGGTTCCTATAGGATTCCCCCCTTTCAAATCGGACGTGAAGGTTTCCTCTCATCCGGCTCAAGTAGTTGCACTAAATCAAAAAGGAGTTCTTTCTTATTTTTAGACTTTTTGAGATAAAACGTTACAAAGAACTACTCTTTACTCAAGTTCCCAGTCAAAAAAATCTCTCGTTGATTCATTCTTTTTTGACTTCAAATTGATGAATGAATTACTTATCAAAAATGAGAATGTCAAATTCCTGAGTAGTCTACTTCCCTTATGAATTCTCTTCAAGACTTTGGATTCTTGAATTCATACGGGATTGATTTGTCTATATCTCATTCCATTTCATCTTTTAGGTCCCTACTCACCTCGGCGGTTATGTCTTAATATCCCTTGAAGCATATATGCGATAGATAAACTCCTGTAACCATACTATAATTTGCTTGCTTAAGCAAAATCTTTCTCTGAAAGAGATGGAACGGTAAATCCCATGAAAAAAGATTTTTCACAAGGTATAACTAGCTATTCCTGTTTATCTATTACGGAATCGACCATGGATTAATTCCCCTTGAAATTGGAAGTATAGAATACACCAAAAATCCTGAGTTTCATGTTATTTCTTCCAAAACACATGTCAGACCAAGGGCATCCCAAATGGATCGAATGGGATGACAGTTTCTCAATTCGAACCTGTCAAATGAGAATTTTGATCAAATCACACACCGCAATATACTAGGCTTTTGAATTCCTTAAGGGATTTATCTAAAAGAGTCGCGATATAACTAGGAAGACGTTTGAAATACCACACATGAGTCACTGGACATGCAAGTTTGATGTACCCCATTTGATATCTTCGTATCCTAGAATTAGCAAATTCTACCCCACATTCTTGACAAAATCTTGGGTTTTCTTTTTCAGCCCCAATCTCTCGAGAAATTCCACACGCACAAAATCCACTTTTTATGGGTCCAAAGATTTTTTCGCAAAACAATCCATTTGTTTCTGGTTTATTGCTTTTATAATGAAATGTTTGAGGTTCTGTTACCTCTCCAACTATTTCCCCATTAGGTAGGATTCTGGTCGCCCAAGCCTTTATTTGTTGAGGAGAAACTGGTCCAATTTGAAGTTGTTGATGTTTCTACTGGTCAATCATCAAAAAAGATTGAAAGGATTATTAATTCAGATCACACGTCCTTCCTATGAATCTGGAAGTTCTTTTCAGATATAAGGAAATAATTCAGTTCTAGAGCCAAAGATCGTAGTTCCCGAACAAGTACTCGAAAAGATTCTGGAACATCATCGTCGGGGTTAGGAGCTCTTCCTCCAATAAGCATAGTATTGAATACTTCTTGACGAGCTCTAATATGATCAGATTTCTCAGGTTGCTTTTCCTTGTCAAATATGAGCAAGACCAAATCCTTCTAGAGCCCAAACTTCCATTTCTCCTACTCGTTGTCCCCCTTGGTTAGCCCTTCCTCTAAGGGGTTGTTGTGTAACAAGTGCGTAAGGCCCAGTAGAACGCCCATGAATTTGATCATCAACTTGATGAATTAATTTGAGAATATAGGACTTTCCTATTAGAACAGGTTGTTCAAAAGGATCTCCTGTTCTTCCATCAAATATTCTGCTTTTTCCAGGGTATTCAGGCTCAAATACCCATGGATTTTTTGTTTGTTTACTGGCTTCATATAATTCAGAAAAGACTAGTTTTCTCGAAGCCTCTTGCTCATATCTTTCATCAAAGGGTGCTATTCGATAATGTTTCTTTAGCAGATCCCCTGCTAATCCAAGCGAGCATTCAAATAGCTGTCCCACATTCATTCGTGAAGGTACTCCTAAAGGATTGAAGACCATATCAACAGGTGTTCCATCTTGCAAATAGGGCATATCTTGTCGAGGCAAAATCTTGGAAATGATACCTTTATTGCCATGTCTTCCAGCTACTTTATCACCTACTTTGATTTGACGTTTCTGTCAAATATATACACAAATCATTTCGAAAATACCACTCGAATCGTCCTTCTCAATCCATTTCACATCAATAACGAGACCTCTTCCACCTATAGGCAGTCTTAGAGAAGTTTCTTTTGCAGTGGATAAATCCATGCCAAGTATAGCTCCTAATAACCTATCCTCTGGGAACGATTCATCCTCCGTTGGCGTTAATTTACCTACTAGAATATCACCTGTTTCTACCCAAGATCCCAGCATCACAATCCCATTCCTATCCAAATTGCGGAGGAAATGAGTCTCGAGATGGGGTATTTCCTTAGTGATTCTTTCCGGGCCTTGTCACATGAGTCTTAATTGAATATCTCCGAATATGAAAAGAAGTCTCAATATCTTCATAAATAATACGTTCGCTAATTAGTACTGCATCTTCAGAATTGTAAGCTGGCATATAAGCTGTTGTTTTTTCCTAAAGCGAGTTACCCACCAACTGTAGCTGCAGCGTCCGCTCTAATTTGCCCTTGATGAATCAAAGTTTTTTTTCTTAACTAAAGGAATGAATCTTTATAGTATTCCCATTACTTGATAAAAGGATCTTGCGAGAGTATAAAAGACCTTTCGGCTATAACCTACAGCCGTTTGGCCTTCCTGTACAGAACAAACAAGAAACTTCTACGAGAAGAAAGCGGAACTGCTTGGCGCTGCATATTAGAACTCATTAAAGCCCGATTTGCATCATTATGCTCGATCAAAGGCGCGTAGCGATAAGCTACAATAGTTCAAATAGTGGAAAAATGCTTCGTTGATGAATTTGTATGCAATAGTCAATAGGGAACAATCTCTTTGAACTTCATCGTTACCTACTGTAAAATCTTCATCTATATTTGGTAGAAAGCTTCGCTAGGTCCTCGGAGTACCACTCTCTCAAGCTGCTTTTTGGATTATTTTTCAAGCTCGAAAGGCAACTTTTAGACGGACAAGTTCGGCGAAGAATGAACAAAATCAGCCTACCTATGTATCGATTTTTTTGACTACTTCATGGATCGACTCGTACTTAATCCCTCCTCTCGACAGAAAAGGAATTCTTTCCCTATCCCCTTAGAAGGGACACATTTCAGTTTGGCTACACGAGTCTACCATAGTATGACTGACGAAACTTTTGCCGCTACGCGCCTTACACAGAACATATAGATTCTGCCCAGTGAGTAACTACTAATGTTGCGAACGAAAAGAGCTCAACTACTAAACGTTAAAGCAGTAAGAAGAAAATCAATGACTATGAATGAGCGGGTAAGGGTCAAGCTTCATACAGACGTCGATTTCCATTATAAGTTGTTTTTGAATTCAAACACTTTCGGCTAACAACTATTTCAAGCTAGATTTCTCACTTCACTCTTGAAAAGGACCTCGCTAAGTTCCTTATTATAGACTTTTTTCAATAGGCAGAGATTGAAGTTACCGACCAAGAAGCATAATCTGTTAAATAATAGGCTGAAGCCATGCGACAATAAAGACGTGGTGGTTGGACCGAATCACTTTATTTTTGTCAGCTTAGCGTGTATATTGTTTTTGATCTCAGTTTCTATTTCAACTAGCTTATTTTCGTCAATTGTACAAATTCTATCTTTCTTTTAGAAATCAGATAAGTACTGTCTCTTGTTTACTTTATGTATTTAGTATCCTTTTCGCGTATATTTACATAGAATTCGATTTTCTTAGACCCACCTTGACTTTCACATTATACGTAATACCTACGGGTTAATTGCTTTATAAGCAAGCAGCAGCCCAATTTCTCTGACTTCAAACCATCCACCCGGTCTTTTAGTTCCCTTCGTAGCCAGCTTTCAATGCTTTTTTCTTCTCTACTACTCTTTTCTAATAAGGTAGTCTGCTCGGTGTAGTAAGCGACAGACAGGTCGGTCGGTCTCTACGGGCCTATTTATGTAAAAGCATTTATGTCAAAGGTAGTAATTTCTTGCTCAAGTCTCTCTTCTCCGTTCTAACAAGAACTTCTTTTGACCAGACCAACGCGGTATCTGAAAAGACCGGATCGAGGCATGTTTGTCGGATAGCAAGAAGATTTGACTCTCGCTTCGGCCCGCCTTACAGCTTACTAAGTAGTCCAGTCGAAACACTTATATTGGAATTGGCTTTTGCGGGCGGTGAAGAGAAAGAAGTCAAGAAGGGACAAAAGGGAACCCTACGTGCTGACAGAAGGACGGCATCGCTTCGCCCCTCTTTTTTAGACTCTGGCGCTTGGGTCATGGACTCTGCACGACGTGCACGTAGAATAGCAACAAGTGATCTTTCCTGAATAAGTAGACTCTCATTTGAGTAGCGCACACGCCTATCAGCACGACCCGGCAATCCTGTATTCAGAAGTAGGCATCAGGGCTTAATTGCAATTACTGGATACGCTGGAAAGGCCTATAGACTGAGACAATGAAGAGGTATGCCAAATAAAGAAAGCACTCTAGAATAAAGAGGTGCATACCGGCACCCTTGATTACGTGCCTAGCCACACCTGCTATCGAAGTAATTTGACCTATCCTATCATGTTTGTGCCTTCGGGCTTAAGGAAGACTGGGCTGTTACAGAGAGCAATGCCTTTCTTTCCTTTCTATCTATAACAACCTGGCTCTGATACCAGATTGTCATGATCTGACAATGTATTTGAATGAATTTGCGCTAATTCGAGCTAATTTTGGTGAATTGAAGAGAAGAAAAGGGGAAGGAAGGGAAGAGAGAGAGAGAGAGAGAGAGAGAAGGGAAGACAAGATCTGGATTTCAAAATGTTATTCAGCTTAATGAAAATTATTACATTCCCGCGTTTATATCACTCAATCACAACAAATACAGTAATTCAGTAAAAGTGTCAAAATGTCAAAATAACATGAATATGTCGGAGAAGAGACAGACTCTAACTAACTAACCAACTCACTGTTCCTCTCTCCATTATTATTCAATTGGACTTCTCCAGTTCCTGGACCCATACAGCATTTACTCAATGAAATGTGACCGTTTTTCATCATTTAACGTGGCCTCCCAGCTGCAGAAACGATCTCTTCTGTTTTGATTCCTTCCTCTGCTGTTTTGACTGAGTCAACGACCTCAACGGTCACCAGCTGATCTTCTGTAGCTCCATCTGCTGACATTGCAGCCGTGTTTCCTGACAGTCCCCTCCCCATAAAATTTCCCTTGTCCTCAAGGGCGAAATTTGGGTATTTCTCCTTCAGTACATCATAATCAATCCAGCTTGCATCTTCTTCAGACTGATTAGTCCATTTGATAAGCACTTGCACAGTAACAGCATTGTTCCTCTTAATCATTCTTCTGCCTAATATCTTCTCTGGCTCTTCCCTAAATTGACCAGTAAGGCCCAGAATTGGGAAATTAGGGTTTACAGTGTGATTTCCCCCAATCTTCTTCTTCAGTTGAGCGACATGGAACACTGGGTGGATTTGTGAGCCCTGTGGTAAATTAAGCTTGTAAGCTAACTTACCAATTTTCTCAATTACCTCAAAGGGCCCATAATATTTCATTCCCAACTTCTGACTGTACTGTCCCTGTACTGACACTTGTCTGTATGGTTGTAGTTTGAGGTATACCCATGCTCCCACTTGAAATTCTCTCTCTGACCTATTCTTGTCAGCATACTTTTTCATCCTCTCTTGAGCTTTTTGAAACTGTTGCTGTAATTCCAATAATGCTTGGTGTCTTTCCCTGAGTAACTCATTGACAGCTTGCACATCACATTTAGGAGGGGTACCCATAGGGAATTGAGGAGGTGGGTACCCATACAATGCCTGGAAAGGTGTTAATTTGATAGAGGTGTGATAGTTGGTGTTATACCACCATTCAGCCAAGGGAAGCCATTTATGCCATTGCTTCTGTTGATTGAAAATCATGCATCTGAGATAGTTTTCCAAGCATTGGTTGACCCTTTCAGTTTGGCCATCTGATTGGGGGTGATAAGCTGTGCTAAAGTTTCATTTCACTCCTATTTTGTTCAACAGCTCCTTCCAAAATTGGCTAGTGAAAATAGGGTCCCTGTCTGACACAATGTCAGTGGGTAGGCCATGCAATTTGTACACATTGTCCAGGAATAGTTGAGCAACAGTAGAGGCTTTGAAGGGGTGGGAAAGAGAAAGGAAGTGTGCATACTTGGTAAGCCTGTCTACAATGACCAAGATAACCTCTTTGCCTTCATATTTTGGAAGGCCAGTAATGAAATCCATTGAGAGGCTGGACCACGCTTTGCTCGTGGTCAGGGGCTTGTTTACTGATACCAGAACCTGCGGTATATGAAAGAATAGAACAAAGAAGTTGATTGAGGAATGAAAGCCCGAAGAGCTCAGGATGGGGACAAGTTGACGGTCTGGAATTAGGTGTAGCTATATTACAAGCTTATGTTTTTACGATCTTAATCTGTATTTACTGGAATGATGCTATAAATCTCTATTAAAACGTACTATCTTGCTTGCTTGAATTTCATAATTGAAGAAAATGGTAGGTGTCCTTTCGTGGGTGACTTTGGAACAAGAAGTGAGGCCGGAGGCTTTACTCCCCTCCTGTCAAAGCAGTAAGCAGCTAATCCAGCGGTCTCGAGTGGCGCAATCAGAGCCGTCAGCTAATCTTTCAATTTCAGGAAGTCGGGTCCCGCCCGAGATGCATAGCTTAGCGACAGATTCTTCAAGCTCGTCAGCCACGTTTGTAAGTTCCCACTCCCTTACCCTACCTTACCCACATTATATATGAAAAAGCTAATCGATTGAACACACATTATATAGGATAATATGAAATAGTCTAATGAGGTCGTTGTGTCAGGCCTTCTTGATTGAAGAGCAAGCAAGCGAGAGGCCCTTATGATATTAGCTAGCGGGCACTAATTCTATTAGCTAGTGGGCCCCGGATCTAATGCAGAGAATAGACCGAAACCCCAACCAAAACCCTAACTATACAATGAACCATGGGGGCTAATTAGATAAAAGGTGATCACAGCCTTCGGTCTGAAGACCCCTGACCATTCTTTCTGTTGATGTGGAGAACCCATAAGCTGCAAGCTTTTTATTAAAAGGAGAGAGTCTGCTTTTTTGACTAGCCAGTTTCATTCCAGTCTTATAGCTGCAGGCTTAATACTACTTCTGTCTTTCTCAATGCAGTCCTTAATATGATATGCTTTTAGCGACTTCTATTCTCATTTTCTTTGCTTTTCACTAGCACTAGTCCAAACGTTCTTTAAAAGACTTCACGCGGATTCATTTCCGTATTGGGGTACCCCCTACAGGATGAAAAGAATGGCTCCTTTCCCGATAAAGGAATGGAAAGTAGTCCACAGCCAGTAAATGTGTTAAGTTTCAGTGTTGTGGTGAAGAATGGAGGTCCTGTCTCAGATAAATAAGCAAATGAAGAGGAAAAAACTGATCCACGAAAATCAGACAATATTCAAGTAGTAACGGTTATCATAAGTAGTCACGTTTGTCATAACAATTGCTTCTTTCAATATGGCTTTTCTTCAACAACTCCGAGCTAGCTCATCTTCTTCCTTTCCATAAGTCTTGCCAACAAGCATTGACCTCACTCAGTTTCATCTCACTACTCATAAGTCAAGTGAGCTTTAATAGGTCATCAAGCAAGCACCGGAATACATAGGTATCAAGAGATAGGACAGGCATTAAAGAAAGAAGAACTTATCTATTGTATGAACTTGGTAGGTGTGTTAGGGAAAGCTTAGGGAGAAGGTAAAGCGTTGCAAGGGAATTCATAGGAACTACGTAAGTGCCCGGGAAGAGGTATCCTTTAGTTGTTGGCATGTCTGAGCTTGTAAGTGAATGTCATAGTTGGGTTGATTTAGTTCGGTACTCCTTTTTACTTTAGAGTAGAGCCATCTGTCATTCCTCTCATTGGCATTATGGAGTGAGTTCCGTAAGTAAGTGGCCTCTCAGCAGAGTTCGATTGCTTTTCATTCTCTCATTTCCTGGGCTAACCAGGGTAACCTATTTAATGAAGGGATTGCTATGTTGCGAACTCACTTCTTGCCCAAGCTCTTTCACTTCTATCACTTGCTTGAAATACTATTCAGTAGATTTCGGTATGGAACGAAAATCAATCCATATCTTTTCCTCCTTCGTAAAACGCCTTAGCAGCATCGCCGCAATTGATTAGAGTAGGGACAGTTTCGACGTAGAGTAGAGGGGGATTTCCAATCTCAAATAAAATATACCGGGCTTAGGGTCTTTCTTAGAGGGCGAAGACAGAAATTCCCCCGAGTGGCTGAAAGGGGGGTTTTGACTAACTCTAATGGAATTTCTTTAGAGCACACCAAGCCAGCCCTAAGGGTGCCCTCTATATATGTGGGATAGGACCCCGGTGCCCGCAAGGCAAAGCGCTCGAAATGAGCCACAGACTGATATTCCGCCTCTAGCCCCGACTTTGCCAGGAGAGCCCTAACATAGGGGGGTTACCCCTTTCTAAAAAAAGACATTTCTCGAACCATTCCCTATTCTATTAAGAAAGGGGATGACGTCTAGATTAAGGCTACGGTATCTTGAGGGAGATGCTAATTGATAAAGCACTAGCTATGATTAGAATGGTGAACAGACATACAAGTACTCATTCTTAAGAACAATGAGACTTTTTGACTTCAAACAGAAACCTTGAACCATTAGACTATTCACTAAACCTCTTTGAACTACCTGAAAGAAACCTAACTCTTTTTACTTGAATCATAGGGGTACTATTAGGAAGAAGAAATATCTCAATTGAAATACTCTCTTTGGAATAGCCTCTGAGAGTTAGGAAGGGTTTTGGTATGATACAAAGGTGTACGACTGAGAGGTCGAGGACGGATAAATCTATGCAAATTGAAAACAGATTGACCCAAGACCTTATAAACACACAGATACATTCCCTTCGCGATTTCCCTACAATATCACTCATACTAATAGGCTTAACTGGTAAGCTAGGGGATGATAAGGGAAACTAGACGATCATAGGTAGCCCGAGAATACGGCAATGCCTATCTTCACAATTCTGTTATGCTTAACACCGGGCTAGTAATGGTAAACAATTCATAATATCCTGAACAAGGGAATTCTAACAACCGATATTTGCCCTTGGAAACACATACACATGGTAGGGAACTTTGATAGGAAACTCCCCTTTTGGAGCGAATAACCTGGACCTATAGATATAGAAGTGGGGTATACACTCCGAAGAGGAGTATAAGATACTCATATTTCATAACATATCGAACAGGATCCTATTCACTGATGAAGTGAAGTGCCCAATTCGCCGGATAGCAATAAATATGCAACTTGAGACGCCCTAATCCTGCTGAGTAGACTATTAGAAAAGTAACGCGGTCTGCAAGAACGCATTGAACATGTCTGCATTTAGACATACTCTGAGATGCACTTATCTCAAATATTGGTATACCTGAGGGCGGGGATATGGGGTAGGAGAGCAAGCTGAAGGTAGGATTGTCCTAGTTGGGCTTCCAACATTGTCTACTGACTTGAGGCTTCAGAGCTATAAAGAATTTGATTACTAGTGAAATGGGAGTTCAATCTTCTTGTAGTAATGAAACGAAACAAGTAAAGAGAAAGGAGGACAGACGACAAACAGTTCAATTGGAAATGCAGTCCCTATCACTTTATTGTCAACTCTCTCATTATGATTAAGAGGGATCAAGGTCTTAACTGATCAGAGAGAGATAGCAAATGCCTAAATATACACTCATGTTAGATGCAGCTTTTGACTCTTCTTGGGGAATGAACTTAGTGGTAATGAAATTATTACTACGGATACTCCAGTTAGGGGAGTCTTCTTGCGCAACAGGCGTAGAAACTGGGATTAACATGATCTTAATCCAAGAGAATTCACTCTCGAACGGTTATAGACATTTATGACTTGCTATATACTATACACAACGAAGACTTTCTTATTACTCCTCTCTACGGGACGAATGAATTCAATGACGAATTCATTTCCTTAGACTCGTATTACTAATTGATTCCTGAACAGTAAGGGAATTACAAATCTAGAGATAGTGGCCTTTTACTGTCTTAGGTTTGTGTATTATTCAAATTGACTTCCCGAGCAGTAAGTGAATGAGAAATAAGTAGATAGTTGATTTTAGACTTTCTTTGGTGTCTGTATTGGTCTAGCGAAGCAGTAAAGCTTCGTGTAGACCCCACTTAGAAGTTTCTTTAAGACGTTAGAGAAAAAACACAAGACACATATAAGTGTGATCATCACTCAGCGGAGTTAGCTTTCGTTCGATCGTTCCAACTAATATTGTTTCCTTACAACAAAACCGTTCTAGTTAGATTACTTACTGCTCTGTCAGAAGTTCGATTTCATCTCAATCTCAATCTCAGTCTCAATCCGAGAATCCAGAAGAGTGAATCCCTTTTTGATGTGTTAATCTCGTTCGAGCCAGTATAGCTCAAGTGATAGTAATAGTGTGTTGTGATCCTTAGACCCCCCAATAAAGTGCGGAGATATTTCTAGGAGCCTGTGTTCCGCTGGGTATAAGTACCAGAGTGAGATGTCAGCTCTAGAGTTTGTTATCAAAGTACCTATTAGGAAGGAAGCTCGCTAAGTCAAGTGGAGTTGGAAAGTTGCTAGCATTCTGCCAAAATGACCTAAAAGTCTAAGCAATATCAAGTGATTTATGTATTTCCTCGCTAGACCTCTCTGTGAGTTCGATAGTGAGCTCAATTCTCTATGTGTAGGTCTGGAATTTAGGGTACGCTAAAGGGAATCATTTCCAGAGTGTACCTTTCAACCCGAGTACTTAACAATTCTCATCGCCTTTACCGTCAAGGTAGGCCTAGTTGAATTTCTCATCCTGAGGCGTTCCCTATTAATAATCGGAAAGCGTAGATCAATCTCCCTGTATGTTCAAGGAATTACCCTCTCCCGTAGCTTAGTCACGTTTGTCTAAGGGAGGCAGTACTCACCCTTTGAAGTTGCATTCCATTCTACTACCGCGTATATTTTGCAGTTGTCAAGTTAGCCCTACTTTTTATATGCAGTCCCTAGAGATAGTCAAGCATGTCAATTTGAGGGAGCATCTGTCAAAGTGTTAAGCATAGAAAATCGTCTAATTGGGTTGTCGATATGTGGAATGTGATGTCTGCGATGTGAAGGCTTGTCACACTAGAGTAGTATTGCGTATTTTTGTATCCCGTAGGAAGGAATCCTTAGGTTTTCAAATGGCAACTGCATGTTGAATTCTCGGTGAAGGAGATATTTCTTACAGCTCCGTGTTTACCGTAGCCCGCTAAAGCCCTGTTTGTGAAGTTCAATTAATATTCGTGTCATTCTCTAAGTGACTGAGGCTAATCGTTCTAAGGGTTGTGTGTGATTGAGTTTTTTCTAAGTAGTCTGGGGCTACGTTCCTATCCGTATATGTGTATGTTTCTCATATCTGATCAATCTTGTTGGGTTTTTTATGTATGTGAGTAAGAGTCATTTCCGTAGTATTGCTCAATCATATCTAATATTGTGTCTATTCTTGTGAAAAGAAGCCAATGATGATGGTCCTGGGTTGCTAACCTACGATCCATCCATGCTATTCAACTTTCGGCGTTTTGTCATAGATGAACAATTTTCTTCTTTGTTTTCTGTCTTGCTTAGCAGAACAAGCTCCTTACGAGACTGCTGCCCTATTCGAATGTTCTTGAGCGCTTGCTCTTGAGACTCAGAGTTCTCTCTCAACCATGAAGGGATTGCCTTATCTCAGCAGCGTTCTTCCTAGTTAATGCTTCTTATGACTCAATACCTGTAAAAGGAGTTCATCCCTCAAAGACCCACGCTTGTTTCCTCTATTGTGTATATGTACGGGGCCAGCCTCTCTCTTGCCTTTAGGCAGGTCTTCAGCCGGGATTCTTTGCTCTCGAGAGAAAGCACCTAAGCTTCTCATCCCTCTTTAATGAGTAACCCTGGGGGAATCACTCTTGCTTTCTTTTCCTACCCAGTTGACTCCCTCTTTTGACTGAACGGAAGTAGGGTAAAGATTAGAGTATTCCGTTCGGATTAGTCCACCCAGACCACTACTCTATTCCATAATCTCTTGCATTCCTCTCTTCTATCCTTTTTAGCTGGTTTCTCAAGCCGAATAGGAAAAAATTAGTACCATGAAAAAGAGCTTTTTATTACTTTTTTCAATCAGCAAATAGCCTTCATATATTCACCAAACTCATTTTATGATGAAGCCTTACATACATGTTAGGATCTCCAAAAGTGCATATTGGTCACCCTTTTTTATCAAAATCAAAAAATGCCAGATTTGGAGAATGCAAAAAATCCTAGCTCAGGTCTACCCTCCTCACTCCAATCGCTTCAAATACACATTGGCTCTATTCCGAGCGGCATCCTAAATGGGAATTTGCCACGCCGCCTCAATGCAATAGATTTCGGAGCTTGCCGCAGTGCGTCATTCCTATCAATCGGTCACCTTACCCCACTCAGATCTATGAAGCTGTATACCTTTAGGGGTATTCTCTTTTTGGAGGGATTGCACTGACTTTCCAATCGAAAAACACTCCACTTAACAAGAGTTCCCAAGCTGGAAGTGAAAAACTCTGTCTTGGAGTCATGGCCGGGGTGCAGAGAGCTCCATATCGGTAACATGCAATTGTGGAAGATCCTTTTCTCATCTGATGCTTTGTTGTTTGCTCCGAGACTCATAAGAGGCGAAAGAACACAAGGTTACTACCGGATTGCAAGTGAGTGTACCGGTCTTGTCACTACAGATGGTAGTTGCCGAACCCATTGTTGAACACGCAGCCTTCTTACCGAATTGTTGAATAACAAGGTGATTTTCTATTTCTTTTGATAACAGCAAGATTAGCAAAATCAAAACAATTTCCCAGAGCCTTGTCCCTCATCATCTTGCGCATTGAATATGCAAGCCCGAAACATGAAAACAAAAGGTTTTCGACGAACCAAAAAGATTTTCCGTTCTGCTTTCACCACCTAACCCAACGAGACCTGGCATGTGACTATCAAAGCCCGAGATGATTTGACCTTAATCAACCCGACCTGACCCAACGCTCCGCGCCTTATGTGACATGGTCTGACATGAAATGCTGGTTCTAAAGAGGACTTTGGTCCTGGTTGTATTTGTGTAGGCAAGTGGCAAGCTGATTGTTTTGGACCAACTTATCAAAAAGTATGACTTGTGGGACTGTTCTGCTCTTTGCTCAAATGACTCACACTTTCGATATTCTTAAGGTTAGTACTTGATCTATTCTTAGACTTTTTATGACAAGGCTTTCCATACAGCTTGAAAGTCCCTAACTGGACCCTAGATATATATATATTGCTCCGAGGTTTGCAACTTCGTATTTCTGGACTGTGTTGGTTGGTCCAGTATTGGTATGTACTGGGACAATTTTGATCTTTACGCACGCGCCTCCGGTTTGCTCCTAACCCAATCTTTTGTTTTAGTTATTATGAAACGCTCCGCGCCTCTTTCTTCGTTGAGCTCCTATACATACTAGAAGCAAGCAAGTGTAAGCAACCCCTTAGGGATGTGGCCCGGCAAGCAGCCACTTATTGGGGAGTTACTCTATTTGGTAGTGACTATACATACAAGTTTCACCGTAGCCCCGTAGGTAGGCCCTATTAGGAAGGTTGCGTACGTAAGCACTATAAAGTACAACTCACTAATAAGCAAGCTCTACTTCCCCTTGCTTGGATGGAGTAGCTCTACTCCCCCTTGCTACGAGTATAAGCCCCAAATAAAGTAGGCAATTCAACGTTAGGCAATGAAAGTACCGTTAGGCGGGCAGAGCAATTCAACTATTCTTTCTTTTGCCCTGAGGGCGGACTAATAGGTCAAAGAGTTCTCTTACTTCACTGCGACTCCTCAAATGACGAATATGATTATACCGAATGAGGTTTTGGTAAACCGGATCAATTAAATCATAATAAGACGTCGAAGAGTATCTGGGCATATCCACTGCATAAATTGCGGTGGTTATTAAATGGCTCATTTTTCGATGGAACATGAAATCCTGAATAACCACGAAGTATACAAAACAAGACAAGACGGCAGGCAATATATGCAGGCAGGTTCATGAAGAACGCAAAGGTCGCTCTTTTGGTCTTCATCCGGTCCCCCCCTATTGGTTGTGGGCACAGTAATCCTAATGTTTGGTCTTTTTTGAAGTTTACGATCATATAATCAAACATATATCGATTGTTTTTCCATCTAGTCCTGCGTCGTTATCAACAAGTAACTCCTATATTGAAGTGGCTTATTCAAGTAGGAAGTAAACCCTCCTACCTCGTTTACTAACGTCATAAGATTCTCGATTGATGGGAATCTTTCATTCCAGAATGAGTAGAAAATCTCTGCTATCTTATAGCTTGATTTATGTGAAATAATGTGCGACAAAGCTTTTGTTATATCAGCAGCAGCGCTACGAACTGTTTGACCTTTACCATAGAAAATAGGCATAGAACCCTTTTTCAGGAGACTCCGAGAACGCTGACCTATAACAACATCAGCCAACTACTTCTCGCCGGTATCGATCAATATTTGCTTTTTCATCAAGCAAGATATTTTGATAGAAATCATGGATAACTGAACCACTCTCTTCATTATCTTTTTCTAGATTTGTTCTTTTAGCCAACTAAACATTAAAAAGGGAATAACTAATGATTTGGTATGCAATTGTAAATGCGTCCATACTAATAGGTAAACATTGATATGTAACTCCGTGGAATGGGCCTGGATACATATTGAGAAAAAGGGATACAACCTGCCAAGTATTTTTTCCTTTAGCAAATTTCAGAACTTCATTGCTCCTACTGTTCTCATCTGAACAATCTCATATATTCTCTTGTCAACCCCTTCTTTCTACCCGCTCACCTTCTTGTCTGATATCCTAAATTCCCATCTCATATCGTTTACCTAGTGATATCACTGCAGTCCAATCCGGCGGAATGCAATTGAACCCTGCTACACGGAGAGGAATGACCTTAAAGAAAGCCCTACCTCTTTGTCCAATGAAATGGCCCCCACTAGGAATGAATATGCGTGAAGGAATTGATTGACTGGAATACTAGGAATACTAACTCCAGAAACAGATAGATAAGACCTTCTAAGGCTAAGCAGTACTGCTTAGCAAGACAAAGACAGACTTACTGAAGAGTACCTGAGGAGACAGCAGAAGATTCTTAAGACTTCAGAGTACCTTGTTTACAACTGTCTTACCTTTCCTACCTCACTACCCCAACGCTTTCCTGCCTTATAAGCTGGCTGAGTACCTAGCTTTAGAACAACTCAAGGAGTACTTTGAAGTGGAGTACCTAGATCAAAGCAGAGTACCGAGACTTGCCTATCTGTGACATGACCTATTCCTACTTGCTTTTGAAACTACTACCTTACCTACTATTGATACCAAATAATGTTGGAATATTGTACCTTGCGCCATGGAACCGCAAGAAAGACTGAGAAAATAACAGCGCGGAAGCGTTTCCCTTCACGATATCCTTTCCTTGAGCACTCCAACACGGCCCGTTTACTCAAAAAAATCTTGAATTTCAGTGTTTTTAGATTGACTCTCTCTTTTTCCTAACAGAGAATACTGGGCTCTTCTCTCTCTTGAGTGGTGGATGAAAGGATGGGATCACATGCAATGAACCAGCCACCAGAGAAAGGGACCAATATATTAGATATTATTTCTTTTATATGTCTATACCCACACATATGAGTGAAAAGGACTCCGACAATTAGAAAATAATGTACCCCTACATACGCATGGTGGTTTTATGGCCTGTTGAGTGATTATACACTAATCCCCTTATCAAAGAGTCAAGTTGGCCACACTTTAGGTTGGACTCGAGTCCGATCAAAACTCAAATTTCCAACATTCTCTCACTGAGAGCTCCTTGCCCCGGGCTGATTCATATAGCCAGCCTGGGGTATAAATATCGATCGCAGTTCGACTTCACCAAACCATCTATCACCCCCACCCAAAGTGGACATGCTGTATAAGGAAGGCGGACTTCTAGTAAGGTTCAAGAGAGAATTACTCGCGAGATACAGTGTATAAAAACAGGAAGTCTAATTCCACTAAAAGAAGCTTATTCGGCAAATATATCCGGCCAGAAACAAAGTAAATAGAAGTACTTAGTTAACGTCTTCTTACTTTTTTCTATATTACATTTCCGGAGGAGTATCCACGCACCTATTAAACAGTTTCCGACTAGGGTGTGCTGAAGATGCGGCGTAAAGGGGAGGGAGCCCGGAGGTACAAGTGCGAATCTTTTCATATTGGATCCCTCCCTACTTTGATTAGTGTTCAGAGCCGAGGAGTAAGGATCCGGTGGTGAGTGAGTACTCTTTTTCGTGTATCTTACCCTCCCCAGTCTGTAGAGACTGGGTACGACCTAAACCCGATTACGAAAACCCCTATCGTCTGTGAAAGCCGAACTGTCGATCAACTGCTAGGACTGACTGCTTGGCAAAAGAGTATACTGTAGTCCTCTTTGCTCAGCACGTAGAGAGTGGCAATGGTTCAGTTGTTGGCACACTTTCCATTCTTGCGTCCTCAACTCTCAAAACGGTATTCCTATTACAACACCTAGCCCTACTTTATGAACTATTTATTGCATACTATCCCAATGCCCTTTTGTACTAGGATTACTCCGTCATTGCTTTTCTTGTTACAAGCTATGACACTAATAGTTGATGAACTAGCAAAAACTCATCTCTGATCAGGCTATCCCTTGCTACAAGCTTTCAATTGAACTTCCCAATAGCAATGAAATCTGGTCAAACTAGAAGAAATCCCTCTAGCAGTCCTGGACTCTTTTGAAGAGTTTTTTCATGCGCTAACAATGCAAGTATAGCTTAGCTCTTTTAGTGCTACACGTTCTTTGGATTCGCAACATTATACGTTGCTCGAGAGAGTAACTACGGCTGGCGCACTCTACACATGACGACAAAACCGAGTTGAAAAAGGAATGACTCACTGGCCTAAAGAACATAATACGAAAAAATACCACCAGATTGGACTTTCAATAAAGCTGAGAATAAGCTGTACCTCATGTTCCTCGGCAAAGAGTTTTACCGAAGGTAGGTGGGTCGAATGCATGGGATTGGTAAGCAGGAATGAATGAAAAATTGTCTTATTGTCTTACCACAGCCATTAACTGAGAGATTCAAGAGAGCACGATTTGATGTTACGCTAGTTAGACGCCTTCTCAAGTCTCTCGTTGGAGTCTATATGGAGTATACCGCGGATGGTATCGAATCTTATGTTGGTAGTGCCACCAATTTGATGATTAGTTGTTAAAATCACTGCTTCGCTAGTAATAGCAAGAAGAGGTTTTGACAAGGGAATATATATTCCACTTTTTCAGATGAAACTACAAGACTAACTTCAGCATGCTCTTTTTCCATTCCTTTTTCCTAGTAGTTGGCTAGTCCCAGTTTTAGAAACATCGGCGGGACAATCTGCATGAATGGATGAGGTAGGTGTGCGCGTGTGATTGATAGTATTACTTAACAGAAAGAATGGTCTATCGACGTTAGAGAACTAGTAGCTGGGAAAGTAATAAGTGCGATAGCTAGGTAGTTTGGGTAACAACATAGGCGGCATTCCTTGATTTAGCAAGGGATGAGTCAAAAGTGAAAGGAAAAGTGTATATTAAACCTTATTAGTAAGCCATAGGCATGAACAAAAAAAGGAGTATTTTTCAAAGCGTTACCAGGAATATCTCTTTGTGTAATAACCCTTGTCGGAAGAAGCACCCGGATTGGGACTAGAAGTAAATAACAGTTAAGCACGCGTGGGGCAATTACTAACCTATCTAGGTATACTCTTTAGACCCCCGCAGAATTAGTAACGTATAGAAAAGTTGCATTCCCTGGTGCATTAGCACGTAACAGAAGCTTCTAACCGTTTTCTACTTTCTACCTTGTAGGAAGGGCATTTACAAGTTGAGTTTCATTAGCTAGACGCAAGGTAGTGAATAGTAACCAGCGAGAAATCTACATATTTCACTTCTTTTTTGACTTGCATGCCGTAAAAGCATGAGCTAATAGTTCAGTTCAAAAACTAGGAACGACCTATAGATTAAGTCAAGCATGTGCAATTGCTCAGCTTTCCAAACGGGAATCACAAATGTTTACTCGTTGTATTGACACAAAGCGAGTACTAGTAATAAATATAGATTCTAACTAATAGATTGAAAGATCAGTCACGTATAGGTCTACACAGACAACCATGTTACGAGGACGAATAACTACTAATACTAATGTTGCTTTAGCTCGCTCGGAACGTTAGTAGTGTACGGCTTCTTTGACTCGTAACGCTAGTAGTTACTCGCTGGGTAGTGTATTGCTTATTGGGTTCTACACCTATGAGTGTAGTAGCCATGTTGCGAGGTAGTGTATCACGGAGTGAGGCATTTTCTCAATCTTATCGATAGGAAAAGGCGAGCTTGTGAACCAGTTGATGGCAGTTTCTAGTAAGCAGTTTATCATAACGTTAGGCCTGTATTCCATTCCTTCATTTGCTTGGTCCTAGAACGAATGTTCGGCATAAACAAGGGGGTTCTGATCATTGTTTGGCACATTAGAAAAAGTTCCATTTCCTCATCGTTTAGTATTGTAAAATGATTGACAGTTCATACACTTCCGGCCGTTTTGTCAAACGAAGAAGAAGTGGTGGTGAGCCAAAAAATGAGTTATATATGACTCGAGCACAGAAAGAAAGCAACTTCTTTCAATTTCTTTATTTGCCGCTCCGCGCCTGCCTTTCCCCTTGCATAAAGCCTCCCCCGATCAAGTATTCTGATTGTTGTTAATGCAGTGATTTTATCAAAGAGTGGAAAAATCTGGGTGGGATCAAGCATGGCATGGCCTCTTTCAGTTGTTTTCTTTGGATCAATCAGTATTGCCTTACCATCTACCATACCATCGCTGGGGAATAGGACCTTGTTGGACATGGCCCGTTCCATGATGGCGCAGGCAAATGAGATCCATGAGGCGAGCTCGGCTATTCAACAAAGAAACGAAGTTATGACAGTGTCGGCTGCTTTTGACAGGTTTTGGGATGAAAAAGACCCACAAATCAAGAACCTCATGACTCTTATCCACGAGGTTGCTTGGTTTTTTGCATTCCAGGGTCGTCCTGTATCCTACCCCTCTTCTGAAAAACTATCCAGGACTACATGAAAAGGGAGTAAGTTCATGTCTGTGTGTACGAAAAAAGCGTAGAAAAGCGTAGGAAGAGGACTCTTACGGTGCCAACTTCCCCAAATATGTTATCATCATATATATATATGATTTTCATAAATATTCATCCAAATATGAGAGACATTAGATTTAGTGTTCGCATATTTTAATAGGTTAAGTATTACGAGACAAGTTTCTTATTGAAAGTGCTCGGGCAGGCCACCAGAGAATCAAGAAGCAATTCTATTGGACAGGAACAGATAGAATAATTGGACACAGATAGATGTATAGATAGGATAAAGAGGAAGCAGAATGTGCAGTAGCACCTCCCAGCATTGACGATGGCAGGTATATCCGGGCTAAGTGAAAGTCAAGCCAATCGAAGACTGTAAGCTTTCTTTCATCATGTAAGAAACAAACCCGGTTCAAGAGACCACTTCAATCAAGCAGTACTAAGACAGTCTCTTGAAAATGTTCCCGAGCCACCGCTCTTTAATAACGAGGGTTTCAAGCAAACTGAAATAACTTACTTATATAGAAAATGAAAGAAAACCGGGGTCAAGGTTAGAGTGGAACTAGTAAAAGCGGCCCAACCAATAACTGTTTGCGTTGTGATGTGTCGGACTAGCCTTGACATCCTGAGGCTAGGCCGTTTACACTACGAGGATGGGAAAAAGCCCATCAGCCAGGGAGACCGAGCAAGTGGGAAAAAGTTCTTCCAACTTCAATCCCGATTCTTACAACTTAACTCTTAACGCTACCTGAGGAAGAGAAGGGAGTAGTTTGAAACCGAAAAGCCTGAGTCTGACAAGGGAACGGGTTCTTTGCCACTTCTTCAAGAAAATCCCATTCTTTAACAAACAGTAAGACTGTACAATATCATTTTTCTTGCTTAATGATTCATAATAGAGAATTTGCCATTCATCGTTAGAAAAGTTCTGACTTCTTTTGTGGCGCATTTGAACCAATGGTTTCACTCTATAAAAAGGCAACTGACTAAGTTGAAATAAAGCCATCTTTTTCTTCAGAAAGTAAGTCTTTCAAAGATTGGAACTAGGAGTGGCACATTGTCTTCAATCAGGTTTGTGCTTCGGCATAGGACCTGTGCCTCGTTGGAAAGCGGCAGGCAGCATGTATAAGAGCCGAGGAGTGAGAGCGCATCTTTGAAAGGAGCGAGATTGATTTCTAAAGGTAGATCGCCTAGAAAGGATAGCTTGCCCAAGAAAAGAATGAAAAAAGAATTCTTCCCAGCGAGTAACTACTAATGTGTCCTTTGTTCGCAACATTAGTAGTTGCTCACTGAGTGAAAAGGCGAGGAGAACAAGTATGTTTACACGGGTTCACGGTATTTGTGAAAAGAAAATCAAGGAAAGTCGGCCGGAATAAGCCAAATAGTAAGTTTTATATACCTCACCATGGCTAGGCCTTACATAAGTTATTTTTGCAAATGACAGAGTGAGTTTATGCATGCGCCGAAAGAGTCACATATGGATGCTGGTATGAAGGTGGTAAGAGATATATAAGGATGTCTGGACTAGGACTGATAATGAAGACGGCAATTTCGGGCTTAGAATTTCAAAGATTCTTCGATTCGGATTAGGCTTCATGTCCAATGCCAATCAAATCATTGACTGGAGTGTAATGCTGGGAGATTCTAGAATCTCTTGGAAATGTAAGAAAGAGTCAAATCCATCGAATACCTTCTCCTCCTGCGCTCGAGTCCGACTCGCTTGGCGCTATTCGAAGCCCTTTTCTCCCCTAATGTACCAGATAACAAACGAGACCTCTCTAAGTTCATGCCAATCGGGGTGATTACGACTTCCTCGCGGCTTTTCGGTACACTTTGATCCGTGAATGAAGCACCTTTAGTCGAAGACGAGGAATTTTGATATTATTCGTGTAGAATTGATGTAGATAGAGTAATAGTTCTCCGGTGGTAGTTAGAGTTCCACATCCAGGTGGCAAGTGTGGGTCGGGTGCTAAAGTTTGATAATTGTTTATTTCGTTATCATTGTTCTTGAACTTCCGATCCCCAGATAGAGATCCATTTTGGAGTTATGATATATGTTTTCCTTGACATAAATCAAAGAATTTCGTATGGAAAGTTCTTTCTGTTCCTCCTGGCGTATATACTTGGCCTCGGTCAATCGATCTTATCCTCGGCCGAGGACAAAAACAAGGGGGTTCCTACTTGACTTCACCATTGCTAGTAGTTACTCGTCTGTGTAGAACAAAAAGCTCTTCCATTCCATTCTTTAGTGAGACAGAGCATTAGAACGTTTCAGGAGAATAGCAGATCAAGAGAATCTTTGCCAACACAAGGCTAACGTATACTTTATGGATGCTTAAGCTTCAAGTCAATGAATTCTTGAGTCGAGATAGGCAAGTCAAATACATTAAGCTTAACACAATCCATTCTCTTTGCTGTTCACAATCCATTCTTCTGTCAACAATCCCTATTCAAACAATCCTCTTCTCAAATACGAACTCTTTTCTTAACCAAATCCATTCTTCTGGAACCTGGCATCCGGCCCCAAGGAAGAGTCCCTATTCTAGAAGCACTATGCTTTCCTCAGAAGACCTTGATAAAACAAAGCATAACAACCAAGCTTTCTAGCAAGCAGATCTAGCAGGTAGGTAGGATATTTAGCTAGGTAACAGGAAGTACGGTCACCAAAGCAGCAATAGGAGTACGTGCACCCGTCAAGAGTAGCTATCAGTCAGTCTGTGCACCATGCATGCAACCCAACAAAGAAAGGAAGAGAGAGAGCTTTCGAGAAAAAATGACACGTCAAATCAAAACCAAAATACAGCTTCTATTACCACGAGTATTTATTAAGCTGCTGGAGCAATAGTTTTGACCAGGACGAGCAGGCGCGGAGCGAAGGGCCCAAGGAATTCAAAAGTATTAAAGCGCGGGAACTTGACCAGGGAGACGGCCTATTGAATTGGAGCCCGACCCAGGTATTACAGGCAAGTAGACTTGCTTGGGAATGGAAAACACGAAGAAAGAAGAGTTCAAGATGAGTACCTGGAAAGCAGCTTAGGACATTAATATTTCTGTAACAAACCCCTCGCTAGATCAGGCTAGGTGTAAACCAAAAGTAGGATAAAGATGTTGTAGGAAATACACCAATGTAGCTAGCGATATTCTGAGCATCCCTCCCCCCCACTTTACTAATTCACCAGATCGATGCCAATACGAAAAGACCATATGGAAGGATACCTCACGTATACGCAAGAGAAATGCGAAGGGGTAATTGGCGTAGGTATAGCTCCCTAAAATGCTATGCTCAAAAGTCAACCCTGAATCAAAGGGGGGTTTCCAGTGTCAAAGCGAGTGCCTTCTTCACTAGACCATAATTCAGATAGTAAGTCTCTTATGGTTCCTACAGTACAGGGCTTGCCTTTGAGGAGTACTTTTTGATATCGGGATTCCTCATTTGTTAGTAAAGAACTTTCATAAGCTATACTACGTCTCTTTCGTTGAAATAAAATGAAGTTCAATTAGATGAGACTCGAACGTTTTTTGAAGGCCAGCAAGCAAACAACCGGCCAGTATCGATTAATGTATAATACTCAACGAACTGCAACAAATGAGTTTGATTTTGGAAGTTCTCCTTACTTATCTCCATAACTTTGGGAAATTAGCTTTCATCATTCGTTCTTTTTTGACTAAAGGGCAGCTGACTTGTTTTCGCAAATGATTGCATGTCTTATTTCGTACCCAATTCTATGATGCTTCAACCTTTCCTATTCATATTCCATCATCCAATGTTGATACATTTATTAGAGGTGCTTTCTACGGAGGTCATGCTGATGTTTACATTCCTCATGGAAAAGATCTGTACTACTATGACGTCAACTCTCTATATCCTTTTGTGATGAAAAACATTTCCTATGCCTATTGGTAAACCTAAGTGGTATGGGGATTGAAGCAACAGAAGATTGGACTCTCTCTATGGCTTTGTGGAAGCATACATAGTCTGCCCTATAGGCATCAAAAGACCCTTATTCCCTTACCGATGGGAATAGAAAGGTGTTCTACTCTACTCTGGCTTTTCAGGTCAATATTCCCAAGTCTATTCTTTTTCAAGTGCATCTCCCTCAAAGACCACTGAACTCTGTGCTTAAGAGTAGTCGCCCCAACTCACCAGCTTTTTCAAATCAAGTGCTGCCGGGAGCCTTGGAAAGTGCGCCGGAAACCACCCCGGCTCCGGAGTGCCCGTCCTCATCCAACACAAAAAAACGTAAGCAGCCAGAGGACTTAACTACGAGCTTTGACGCGCTTCGGAAAATTCCAGAGGAAAGGGACGCGCAAAAGCGAATAAATCGATTTCTCATCCAAAGAAAAATGCTGATTCTGAGCCCAAATTTCTTCGTTTCGAAACATACTCACCTGCCTGTACTTGTTTCTGGGTATGGCAGCCTTTTTTGAGTACACGTTCACTTCTACGTAATTCTATTTCCTTCTAGCCATCTAGTGGAACACTCCCACCCACTATTTCTTTGGGCACTCCCACTATCCTCAACATCCCGCCAAGCAAGCATTGTTACCTTCAATAAGAGTCTAGTTGTTGAACAAAAAGTGCTTACAACATCGTGACTGACATAGCTACCATGCACTAAGTAGTCACCTGGCAATAAACAAGTAGTCACCTGTCCTCCATCTCACTAAACTTTTCCGCCATTGCAATTGGGCTTCATGTCATTTTTCATAGCAGTAGTGGTACCGAATTGTACATCAAGATTTTACTGCCTTTGAGATCGACAGCTGCTAGAACCCAACGTTCACTAACCACCTACTATAGGCATGAAGATCCATCCAATCCAGCACGATCGAACTGGTCATAAAAAATACAAGGATGCGTCTCATACAGTGTGGTGTACTCCGATAGATGGATAACTGACTACATATGAAAATAATGCAATAGAGAAAATGGAGAAAATTCTGCCAGGCTTTCGTTTTTATGGTTATTTGAATTGGTACTGATGGTTCAGAAAATCCGTTAGTTTTTTTTGATACCAATGGCATACTTTGTTATTGATCTCGTGTTTACTGAGATTCAAGCCAGTCTACCCGCACGCACCCTTTACTTTATGATTCTTGCATCTAGAAACTCCGCTAACTCTATTAGATATGCGGTACCTAGAAGTACATGACTAGAACTATACACAGAAAATACCCGTAAATAAGGCCAATCCATAAAGAGGACCTCCACAGGCGGGCTTTCGTGTGAATCTGCATATAGAATAGAATGCACTCAATAACCTGCAAAAAGTAAGCTGAGTCATCTGCTGTCTTTAGTGGAGAGTATATGATTCCACGTGCCGTGCACTAACAGATCTAGCTCCTTACAGATCTAGCTCCTTATGTTGTATGGGTCGATAAGCTCTTTGTTCGTAACATTAGTAGTTACGAACGAAAAGACTCTACGCGCCTGATCTTTCTTTTTGTTGCTGAGGCTGGTTTGAAATGCTCAAAGAACTGATACCCTATAAACCACCCTGGGATTTGAATGACAGGACCCCACCCCTTCCTGCCTCCCGTTTTCTAACTCAAAATACAAACTTCCATAGCATACTACTTCAAACCATAAACATCAAAGCAAAGCCTAGATTCCGCCTTAAGGTTTGACCACCTTTCCCTTTGTTTCACTCTCTTCATTCTTATCCAACGTAGGCTTATCATGAATTAATTCTCTCTCATCGCTTGCTTTCGGTCCAACCGTCGATTCTCCTGTATCGGGCAGAGCAAAATTAGCATACCCGCGTTTCCAGATTTCTTTCAACTCAAGCATACGTATTGCTTTAGCTTGTGAATAATTCCAAAAGAGATGGAGAATTGGATAAAAGAGTAAACAAGGCAGGCTACCGACTTTAGATAGGCGTGTGAAAGGAAAGCAGTCACTGGAGAGGTTTGCATAAGGTTTGAAATAGGCAAATGCCAAAATAGAGAAATATTGAGTTGGTAAATCAAAGTAGTATCTCCAAAAGAAGGTACCTTTGGAGATAAGTAACTTTGTCCAATCAGACCAATCAAGTGCTAAAGAGCCTGTTAAATGCCTAGTCAACTTTATTTTCATTTTAATGTGTGACCCATCCCGTCGTCATGCACCATGGCATCCGGTTTCTCAAAAAATCGAAAAAGATAATAGTTGACGTTTTATACTAATTATGATACGGCGTAAACTATTTTTTTGTTGGAACCTTTATACTTAACTAAAGGAATACTTTCAGTATTCCCATTCCTTGATAAAAAGATCTTGTGATTATCAGTAAAAAGGACCTTTCCCTGATGTTCAGCTATAACTGAAAACCCCGAATCTACAGCCGTTTGGCCTTCTAATCCAGTTCCAACAATACACTTCTCGGACTGAGAAAGTGGGAACTGCTTGGCGCTGCATATTAGAACTCATTAAAGCTCGATTCGCGTCATTATGCTCGATCCAAGGAAGAAGGAAGCTACCATAGAAAAAGAGTGGAAGGGAAAAATGCTTCGAAGATGAATCTGTTCCCACGCAATAGTCAGGAATTCTTGACGGTATCGAGCGGGAACAACCTCTTCTTCTTGAATACCCCGATTCAAGGCCAAAGAATTTCCTGCTGCTACCATATAATATTCATCTCTAGTTGGTGATAAATAAACCATCTGTGCTTCTTTTTTTCTTGGTTTCTCAGGTATTTTCTAAAACGGACTCTCTATAGATCCCCAATGACCAATCCTCGCATGAATAGCTAACGATCCCATAAGTCCAACATTAATACCTTCGGATGTATCAATTGGGCAAATACGCCCATAGTAGCTAGGATGTATATCTCGGATCCGAAAACTAGCAGTTCGACTCGTCAACCCTCTAGGACCCCAAAAACTCCATTTTCGCCCATGAGCGACTTGTGCTAATGGATTAGTTTGATCTGAAACTTGCGATAAGGGGTGGAGGCCAAAAAACGATTCATAAGTAGTTGTTAATGAAGTTGAACTTACCCAATTTTGAGGACTTGATATCCATTTATTATGAAAGATTGCTACACATATAGTATTCCGAATCGTTTTTTCTAAACGAAAGAGAGCCAATCCTGAATTGATCCTGTAAGAGATCTCCTACAGAACGAATACGTTTATTCTTCAAGTGATTCATCTCATCAAGTGTACCCATTTCCAATTTCATTTCGATCAAATGATCCGCAGCAGCCAATACATCTCGTGGTAACAAAAATATATTGTCCTGAGGTATATCAAGATTGAGCCTCCGGTTCATGTTTCGTCGGCCAATCCTTCCCATCTTGTCCTTCTTTTCGGAGAGGGTGTGATTTGTGTTCTTTTTTTGACTAGCTGGGGCGGATGCTACTAGGACTGTGTCTTGCCTGGCTGTCCACTAGCTTGTTACAACTGCCCAAACTGAGTACAATTTCTAGCACAGTAATTTGATTGCAGGAATTCTCTTCTCTAATGAATGAACAAGAGTTTCTATTTGACACATCGGAAAATAATATGAAAGCCAACTGCAGCTTCAACCAACTCCTACACACTCTGATCGTATGTTTGTGGCTCATCTAATAGGAAATCGTGATGAAAGCAGACTAGACTTTTGAAATCCCTAGAATTTCCATAGCTCGAGAAATACGCCCCTGCTGGAAAGTCAAATTGCTATTGTCTTTCTATAAGAACTAGCTACAGTTAATAGGAATTGTTCATAGCGTGCTCTTTGAATACGCTTATCAATTAGATGTACAAGCGATGAGTATTTTCACTTACCTTTATACTCAGGAAAACGGGTTCTTTAGTTCTTTTCTTACAAGCGATGGGTTCACTTTGGCTAGGAACGGTGGCATTAGTAGTTCTGCTTCTGTTAACAGCTCCATGGTTTCTTGAATCAAGTAAAGCATCCTTGTTTTCTGGTGTGCATTGCTTACCTTATATAATAGAAAATAGACACTTGTCACTCTCCACACTATTGAATAAAGCATAAAAGTGGGAATAATCTTTGGATGTTAACAAACGATAACGTGTTCAGCAGTGGGTGGGTTTCAGTCGCTTCAGTCTGCATTTGCGGAAGAGCAAGCCGAAGTGTGTCTCCCGTGGTCAACTCCCAGACCTTGTACAATCTCATATAGCAAGAACCACCCTTACTTTGGATAGGTATATAGGGAAGAAGGTGCGCAGCAAGGTGGCCTCCTTATTTATACACACATCTGGTCGGATGAATGGAGTACCGACCTGGGTTTTAACGAGCGTTGGGGGTGGACTTTTGCTTTCTACTTTCATAGGGGGGCAATCGCCTTCCTTAGTTGAGTATTTGAAGTGTCTTTCACGAGGACATGAGTTTAGGCTTGTGAGAAATCTTAATAAGATCAAAAACCTACTAAAGATAGGCTTGTTGAGCTTGCCCGCTTCCTTTTGGTTGGTGCCCCACCCAGGACTGGAATCCTGCCTCTCAACTCGCGAGTAATGATCTTCGTTCACCGCTAGATAAAACTTTCTTATTTCTCAAAAAAATAATAAGCTGGAAACGGAACCAATTTATTCAAAAGCTTTCTTCAGCTCGCCCTTGTGGTTTTCCAGCCTGCCTTTGTTAAACAGGTCTCGCTACTTCGCTCCTTCTCAGATAAAGTACAGTGTTATGGAGTTCTTCTTTCCATTAGAAACCTCTTTCATGTTTAGCTACTCAACATAAACCAATCGGGTGATGCTGGGTTTGTAAAGCTAAAGTACTCAGGCTTATGGGAAATGCAAACCACTGGTAGGGACTCTAAATGATCGTATAGAAATCCTCGGCTGGAACTCTACCTATTTCTTCGTATGGATCACCAACAAGGAGGACTGGAACTGAATCTCTCCCCATGGCTTAGAGACCAATGTGGTAGAGAGCATCAACTTTGCCCATTTATGATCAGTGCTTTCTTTCTTTTCCAATTTTCATCAACTTGAGTGAGTCAGCCGGACCTCTTCTACCTCTCGAACATATACCGTTAAGCCCTGCCATAGACTGCTTAATAACTGTTTTAGAACTTTCTGGATTTACCGCTTTTGCCCGCTTGACAAATGACTAACTGGCACTGAAATTGGCTTTCATTCCCTCAAAAAGAGACTAGATGCCACAACTGAATAGTCTGAGTCGCTGGCTGAAAACTTCAACTTGATCTCCAACTCTTCTTACTCCGGCCCTTTGTGTGGTGTGCCCTACGCACGATAAGAACGAGCTTTTATAGCCCTACGGCTGCATAGCTTCCAAGCTACTATAAGGAGTCATCGCATAGAAGCGATATCGAACATCTCTTATATAGAATTGACTGATAAAGTCTATTACATCAGATAAGATGAAATTTTCAAGATAGTCTCTACGCCCAACAAATCCCATATCGTTCTTCTGTTTCGCAGAGCTTTTTTTATTGATCGAAGGGAGTTCGTATAGATTGAGTATAAGAAGTTATACGAAAACTCCGAACGAAAGCGGTGTGGCTTTCAAAACCAATGAATGGAAAACTGGTTGCATACTTACTTTTATTGGTAAAGTAGCTGTTCTCTCTTTCCCGGCAATGTCAGATCAGGAAGAGCCGGCTTGGCTTGACTTTACTCTGTGCTTCGCTTTCCCTTCCTTTCTGTGGTAGCTAGGCCTGGTAGAAGGGTTCACGCTAGCAGGTTTTCGATTATTGGCGGACTCGG